GGGCGAACGACGGGGATTGAACCCGCGCGTGGTGGATTCACAATCCACTGCCTTTGAACCACTTGGCTACGTCCGCCCCAAATAATAGAAGTCTCTGTCTACGGTCATTCCTTCCAAGAAATAAAAAAGTTTCTAAGTCCCAAAATGGACTAATATCAAATATTAGTCCGTCAGTTCGGTTAGTAATTATTTCTGACCGGACATCAAAGTGTTGCAAGATCGATAACCTTCAAGCAACTCTCGAACAACTTAGTCGTATTTATCTATTTAAATATTTAGCAATAGGTATGAATTGCCTATGAGAGGAGAGAATGAAATTGGATACCAATTTCAGATCTAAGTTGAAATACTTATTATTATAGAATCTACTTATTTTTTTGCTTTATTTAGCATCCATAGCTGAATGGGTAAAAGCACCCAACTCATAATTGGGAAGTCGCGGGTTCAATTCCTGCTAGATGCAGGATAAAAAGTTATTGTGCTCTGCTTGCAATAACTTTTAGACGTAAAAAGAGTACCAAACCTTTCAAAAAATGTTTGGTACTCTTTTTCCTTTTCAAGAATTGAAACACACTAACAATCCATCGGATTGATTAATTAGCCGTCTATAGAATTAGCTTCAACAGCAGCTAGATCCAGAGGGAAGTTGTGAGCGTTACGTTCGTGCATAACTTCCATACCAAGGTTAGCACGATTAATGATATCAGCCCAAGTGTTAATTACACGACCTTGACTGTCAACAACAGATTGGTTGAAATTGAATCCATTTAAGTTGAAAGCCATAGTGCTGATGCCCAGAGCAGTAAACCAGATACCTACTACTGGCCAAGCAGCTAAAAAGAAATGTAGAGAACGGGAGTTGTTGAAACTAGCATATTGGAAGATCAATCGGCCGAAATAACCGTGAGCAGCTACAATATTGTAGGTTTCTTCTTCTTGACCAAATTTGTAACCTGCATTAGCGGACTCATTTTCCGTAGTTTCCCTGATCAAACTCGAAGTTACCAAGGAACCATGCATAGCACTAAATAGAGAGCCGCCGAATACGCCAGCTACACCTAACATGTGAAATGGATGCATAAGAATATTGTGTTCAGCCTGGAATACGATCATGAAATTGAAAGTACCAGAGATTCCTAGAGGCATACCGTCAGAGAAGCTTCCTTGACCGATAGGGTAGATCAAGAAAACAGCAGTAGCAGCTGCTACAGGAGCTGAGTATGCAACAGCAATCCAAGGACGCATACCTAGACGGAAGCTAAGCTCCCACTCACGACCCATATAGCAAGCTACACCAAGTAGGAAGTGTAGAACGATTAGCTCATAGGGACCACCGTTGTATAGCCATTCATCAACAGAAGCTGCTTCCCAGATGGGATAGAAATGCAGACCAATGGCTGCAGAGGTAGGAATAATAGCACCGGAGATAATATTGTTTCCATAAAGAAGAGAACCGGAAACAGGCTCACGAATACCATCAATATCTACTGGAGGAGCTGCAATGAAAGCGATAATGAATACAGAGGTTGCAGTCAATAGGGTAGGAATCATCAAGACACCAAACCATCCAATGTAAAGACGGTTTTCGGTGCTAGTGATCCAATCACAAAAACGATTCCATAGGCTTGCGCTTTCGCGTCTTTCTAGAATTGCGGTCATGGTTAGAACTTGGTTTATTTATAATTTAATCATTAGAAGCTCCCAAGCATATACATAAGGCTTGTTATTCAACAGTATAACATGATTCATATCTGTATGTCAACCAGATATTTATCCATATTAAAAATAAAAGACTAAGATTAGTCTATAGAAATAGACTATCTTACATTTAGCATAGACTATATGCTTACTTTGTAAGCATATTTCACACTATATTAACAGTATAATATTATACCCGTAGATATAGACGCTATATTACATTCCTTATTACTTTATGGTTCCAAGTAATAATTACTAATAAAATTGGATTGGATCCAGAATAAGTAGACTTCTGTCTACTTACTATAGGACTTGGATCCCATTGATCTGGGTTGCCCGGGACTTGAACCCGGAGCTCGTCGGATGGAGTGGATTATCTACTCCTTTTCTAAGAGTAAAAAATCTCTCCCCAAACCGTGCTTGCAATTTTCATTGCACACGGCTTTCTCCATGTATAAATTTATTAATCATTTGGATCTCCGGGTGGAAAAATTCCATAGGATCATGAAGTGAGGTAATTGATCAATAAGCATTTCATTGGTAAAATCAGTTTTCTACTTGTTTATTCTGTATATTTTGCCAGGAATTAGATAGGGCATTTAATTTGGATAATATCTGAATTCCAAAATCGTTCTCTCTGTGAACGAGTCTTTGAAAAGGACGAAGAAATGAATTCTTGTTCTTTGAAGAACGATTTTGTGAAGAGTTCCGAACCTGATTCTTCCCGAACTACACGTATCGTACTTTTATGTTTACAAGCTAAAGTTTTAGCACATGGAAGTAGAAGTATATACTTTATATAATATAAACCATCTTTATTGATGGATCCACTGTAGTAATGAAAAAGATTTCTACAAATTCGATCGAATCGATCGAGGATATCATCATCTGTTAGACTGGTCCAGGATAATTTACTAATTGGATGGCCTGAGATGTCACAGAATTTTTCTTTAGCCAAAAAGAAAAGAATTGATCTAATCGGAGCTATTGGATTCAATTCATTGGTAACTAGATCGGTAATGAATAAATCATCTAGCATTTTGGTTCTAACCACGAGAGGTTTTATTTTAAAACTCAGAAAATAACCTAAAAAAAAGGAATCATTCTTGGATAATTCAAGAATACATATCCTATACGGTTGAGACCAAAGATGGAAATAATATTGCCAAAAATGAAACAGATGATATCTACATTTTTTCACTTGGAGGTGAGTACCCTTTAAAGCTATAAGGGATCTTTCTCCATATCTCACATAGTGGATGAAAGAATCCTTCAACAACCAGATCCTTTTGGTTGAAATATTGATAGGAAATATGACAATATGTTTGATCTTTCGATCAAAATGAGTTCGATTGGGAAAAGATCCATACAACAACGATCGTGAACGAGAAAATCGTTTCAGAAGAGGAACTAAAAAGGATTCGCATTCATATACATAAGAATTCCATAGGAACAGGGATAACCTCATATTTTCCCTCGGTACAACCAAAGCTTTCTGCAAATTTTCTGCACTAAAACTATTTCTCCATTCATGGAGAATGAATCGTAATAGATGCAAAGAAGGAGTATCTCGGATCCAGCGACGAAAGGTCCGCACCAAAATTTCCGGATGAATCGAGTAGGGCACTCGTATATCTGATATATAATTGGAATGTGGGAATTTATCCTCGATAAGGGGAAATATGCAATGTATGGACCGAATACTCTTCCATCCACTCATTGTTTCTGCAAAATGTTTTGATCGCATTGCGAACGAAACTTCCAAGATAACTGTCAAAGCCTCTAGTACCGGTTCATAATAAGAATTTCTATTGCGATCAATAAATTGAATTGGATCACAATTCCCGAATAAACCAATTGAATCATTCTGTTGACGTATCCGACGAATCAAACGTTTTACAGTTAGGAAACTAAAATAATTAGAAATTAAAATTTCTATCGGTTCAGAGGAACTTGATCTATCTAAATGATGATCATGAGCAATTGCGTAAAGATCTTCTCGAAAAAAAAGTGGATATAAAAAGAATTGTTGCCAAGATCTATGTTTGTTTCCATCTCTTTGAAACTCATCCATTTTAAAACCTGGGGCCCTAGAATAACCTCTTGGATTATGAAATCATACATGGTGCGATCTAGTCGGGACATAAGAAAGAATCTTTATCTGAATATTCTATCTACAATAGATCTTCATTCGTCATGAGGAAGAACAAAAATCTTTTATCTTGGCGGTCCGATCGCTCTCCTGACTTAGGGAATAAATTGACCTGGTCAGTACACTATTTCTCTTACACATTTGTTTTTGAGTATTTAGGACTCATTGCGGGTGTAGAAATCCCTGATCTACTACAGGGAAAAACTTCCCTTATCGGTTACTAAAATGCTCTTAACTTCTGATTAGTAAAGGGAATTCCTCGTTGAAATGAGGAACAGAAGCTCGTTCCTCTGGTTTTACTTATGATTCAAGCCATCCAGCTTTCTCCATTGACTCGCTCGACTTAATCGAGTGTTGATTCGATCTTATTTCATAACTCATACATTTGTTCAAACAGCATAGAATATCCAATAGAATATTTGATACATTTGACTCCTTGAATAAAATACGTTTCTGATAAAATAAGATAAACAAAATAAAGTCTCATCAAGTCAAGATTGTTAGAACGACATGCTGCTTTTTCCATTTATTTCCTTTTCAGGATCAGTCGTAGTCTTACTAACTTTACCGATGGTATGGACGAAATTTTTACTTCATCCGAATGTGTAAAAGACCTTAGTCGCACTTAAAAGCCGAGTACTCTACCATTGAGTTAGCAACCCTTATTTGCTATTTGAAGAGATGTAATCGAAGTGATATACAAAGTTATTCCATATGAAAGAACCGGTATGAGATTTGAATCAGAAATAAATAGAATATATTTATTCTATGGAAAAAATAAAAATAAAAAATAAAGAATCTATTAATTTAGATCTACCATTTATGAATCAAATTCTAAAATTGATACGGATCAGGTTATTTTTGATCCGTCAAACGAATTCACAATGATTCGAAAACATCCTGAATAGTGGACCTAATGAAATATTTATTAGGAATTATATTGGCACAATGCGCCATTGTCAATCCCAGATTGTTGGATTGATACTTTAATTGTTGGATTGGCACTACATTAAGACGAAAAAATTATTAGATACATCAATTAAAAGATCCTACGCTTATATTAGGAATGACAGTAAAAAAAAAATTATTATTCGTTACGATAATTTGTTCTCAAGAAACTTCCAACTTTTTCATAGGAAGTTAGTTCCTGTATTTCATTAATTCGGTCCTTCTATACACTCCATCTTTTATCGTTCTTAGTCGAACGATTCAAATCTCTCTCATCTCCATATCAATAGAAAAAGATTTCTAATCTGCATACCTATATAGGATCGCAGGGCAATAATATACATGAAATGAGCATATAATAAGAGGAAAAAAAATGGATAATAAGAAAACAACCATGACACGAAACGTAAATAATAAATAAATCTCATGTAATTGAAATTTATTGCTAAATTTATTGGACCTAGACGTAGACGCATGACTTATCTCCCTTTTTTTAATTTTACAGCACGTTTAAAATGATAAATTTTTGCCCTCAGAAAAATACCATGAACAGTTTCCGTAGGTTGAGCTCCTAATTCGAGGAAATTCACAATAGCACCATAAATTAAGCGAGTTTCATCCTTATTCATTGGATCATAAAAACCCAATTCCTAAAGAGCTCTTCTTTCTCCTCGAGACTTAACGTCAATGGCAACAATTCGATAGGTAGCTCATTGGGATAGATAGACAAGATAACCCCCTATCCCCCCTGGAAAACGTATATGAAGGTTTATCCTCATATGGCTCGAGCGATAATTGTTCGTATAAGCTCTCCCTATTTATAGAAGGAATATCTAACTAGATAAACTTTATAAATTAAAGTTATTATTCATCTTATTCCTTTGACTTCTCAAGGATAATAAAGATAAAATTTGTACTCGTAGCTCAAGTATGCTTGAGTAATGTTCAAAAACCAGAGAATATTACTAAAAAAGCATTTATCGCCACTTTTTAAGCCGTCTTTCATCTATTTTCTCTCTCCGTTTTACGTGGAATATATCTCAATCCTTTATAATGTGATATAATTGTTTGATCGGAAATATAATTTTCTTGTTCTGAGATCAATTATCTTATCTTTGAATCATTAGGTCCAAGCCTTACTCTGGTGGTCCCCATCCATTACGGAATGACAGCAACGTACATTTCGTTATTTTCCACGTCGAGCAATAGGACGTGATTGATCCTTGTCGAATTCTATCTAGCTTTTCTCGAAATCGTTCGACTTAGATCGAGAATTGTTTCCTTATTCCACTTCACTATTCTAATCTTTGAGCTCGATGTAGACTTACAAAATGGTTATATCTCATTTATTTCATTTACACTAACCCTAAATTCTATCCCCTAATTGAAAAACGAATTTATATTTTATTCCTAGTCAAGCTCCGCTTATCTTTTTCAGAATATAAATGTTGAGCGAAGAGAATCTTCAAATATAAAATGGCGGATGTCATAATCCACAGAACCAATCATGTCGTTTAAGTCGCACGTTGCTTTCTACCACATCGTTTTAGACGAATTGTTATCATAAGGTAGATATCTGATCTGCTATAAAATAGATATGTAATTATGAATAGTCATTAACTTAATTATACACAATATTTATATTGACATAAATTCATTATCCGAGCTAATGCTAGGTATTGAACTCTTCTTTAGCTGCATACATTACTTCGACAGTAATGGTTTCAATGCCCTTTTGTCGTGCAAATTTCTCAGTATTTCTTTCTACCTTTTCTCTGACAAAACGGGGGATTTTATTTAATTCTAGTCGACTTTCAGGATTCCAAATTAGGCCTATATCCGTGGATAATGATTTGGTTATGATTTCTTTAGTATCATGACCACCAAAAATATCTAGAAGATGGTCCTCCATACCTAGAGCAAATGAGTTATAAACTAGATCAGCTATTTGATTAGTACCTTCGTAACCTAGAAAGGGTCGGTATCCCAAGGGAAAATTTTGTATATGAACTGGTGCAGAAATAACTCCACAAGGAATATCAAGACGTTTACCAATATGACGTTCCATTTGAGTACCAAATATTGCAGATGGTTCTACGTGAGCGATCATATCTCCTACTTCAGCATGATCATCTGTGATCAGTATTTCATCACAGAAACCTTGGATTTGCTCTTTAAACCATTCCGCATCGTGTTTGCAATAAGTACCTGCACAACTCACACGAATTCCCATCTCTCGAGCAAGTATCTTAGTGATTGAAGCAGCATGAGTTGCATCACCAAAAACGACTGTTTCTTTTCCCGTCAAATTCTGACAATCAATAGATTTTGAAAACCAAGCAGCTTGGGAAACAAATCGAGTTTGTCCGTCGATATAAGGTTCATAATCAACTCTTTTACTTGATGAACTACGAGCCAAGGTATTCACATTTTTGTGAATCTGGCGGATCCACTCCGCCATATCCACAGCCCCCATGGGGGCTGTGGATATGTAAGGCATTCCATATTCTTTATTCAAATACATCGCCGTCATTAAGCCCACTTCACGATAAGGAATTAAATTGAACCAAGCTTTTGGTAAATTTTTAAGATCTTCTACAGATCCTCCTTCAGGAATTATTTGATTAATTTCAATGTCCAGATCTCGTAATAAACGTCTCAACTCACGACAATCGTGTTGATTATGAAAGCCCAATGTAAAAATTCCAATTATATTGACAGAAGGCGCATCTGTTAGGAATTTATCCAATTTTTTTTGTCTATGGCATCTATCTAAATAATATCGAACTACCTGTTCCAAAGTTCTATCTGCCGCCTGAATTTCATTCACTTGATAATGATCTACATCCGCAAAAATGACGTTGGAATCAGAAATTATGGATGCTCTATCCACAAAATTATGTAAATCCTCTTGCAAGATACTAGAGGTACATGTAGGTGTCAATATGATAAGATCAGGACGTTCTTCCTTATCTTTACGAATAATATTATCCACAACTCTTTCTTGAGATCCACGTGCTAGTACGTGACGATCTACTATACTAGCAGTAGCAGCAGTAAAATCTCTTTCGCGTTCTAACATAGAACGCATTACATTAAAATAATCATCGCCTAGAGGAGCATGCATGATGGCATGCACATTTTTGAAGGAACTAGCTACTCGTAGGGTTCCAATATGAGCAGGACCAGCATACATCCAATGGGCTAATTTCATAAATTAGACTTTATTTCAATTTGATTTGTGTTCCCATCCTACACCATAAAAATATCCCTTTCTATATTTAATACCTATTTAAAATCATATTTCCCTTCCATAAGTATAGTCTATGAAATGACTAGAAATCAAAAGAAAGTAGAAATCCAATTTATACCATTATTTTATTCTTTAAATATTTGTCCCGTCTGGCTGGGACGGAAGGATTCGAACCTTCGCAATAACAGGACCAAAACCTGCTGCCTTACCGCTTGGCCACGCCCCATTCTTATCTGATGCTAATCAATACTCATATTAATAATAAATATAAGTTAAAGCAATGTTCCATTCTAATCTTAACTGCATTATTAGAATTCGATTTGCTATAATTTAATTGCTACGATTATTAAGAGATCTCTGAATCTCATACCAATAAATATGTGATTGCATCCTGCATTTAGATATAAGCCTGCTTAGCTCAGAGGTTAGAGCATCGCACTTGTAATGCGACGGTCATCGGTTCGATCCCGATAGCTGGCTCTTTTCTATTTTTTTCATTCCTTCCATTATAAACCATGTCTCGTTAGGATCTATGAAATAGGGAGAAAACTCTTCCTTTTATGATCGTCGGTCCACCGGGTCTGTCATGGCATAACGAAATGAATGATTGGAACATATTTTTTTAGACCTCTCCAATACAAACATAAATTGAAAAAATGTTGTTCTCCATATAAAATAATTACAATATTCGCACGGTTTATACTATTCCTCTTTCCAGCATTATTTTTTTATTTCGTAAAATAAGGAGTTTTTATGTCCCGTTATCGCGGACCTCGTTTAAAAATAATAAATCGTCTGAAGACTTTACCAGGACTCAGTAAGAAAACACCCAACAGAATTATTGAGAAGTCTGGCAAGAGAAAACATTCTAAACCTCCTAAACCTTCTAAATATCCTGTCTGTCTAAAAGAAAAACAAAGATTACGTTTTCATTACGGACTTACAGAGCGACAATTACTTCAATATGTTCGTATTGCTAGAAGAGCCAATGGACCCACGGGTCAGGTCCTATTGCAATTACTTGAAATGCGTTTGGATACCATTATTTTTCGATTGGGTATGGCACTTACCATTCCTGGAGCCAGACAATTAGTCAACCATAGACATATCCTGGTCAATGATCGGATAGTAGATATACCAAGTTATCGTTGCAAACCCCAAGATTTGATTTCTATAAAAGATCAACAAAGATCCAGAAATATAATAAATAAAAATATAGATCTATCCCAGAGGGATAAAATCTGGGTGCCAAACCATTTGAATCTTAAAAAAAAAAAAAAGTCACAATATATTGGATTAGTAAAAAAAATAGTAGATAGTAAACGGATCAGTTTGAAGATTAATGAATTATTAGTCGTAGAGTATTATTCCTGTCGAGTTTAAATTGAGAATAAAAAGGAGGGATTCCTGCACATCTGTTCCTCTGTACATTACATTACAATGTTAATAAATATTAACACATTTATTGTCCGTTTTTTCCAATTCCAATGTTAGTTATTTTCCTTTCCCATACCAATGTTCGTTTTCCTCATTTCATTTCCTCTATCACAAAATAATAACGGGGTTGTGGGATGATGAGATCATCCTATTGGGATGGGATTCAATAGATTGATAAAAAAAATAAGGTGAATATACGGAAAGAGAGGGATTCGAACCCCCGGTAAACACACGCCTACATAGCAGTTCCAATGCTACGCCTTGAACCGCTCAGCCATCTTTCCTATGCAATCTCTCCATTTAAATACAAAAAATGTAAATTAGATTAGTGGATAGCAAGTTAAAAATTATTCTTGTTCAGATACGAGAACTTCCTTTTGCAGAAGTAAAGTACTTAACTTATTCAATCCCCCCTAAAGACAAAAGAATATTTTACCACACTTCTTTTTTTCTTCCTATTTCAGCAAATTAGAATCTTTATCAATCTGCTGATCTCATCTTATTCGGGTTGCCCAATCCAATCGCGAAATTGAGCCAGATCTATTAATCCATTTAATTTCATGATCATAATATACATAATGATTGTATAGTATTATTAATAATTCTTCGGCAAGGATTCATAGTACAAATTGTATCATTATGACGAGATTTTTATCCATATTTATTATGTATGTTAATATGGGTATGCACACAATGATCATTTAGTTCTCATTATGCAATGATCCTTTCACTTTACTTGCTTGTTTGCTCGTTCGGATCACGAGCAAATGAGTCTGGACTTACTTATTGAGTTCGTAGAATATTTAATTTAATATAAATTAAATTTTTTCTATTGTTCATCAGTCAATTTACATGAACACCCCTTTCGAATATTCTCTATCTATTTTTATTCAGAATAGTCAATTAGATTAGAATTTTCACATATTTACGATCAGAAGGAAACCCATTTATTATGCTATTGTGCGTCGGAAAATCATTTTGTTCATGGGATCATTTCCGTATGGGGAATGAAGGAAATTATCAAATCTCTAATTGACTATGCCTAGATCTCAGAGAAATGACAATTTTATCGATAAGACCTTCACAATTGTAGCGGATATCTTATTGCAAATAATCCCAATGGCTTCAGGGGAGAAAGAGGCATTTACCTATTACAGAGATGGTGTGATTTGATATTTTTTTCTCTTTCTGTTTTTCTCCTTTCAGGGAATGGCGGGTTATTGAGTCAAAGAAAACTTACGCTTAGTGAAAGTGAGTTTCATAAATAGAACAATTCTTTCTGTCGTGTATCCCCGATTGATGCAGCCTTAGATGCTTTGATCTTCTGAGATTCTAGTATCAAGCGAAAGGTTACACCTATGTATGTAATAGGTGTTAATGGTCAAACCTATCTGATAGGCACGCATAGGGGAAATTAAAAAGCACTACGTGTGGAAATCGACAACACAAACGCTTCGTTATCATACATATGACCTTTTTACGAAGGGCTAGTGAGAATGGTTGGGGCAACAAACATCCATCTCGTTTGTACTTCGGATACCGTTAGAACCATCGGAGATTGTTGAAGTGAATAACTCCCTTAAAATACGGTGCGTTAAGGACAAAGAAATTGTTGAAGGTTCTGTTTTTAGTGATAAGCTAAAATCCTTGTTATTCAGAAAAAAGAATTTTTGCAAGAAGGATGGCTAGAGATTCATCAGAAATACACTAGCTCCTGTTAATTATTAAATAATGGGGATAAGACTCTCTTTACAATTCAACGGATTACTTACCTTATTATGTAAAATAAAAGGAGGAGCCGTATGAGGTGAAAATCTCATGTACGGTTTTGTAACGGAGATCATTTCAATTGAATGAACGACCGTGACGAATGTCAGCTCAATCCGAAGGGGAATATGCGGAAGCTTTACAAAATTATTATGAAGCCATGCGCCCGGAAATCGACCCTTATGATCGAAGTTATATACTATATAATATAGGTCTTATCCACACGAGTAATGGGGAACATACTAAGGCTTTGGAATATTATTTCCAGGCATTAGAACGAAATCCATCTTTACCACAAGCTCTTAATAACACGGCCCTGATCTGTCATTACGTGCGGCTATCTGTACTATAGAATGAATTCGTTTAGAACTACGGATAAGGACAAAAGAACAGGCTTTCTACATATACGCCGTCCAAAGGGACGGTTTTTATCAGCTGTAGTAAAAAAAATATCCCTCATAGGAGCCCAAATATGAATGGATAAATAGAGCCCTGGATATTCTATGGATAAAAAAAAACCATTCAATTGATGGGGAAAGCACCATAAAGATCAATTATTGAAAGTTCGGGCTGATACGATCAAATCTGCTCATTGACAAAAATAAGGAATCAACTTATGTAATAGAGTTGATTTACTAGGCTATTGAGCAGCGGTGTAGGATCAGATCCTAAAGATGTGAAGTACTCTCCTACCAGTTGCAGACGGAAAGTACTATTTGAAAATTCTATACAGAACGTAGATAGTTACCCCTTAAAAAGACTTATATTCGGATAATCTGAAGTAGATCTTTTTGTTTCTATACTTCATCTTTATGAGGGTGGGAGAAAAGATAAAACCTTTTTCATTTATCGAAAGTGAAGTTTGAAACTCATGTCATTGACCCTTTCTGTTCTTTCGGTTAACCTGAACCTATTCCCAATCAACTCTCTTCTATTTTGTAAGTTTGGGTAAAGAACTAAAGAATAATAGTGAATTGAGCCGTATGAGGTAGGAAACTCTCAAGTACGGTTCTAAGGGAAGAAAACTTTTCCAAGTTGACCTATCCCGACCGAGGAGAACAGGCCATTCGACAAGGAGATCCTGAAATTGCGGAGGCTTGGTTCAATCAAGCTGCTGAGTATTGGAAGCAAGCTATAGCGCTTGCTCCAAGTAATTATATCGAAGCACAAAATTGGTTAAAGATTACAGGACGTTTTGTAGAATGAAAATCTCTCTATTACCATACTGGTGAATCGTGTGGATTATGATATGAAACATTTTATCTATTCAGGATAAATCAATGAATCATACTATTCGATCGAATTAGCTTCTCTTATTTCGTTGTCATTTATAATACAATAAATATATTGACAATAAAATAAATAATACCTTCTATGGATCGTTAATGAAAGAGATCTTTTGAATAGGAGTAAATCCCGTCCAGAGATTTAATTTATTAAGGATCCATTAATATTTATCCACAAATAATTCAAAGTTTTTGTGATTCAAAAATGTTATCTGGGACATATGGGAAACTGGATATGAAGATAATTATATTACACATTATACCGAGAAATGCCTTTTCCCACTGGGTGGGAAAGACGTTTCCCATATTGTAATGGTCCATTGAGCACCTATGGTATATGTCATAATAAATTTGAACACCTGCCTCAGATTGACTTCCGTATCATAGTTTGCTTCAGTCCTGAACTGGGAAATAAAGAGAGGAACGAGTTAAGAACATATATCTATCGTTCAATAATTCCTTCCTGTTGGCGGGTTTTTTCTCATGTCTCGTCTGGAAAGAGGAGAACTCAATGATCATTCGTTCACCGGAAGCAGAAGTAAAGATCGTGGTGGAGAGGGATCCTATTAAAACATCTTTTGAAAAATGGGCTAAACCCGGTCATTTCTCAAAGACACTAGCTAAGGGACCTAATACTACCACTTGGATCTGGAACCTACATGCTGATGCTCACGATTTTGATAGCCATACCAATGATTTGGAAGAGATCTCTCGCAAAGTATTTAGTGCTCATTTTGGTCAACTAGCCATCATCTTTATTTGGCTAAGTGGGATGTACTTTCACGGCGCTCGTTTCTCTAATTATGAAGCATGGCTGGGTGATCCTACTCACATCAAACCCAGTGCTCAGGTAGTTTGGCCAATAGTAGGTCAAGAAATTTTGAATGGAGATGTAGGTGGAGGTTTTCGAGGAATACAAATAACCTCTGGGTTTTTCCAGATTTGGCGAGCATCCGGAATAACTAGTGAGTTACAACTTTACTGCACCGCAACTGGTGCATTGATCTTTGCAGCGTTAATGCTTTTTGCTGGTTGGTTCCATTATCACAAAGCTGCTCCAAAATTGGCTTGGTTCCAAGATGTAGAATCCATGTTGAACCACCATTTAGCAGGGTTACTAGGACTTGGGTCTCTAGGTTGGGCAGGACACCAAGTACACGTTTCTTTACCTATTAATCAACTCCTAGATGCTGGAGTGGACCCTAAAGAGATACCACTTCCTCATGAATTTATTTCAAATCGTGATCTTTTAGCTCAACTTTATCCCAGTTTTGCTGAGGGATTGACCCCATTTTTCACCCTGAACTGGTCGGAATATTCCGATTTTTTGACTTTTCGTGGAGGACTCAATCCGGTAACGGGGGGTCTATGGCTGACCGATACTGCACATCACCATTTGGCTATTGCAATTCTGTTTCTGATCGCAGGTCATATGTATAGGACCAATTGGGGTATTGGCCATAACCTCAAGGAAATTTTGGAAGCTCATAAAGGTCCATTTACAGGGGAGGGTCATAGAGGTCTTTACGAGATCTTAACTACCTCATGGCATGCTCAATTAGCTCTTAACCTAGCTATGTTAGGATCTTTAACTATTGTCGTAGCTCACCACATGTATTCTATGCCCCCCTATCCATATCTAGCTATTGACTATGGTACCCAGCTCTCTCTGTTCACGCACCATATGTGGATTGGTGGATTTCTCATAGTTGGTGCTGCTGCACATGCAGCTATTTTTATGGTAAGAGACTATGATCCGACTACTCAATACAACAATCTTTTAGATCGTGTTCTGAGACATCGTGATGCAATTGTATCACACCTCAACTGGGCATGTATATTCTTAGGTTTCCACAGTTTTGGTCTGTATATTCATAATGATACTATGAGTGCTTTAGGACGTCCTCAAGATATGTTTTCAGATACTGCTATACAATTACAACCTATCTTTGCTCAATGGATACAAAACACTCATGCCTCATCACCTAGTTTGACAGCTCCTGATGCAACAGCAAGCACCAGCTTAACCTGGGGAGGTGGTGATTTGGTAGCAGTAGGTGCCAAAGTGGCTTTGTTACCTATTCCATTAGGAACTGCGGATTTTTTAGTGCACCATATTCATGCATTTACTATCCATGTGACTGTATTAATACTACTTAAAGGTGTCTTATTTGCCCGTAGCTCTCGTTTAATACCCGATAAAGTGAATCTTGGTTTTCGTTTTCCTTGCGATGGGCCTGGAAGAGGAGGAACATGTCAAGTATCTGCCTGGGATCATGTCTTCCTAGGGTTATTTTGGATGTATAATGCAATTTCGGTAGTAATATTCCATTTCAGCTGGAAAATGCAGTCCGATGTTTGGGGTAGTATAAGTGATCAGGGAGTGGTAACTCATATCACGGGAGGAAACTTTGCCCAGAGTTCTATTACAATTAACGGGTGGCTCCGTGACTTTCTATGGGCACAAGCCTCTCAAGTAATTCAATCTTACGGTTCTTCATTATCTGCATATGGTCTTTTCTTCTTAGGTGCTCATTTTGTTTGGGCATTTAGTTTAATGTTCCTATTCAGTGGTCGCGGATATTGGCAAGAACTAATTGAATCTATTGTTTGGGCTCATAATAAATTAAAGGTTGCTCCTGCTATCCAGCCCAGAGCCTTGAGTATTGTCCAAGGACGTGCTGTAGGAGTAGCTCATTACCTTCTGGGTGGAATCGCCACAACATGGGCGTTCTTCCTAGCAAGAATTATTGCAGTAGGATAACGGCTAGGAGGATTTGAAAAGCATTATGGCATCAAGATTTCCAAAGTTCAGTCAAGGCTTGGCCCAGGACCCAACTACTCGTCGTATTTGGTTTGGTATTGCTACTGCACATGACTTTGAGAGTCATGATGATATTACCGAAGAACGTCTTTATCAGAAGATTTTTGCTTCTCACTTTGGTCAGTTAGCTATAATCTTTCTGTGGACCTCTGGTAATTTGTTCCACGTGGCTTGGCAAGGCAATTTCGAAGCATGGGTCCATGATCCCTTACATGTAAGGCCTATTGCTCATGCAATTTGGGATCCTCATTTTGGTCAACCGGCTGTAGAAGCCTTTACCCGAGGAGGCGCCCCCGGTCCGGTAAATATTGCTTATTCTGGTGTTTATCAGTGGTGGTATACAATTGGCTTACGCACTAATGAAGATCTTTATAGCGGAGCTCTTTTCTTGCTATTTCTTTCTGCTATCTTTTTAATAGCGGGTCGGTTGCATCTACAACCTCAATGGAAACCAAGTGTTTCATGGTTTAAAAATGCCGAATCTCGTCTCAATCATCATTTGTCGGGGCTCTTCGGAGTCAGTTCTTTGGCTTGGACGGGACATTTAGTTCATGTTGCTATCCCTGAATCAAGGGGGGAACACATAAGATGGGATAATTTCTTGTCTGTATTACCGTATCCCCAAGGCTTAGAACCCCTTTTTACAGGTCAGTGGAATCTTTATGCTCAAAATCCTGATTCCAGTAATCATTTATTTGGTACCTCGCAAGGGTCGGGAACTGCTATTCTAACTCTTCTCGGAGGATTTCACCCACAAACTCAAAGTTTGTGGCTAACTGATATAGCTCATCATCATTTAGCTATTGCATTTGTCTTTTTTATTGCTGGTCATATGTATAGAACTAACTTTGGGATTGGACACAGTATAAAAGATATTTTAGAAGCACATATTCCTCCGGGAGGCCGATTAGGACGCGGACATAAAGGTCTTTATAACACAATCAATAATTCTCTTCACTTTCAATTAGGTCTTGCTCTAGCTTCTTTGGGGGTTATCACTTCCTTGGTGGCTCAACACATGTATTCTTTACCCGCCTATGCATTCATAGCACAAGACTTCACTACCCAAGCTGCATTGTATACTCATCATCAATACATTGCCGGATTCATTATGACAGGGGCGTTTGCTCATGGAGCTATATTCCTCATTAGGGATTATGATCCAGAACAGAATAAGGATAATGTATTATCGAGAATGTTGGAACATAAGGAAGCTATAATATCTCATTTGAGTTGGGCTAGTTTATTCCTAGGTTTTCATACCTTGGGACTTTATGTTCATAACGATGTTATGCTTGCTTTTGGTACTCCGGAAAAACAAATCTTGATCGAACCTATATTTGCTCAGTGGATACAATCTGCTCATGGTAAGACCTTATATGGTTTTGATGTACTCTTATCTTCAGCAAATGATCCAGCATTCAATGCTGGTAAAAGCATATGGTTACCTGGTTGGTTGAATGCTATTAACGATAATAAAAATTCACTCTTTTTAACAATTGGTCCTGGAGATTTTTTGGTTCATCATGCTATTGCTCTAGGTTTGCATACAACTACATTGATTTTAGTCAAAGGTGCTTTAGATGCGCGTGGTTCGAAGCTAATGCCTGATAAAAAAGATTTTGGTTATAGTTTTCCTTGCGATGGTCCGGGACGGGGTGGCACTTGCGATATTTCGGCCTGGGATGCTTTTTATTTGGCAGTTTTCTGGATGTTGAATACTATTGGATGGGTTACTTTCTATTGGCATTGGAAGCATATCACCTTATGGCAGGGGAATGTAGCGCAATTTAATGAGTCTTCCACTTATTTAATGGGATGGTTAAGAGATTATCTTTGGTTAAACTCTTCACAACTTATTAATGGATACAATCCTTTTGGTATGAACAGTTTATCTGTCTGGGCGTGGATGTTCTTATTCGGGCATCTTGTTTGGGCTACTGGATTTATGTTTCTTATTTCCTGGCGTGGATATTGGCAGGAACTGATTGAAACTCTCGCATGGGCCCATGAACGCACACCTTTGGCTAATTTAGTTCGATGGAGGGACAAGCCGGTAGCTCTTTCCATTGTTCAAGCACGATTAGTTGGATTAGCTCACTTTTCCGTAGGTTATATATTCACCTATGCAGCTTTCTTAATCGCCTCTACATCAGGCAAATTTGGTTAATTTTTTTTTTATTTTCAATTTTAGGAGATATTTAGATTATCAATCTAATCATCTCTGCATAAAAAGATTGAATAATCCACGTAATACTTCTCCATCTCAAATTTGATTTATATTTTTTTATTCCTGGATATAAGCTGACTAAATCATTATGGCAAGAAAAAGTCTCATTCAAAGAGAAAAAAAGAAACAAAGATTGGAAAGGAAATATACTCTTCTTCGTCAATCTTTAAAAAAAGAGATGAGCGAAGTCTCATCATTGGATGAAAAATTGGAAATTTATAGAAAATTACAATCTTCACCACGTAATAGTGCACCTACACGTCTTCGTCGCCGTTGTTCGACGACTGGAAGGCCTAGAGCCAACTATAGGGATTTTGAGTTGTCCGGATATATAATCCGGGAGATGGCTCACGCATGTTTGTTGGCCGGGGTAACAAAATCGAGTTGGTAGGAGGAAAAAAAGATTATTTAAGGTTTTTGTGATGATAGAAAAGTCCCTCCCCTCCCTATATAGGGAGGGAGGATAACATGAGTAAGGGGTTGCTCAATGTAACCCATTTTGGCTATTATAGCAAAGCTAATATTAAGGGATAGCGCGGAGTAGAGCAGTTTGGTAGCTCGCAAGGCTCATAACCTTGAAGCCACGGGTTCAAATCCCGTCTCCGCAAAGACACAATAGTCAAAAAGGATGACTCATTCCATTGAGAATGGCTTGATAAACCATGAAAGGATACGACCAAACCAAAAACTATTCCTTTTTCTATTTCATCTTCCGGGTGGGCGGGTAGCGGGAATTGAACCCGCATCTTCTCCTTGGCAAGGAGAAATTTTACCATTCAACCATACCCGCATTTGACTCATTATTGGAGTATATAATTCCATATATTACCACTTACTTCTATGTAAGTATATTTTACTGGAATTATAGTATGATTATTTACTATACCAATAATAAAATAACTCCTGCCAAGATCACTTTCATTTAGTTCGCAATGGCATTTATGGGAAATGCCATTGCGAACTATAATGCCCCTCCGGAGAGGGGAGGGGGGGCGAGTTTCAACTCAAAAGATCTTAGAACATATCTACGATATGAAAGAATTTAGAATACCTACTAAAAAGACTGATCCAATCCATAATGATACGCCCGAAAATAGCACATTTTTGCTACTTGACCAACCATTAGGAGAGGCAAGTGCGACAGGTACACCAATTACTAGGAGAAATGAAATTGCAATTAATGCAAACACAGACGATTGGAAAGCAATAGTCATGGTTGTGATCTTAAAAGCTTCCAACAGATTCAATAGACTATACCATCGGATCCCTATCCGGTCAAATTATAATCAAATGCACTATGGATTTTATTTGATCATAAATTAATCGAGCTTAAATTTATCAAATTTCGATTTGAGTGTGAAAGAATAGGGAAATTCGTTTCTTTTTACCATCATGAGATATCAACTATAATATAGATAACAACCCTATAGTTTAACAACCCTATAGTTAGGTATTAACTGTCGGGGTAAAATAGAATTGTTTTCGTCCGGGAGAGATGGCCGAGTGGTTGATGGCTCCGGTCTTGAAAACCGGTATAGTTAACTATCGAGGGTTCGAATCCCTCTCTCTCCTTTTGTTCATTGAACAATTGAACTTATCAGTTCAGTACCAAAAAAGGCTCGGCTATATAATATAGATAGCCGAGCAACAAGGATTCAGTTGGAAAAATAATATCGAAGGATACCACTATCCCATCTCCCAACATGGGAAATAAATCTAAATTGGATAGATTTAGATTTTATCTAGCTTCATCATATGGTTTAATTAAGAGGGGTCATGGAAAGAACAGGTTCAAAATCACGATCAATTCCTTTCTCAAATCCTGCTGCAGCTGCGCGAGCCCTTCCTGCATGCCACAAATGACCTACGAAAAAGAAAAATCCTAGAACAAAATGAGAGGTGGCTAACCAACTTCGAGGTGAAACATAATTCACCGCATTAATCTCGGTAGCTACACCACCCACAGAATTTAAAGAACCTAAAGGAGCATGAGTCATATATTCCGCTGAACGTCGTTCTTGCCAGGGTTGTATGTCCTTTTTCAACTTACTCAAGTCCAAACCATTAGGACCCCTTAGAGGTTCCAACCAGGGAGCACGAAGATCCCAAAAACGCATTGTTTCTCCTCCGAAGATAATTTCTCCAGTAGGAGAACGCATAAGATATTTACCTAAACCAGTAGGCCCTTGGGCAGACCCCACACTAGCTCCAAGACGTTGATCTCTAACTAGAAAAGTAAATGCTTGAGCTTGAGAGGCCTCTGGGCCAGTAGGCCCATAGAATTCACTGGGATAAGCTGTATTGTTAAACCAAACAAAACAACAAGCAGTGAAACCAAAGATAGAAAGAGCCGCTAAACTATAGGACAAGTAAGCTTCTCCGGACCACACAAACGCACGACGAGCCCATGCAAAAGGTTTTGTTAAGATGTGCCAGATACCACCGAAAATACAAATGGAACCTAACCACACATGTCCTCCAATTAGATCTTCTAGATTGTCCACGCTAACAATCCATCCCTCTCCCCCAAAAGGGGACTTGAGTAAATAACCAAATATAACACCTGGGTTAAGCGTAAGATTCGTAATTTTTCTTACATCTCCACCGCCGGGAGCCCAGGTATCATATATGCCACCAAAATACACAGCCTTGAATACTAAGAGAAAAGCACCAACACCTAGCAAGATTAGGTGAATACCTAAAATTGTGGTCATTTTGTTCCTATCTTTCCATACATAACCAAAAAAGGGAAAAGACTCTTCTAAAGTTTCGGGTCCGATTAGTGCATGATAAATACCACCGAAACCTAAAACTGCAGAAGAAATTAAGTGAAGTACCCCAGATACAAAATAGGGAAAAGTATCCACAATTTCCCCACCAGGACCGACTCCCCATCCTAGAGTAGCTAAATGAGGAAGTAAAATCAAGCCTTGTTCATACATAGGCTTTTCCGGTACAAAATGAGCCACTTCAAATAGATTCATTGCTCCAGCCCAGAATACAATTAATCCGGCATGAGCCACGTGAGCCCCAAGTAATTTGCCCGACAAATTGATAAGTCGGGCATTACCAGCCCACCAAGCAAAACCAGTAGTTTCTTGGTCACGACCAGCTAAAGCTAGAGTTCCATTAAAGAGCGTTTCCACGGGGTAGAACCTCCTCAGGGAATATAAGGTTTTCATGAGGCTGATCTTGAGCCGCCATCCAAGCACGAATACCTTCGTTCAAGAGAATATTTTTTGTGTAGAAAGTCTCAAATTCAGGATCTTCTGCTGCACGAATCTCCTGGGAAACAAAGTCATAGGCACGTAAGTTTAGAGCTAGACCAACTACTCCAATGGCACTCATCCATAAACCGGTCACTGGTACAAATAACATGAAGAAATGTAACCAACGTTTATTGGAAAAAGCAACCCCAAAAATTTGGGACCAGAAACGGTTAGCAGTGACCATAGAATAAGTCTCTTCAGCTTGAGTTGGGTTAAAAGCGCGGAACGTATTTGCACCATCACCGTCTTCAAATAAAGTATTTTCCACGGTAGCACCGTGAATAGCACATAGAAGAGCAGCACCCAATACTCCAGCAACTCCCATCATATGAAATGGATTCAAGGTCCAATTATGAAAACCTTGAAAAAAGAGGATAAATCGAAAAATAGCTGCTACACCAAAACTAGGTGCAAAAAACCAACCAGACTGACCTAATGGATAAATCAAGAATACAGAAACAAAAACAGCAATCGGACCAGAGAACGCAATTGCATTATAAGGTCGCAATTGTACAGATCGAGCAAGTTCAAATTGGCGTAACATGAAGCCTATTAGACCAAAAGCACCATGAAGAGCAACAAAAGTCCATAGACCACCTAATTGGCACCAACGAGTAAAATCTCCTTGTGCTTCAGGACCCCATAATAGCAGCAAAGAATGTGCTAAACTATTAGCAGGCGTAGAAACTGCAGCAGTTAAAAAATTACAACCTTCCAAATAGGAACTGGCCAATCCATGAGTATACCATGAAGTCACAAAGGTTGTACCCGTAAACCATCCACCTAGGGCAAAATAAGCACAAGGAAAAAGCAATAGACCGGACCAACCCACAAAAACAAAACGGTCTCTGCGTAGCCAGTCATCCATAGTATCAAATAAAGTTTGTTCATCTTTGGAAGACTTTCCAAGGGCTATAGTCATAGTGATCCTCCTATTTAACTATTCCGACCTTTTTCGAGTACCCTATCTGATAGAATCAAAAGGTATACGCTGGTTTGCATATCTATGGACAATTTTTAATCCATCATCCCTTTAAACAAATTGGGTTCCGAAGATTCCTTGTTAGCACAGATATTATCCGCTAAACTGAACCAATCCAATATAGGTAAATGCATGATGTTGTTTGTATTCAGTTTCTTTCTGATCCTCAAATTACCTTCTGAATGGAATAAATGTCAACAGAACAACTGCCGTAAAGCTTTTTTGTTCTTCACCAGATACTATTCACGACATCTATTACATTTAAATAGTATTCCGTCGTGAACCTCACTCCAAGATCAAAAAATCGATTAATAAATACTACTATATTCCTACGAATAAATAAGAACAATAAGAAGGAGATATTTGATTAACTCATAGAGTTAGAGGAAAGAACTCTATTTGTTCTTTTCCTTCTATTCAAAAAAAAGGAGTACTATTTAACTATAGTTAAATATTAACAGTTCCTTTCTTTAATTCGATTCTCTAGATAGGAATCAATTTATGGATTAAAGATAAGGGGAAATTGACTCCGTCCATAATTCAGACTTCCATCTCTATTCTTTCCGGAAAGAAGAGAAATAATAACTATTCATTCGACAGAACATCCAATCATAAACCAAATATTCAATCATTTGAATAATTTCAGAGAATTGAAAGGTCCACTTTCAAAATATCCTTCAATTTTCAATATCAGAATAGCTGATATATTCATCAGTCAATGGGTCAGGTTCACTTACTTCTCCTTCTTATTTACCTCTTTTGGGCTGAAAGATTTAGGATATAAAAGAGTGAAAATATTTTCGTATTTTGGGATTTAAATTACGTATTCACAATTTCAATTATAATGCCTCAAAATTACGAAAATGACATAATTCTTATGTCTAATCTTATACTATTTCTCTTCCTATAGTAGCAAGATGGATAAAAAAGACTATTATCTAATAGTCTAGATAGCATTCTAGTTGTCCTCACTCATATTAGGTGCTCTATTTCGAGCATAACAAATGCTGAACCTAAAACTAATAATGATAGGTATTTAATTAACTGTTTTTCACAGTTTTTTTACCTTAATTAAACATCCTCCTGTGAAAAATGAACACCGGGCTTTGTAGGAATCATTACAGGAGCCCTTTATCGGGCTTGAACCGATGACTTACGCCTTACCATGGCGTTACTCTACCGCTGAGTTAAAAGGGCTATTAATCATTTCATGATGAATGCATGAGTCTACTACATATCCGGTATATATGTAGTAGCAAAATGAATCCACATAGAATAAAATATTAATAATAATTTATCTAATTTACTGTTTGAGGACCAATTTTATTCCGATAATATTGGTCCTATTGACCCATTAATAGTTCGATTGAACTCTTCAAATTTATTATAAAAAGGTGAGATCTGTACTCCATAATTGACAGGGATATACCTTCCATTGTTTGTCTACCTATTTATTAATTTTTAATAATTAATCTGAATTGACTAAATTAGTGAACCCACGTGGCTATTGAGATGACTATCTTATTCGTTTGTCTGTCTATCACTCAGATCCACACATAGGATTGTCTCTATCTGAGATAGAGATCGGCATCTCCGATATTTTATAAATACACATAACCTATTTTATTAAATTGTGCCTATTCTGCTCTGTCCTATGTCAGCAAATATTGTCTAGGACTCTTCTGCTCGGTTTCCGACCCTATCCAATAGGGACCCTATCTAATAAGATTATGTAGTTTGTGTTCTTCATTATGAATAATTTTTATCTGTAAACATGCGCATTATGAATAATTTTTATCTGTAAACATGCGCACTCTATCATACGTGTTGGTCCAGAGGACCAAATATTGCTACGGGTTCCACGAGCGAATCTCCACTTTGAATAAATGAGTACTCGGTTCAACAAGAAAGGGGGATATGGTTCTCGTCCAGAACAAATATCAATTTCGTAATATGGTGATATAGAGGAGGGGGATATTGTAAGCAATATTATAAGAGGCATTTACTCAATATTTTTATTTTCGATCGTTGTTCCATCTTTTGGTTCAAAATAATAGTTGTTATATCCGTAGCAATACCCCAAGAATTTTGGGGCTTAAACTAAGCGCTTTTTATCTTTATCAGTATCTAAAAGCAAAGCCTTTTTTGAGGCTTTATGTACTAGAGAAGTTTACGAACAATACAAGAAGAATATGAAACCACTAACATAAAGAAAACTAATAGATTTAGTGGTGTCATAGTCTTGACAATTTCCTAAGGATTTGAATATTATAACAATAAGTGGGCCCCTATCGTCTAGTGGCCCAGGACATCTCTCTTTCAAGGAGGCAACGGGGATTCGATTTCCCCTAGGGGTACTATACTAGGAAAGAAAGTCATTAGAATACTCATTAGGTCTCCTAATGACTTTCCATTTCTTGTTCCTGGGTCGATGCCCGAGTGGCTAATGGGGACGGACTGTAAATCCGTTGGCAATATGCCTACGCTGGTTCAAATCCAGCTCGGCCCAAGACCAACTTGATTGATAGGTTGATATTCATAATCAATCGATTATTTCGATGAAAAGGTAATTGGTTCTTGAATCCCCGATATATAAAAAATCGAAACGAACAGATACTTTCAGTAAATTTGAAAGAGAAAGGTCAAATCTTTTATCGACCCAGCAGTACTTAATTAGTACTGATTATTAAGTCAACTGTACCTAGTTGGGATTGTAGTTCAATTGGTTAGAGTACCGCCCTGTCAAGACGGAAGTTGCGGGTTCGAGCCCCGTCAGTCCCGGTCCAATAAATTGATCAATTCTTCGCTCGATCCCCACCCCATTAGAAGAGCAAAAAAGGGAAATCGGGTAGACCAAAATAGATCTACTGGTGATTCTATCACCATTTCGATGATATTATCGAATTATCATAGTGGATCCGCACTAAATTTTATTCTTTCTTTGAGAAAGAAAAAAGGTTTCGTATAATTAACGAATGTTATATAAACACATTCGTAATTGTACGAATAGATCTTCGTAGGAAGATCGATTTGTGTTAGGAAGGATAACACAGGAGGAGTCTCCTTCTAAGTCAGAATACCGCGTAGATCTCTACGGATCATTCTAAATGATTTCCAGATACTGTTCCATCTATCTCATGTTCTTCCCCAGAAGTGAAATATTGGTACTATTTCAGATGTGCTAGTACGCCGTTGAACGGTATTCTCATAATCAAAAAGATTACGATCAATTATCACATGAGGATTGGATGATGTTTGGGCTGAACTTATTATCCAAACAGTTCAGCTCATTCCAGGGTCATGGGCAATCCTTCGAATAATTTGAACTATCTTTTTAGTTCTCGGTGAACATTACAAGGCGAATCAGGGGGATTTCAGTAGGGGAATCTTTCCAGCTTTTTTTAGCTGCAGTTACCTCGAACCCTTTTGCGATTTGTCATGTAGAATCATGATGCAAATGCAAGCTTGGGTATCTTGCTCACCTGAATCAAGAGTAATTAATTCTCTTGTGATTAATGGATAGTAATATCCCTATTGGGACTATTCCTTACCTTCATTAGAAGGTAAGTTTAAAAAAATAAATCAATCAGTAGATATAATCTACTCAGAGCAATCTTTATCATACTTATCTGCCCTGCCCCTCGAATAGGCAAATTCGGGTCGTCATCAACGTCTCAATATTCGATTGAGACGATTTATTTTATAAAACAACCATATTTTTAATATTTGCATATCCAATGCTTGGCGATACTATTTTTTCGTTTATGTAAAACGTTGTAACTATATGAGTAACCCGATGGGATCGATTAGGAATCGAATTACTAGATCCGGTATGAATAAGAGATCATAGTATGTTATACTATTTCATTTCTATTGAAGAATTCATATCTATGAAGAATTAATAGGAATCCGTTAGATTCCGTTACTCAGATTGATCCTATTGATGGAATCTTATAATTGAAGGATTCAATAAAAAAAAAAAAAAAAAGATTCATCTATACTCTATGAGATCAAATCTCGAGTTATTGTAAAACGAAGGGAAAATCAATCATGGAAGTAAATATCCTCGCATTTATTGCTGTTGCATTGTTCATTTCAGTCCCTACTGCTTTTTTACTCATCATTTACGTAAAAACGGTGAGTCAAAGCAATTGATTTGTATTATCAATACAGTGATTAATGATGTCTAGATGAATTCTAGATCATCAGTAAAAAAAAGGGGGATAATAGGGGTCGTATTAAAGGTAGAGATTTATTTGGAAAAGAAGTAGTACGAAGGAAGAAGGAAACGAGAAACCTTCCTTTCCTTTCACTTTTTCTTTGTACTACTTCTTCTACATAGATCTTAGAAAAGTAAATCTGAATAGCACTTGTCCTATGGGGACATGAATGTAGGATGAGGACCTAGTAAAAAAAGCGATGCTAATCACAATACTATTAATAATGCCCCTAGAAAAAGTAACTTTATGGGGGCAGAACATAGGTGGTGTGGTTCTGAACATAATCTACTCAAAAGTATTTTAGACGAATCTACGAATCGTAAAAATGTGAAATATCTTTCTATTTCTAACACAGTAAAAATATAAATTTTAGAGTATATAGTGAATTGGAAATCGTATAATAATTTCTATGGAAAAGGGATGTCTGGTTGGGACAGAGCAGCACGATATGCTTCATATGTCGTTGTTCCGAGAACAGACTCGTATTAAATTTGATCAATTCGCAATTATTTGATTAATTAAAACGTAAACTTTTTTTATTTTGATTAATACTATGCTTAGTAGCATAAATTCCATATCTACTTCATACTTGATAAGTATCAAGTATTTTCGAAAATATGAGGGTAAAGGATGCATTCCTTTATCCATATCAAACATAAATAATTCCAGAAATCTTTGATTTTTATAATAATTATTGATCATTCAATTCAATATTATTAGATCATTATGAAACATACGAGATTACAATCTATAATTTATTTGAATAGTCTCAAAAATGACTCAAGACTATTTAATATAGTTTAAATATTAGTTGTATTAAAGTCCACTTCTACCCCATACTACGAGTGAAAGAGAAAACGTAAAAACGACCATTAGAGCAGCCCAAGCGATACCTACTATATCCATACGAATCCCTCTATTATCAAGAATAATAATCATTATTGATTAATTATGATAATGGAACTAATCAGGATAGTGCAAAGTGTAAATCCTCCACCGAAAGGAATAATCGATAGTAGAGATTTATAAAATTAGTCTGTTGGAACTAGTTACTCTATAAATGCCTATAGAGGCATGCATTTACAATAAAATTGAATCTTATCGTAAATATATTGGTAATTTAATCTGAAGACGCACAAGTTTACTCCAAAAGTTATGGAGTACAAATGCAAACTTTTGCATTTCTTTAACTTTTTTGTACCCTAAAAAGGCGACACCCGGATTTGAACTGGGGATGGGGGATTTGCAGTCCCCTGCCTTACCACTTGGCTATGTCGCCATCCCCAGATCCAATCTGGATCTGGATTTAGTATTTTGATCCCCCTGCTTTATCACTCAGTTATGTCATATAGGGGAATAGTGACAATTTAGGGGACTAGTTAAAATTCGAAGTTAGTTTTCTTATGTACAACTGCCAGCTGATTTACAACTTTTTTAAAGTTGCTTAAGTTGTAATGCGGAGAAAGATTCAATCTTTCATATCATGTTTTACTTTTCATGATAGGATAGTGAATGCACATTTGTCAACCATAAAAGAAATAGAAATATAATTGTATTATTTTATAATTTAATTTGTTATTTTCCCTTCATTCAATCATATCATTATAATGTGATAATGTATTTAATTATTACATTTGATACATTTGAAAGTAATCCGCCCTGTTTTAATCTTTAAGGAAGATTTGATCCCGTTCTGCATTTTATGCGGAAGAAAAAAAAACACCTTTTCTTTTTCTTATCTTTTTACTCATATCTGAATATGGGTAGAATTTGTACGGGATATAGTGAACAAAATAGACATGAAAATTTTTGTCGGATTTATTCTATTCGTATAGATCAATGAGGAATAAATAACGAAATAAACTTTTTATAGGAAACTGCCAATGCGATTAGATGAAAATAAGGGAATATTTACAATCCCCGAATTTGGTAAAATACAACTTGAAGGATTTTGTCGTTTCATCGATCAAGGCTTAATAGAAGAACTCGATAAGTTTTCGAAAATTGAGAGCCCGAATAAAAAAATAGAATTTAGGCTTTTTGGGAATGAATATAAATTAGCAGAACCCTTCATTAAAGAGAGAGATGCTGTATACCTGTCCCTTACATATCACTGTAAATTATATGTACCAGCACGATTGATTCACAGAGCTCGTGGAAAGATAAAGATACAGAACCAAATTGTATTTCTGGGAAATATTCCTTTGATGAATTCTAAAGGAACTTTTGTAGTAAATGGCAATTACAGAGTCGTGGTCAATCAAATATTAAGAAGTCCCGGTATTTATTACACTTGGGAACGAAAACCGTCGGGAAACATTCTCTATGTCGGCACTATAATTTCAGATTGGGGAGGAAGATCAAAATTAGAGATCGATATAAGAAAACAAAGGATATGGGTTCGTATAAGCAGAAAGAAAAAAATACCTGTTATACTTCTATTGTTGGCTATGGGCCTGAATTTCAAAGAGATTTTGGACGATACTCGCTATAGGAATCTCAAAACATTTATCCTTTCCGAAAATGGAACGAAGGAGTATGACCAATGCTGCAAGTGGAGCAATTTCGGGAAGGAAGATGCCATTTTGGCACTTTATAAGGATCTCTACATAAGTGACGATGACCCTCGAAAATACAATTTGGAATTTTCCGATTATTTATGTGAAGAATTGCAAAAAAACTTTTTCCGAACTAAATGTGTATTAGGAAAGATTGGTCGACGAAATCCGAACAAAAAACTGAATCTTGATATACCTGAGAACGAGATTTTTTCATTACCACATGATGTATTGGCTGCTGTGGATTACCCTATCAGAGTGCAATTTGGAACAGGTATACTCGATGATATAGATCACCTTCAAAATCGATATATTCGTTCTGTAGCAGATTTATTACAAGAGCAATTAGGATTAGCTGTATATCGTTTGAAAGAAGCAATTTCAAGAACTATATTATATGAATCAACCAATCCTAAAAGTTTATTAACTCCTAAAAAATTGGCAACTTTCATTTCATTAACAGACACTTTTCAAGATTTTTTTGGTTTACATCCTTTATCGCAATTTTTGGATCAAACTAATCCATTGGCAGAAATAGTTCATAGCCGAAAAGTAAGCTCTTTGGGCCCTGGAGGATTGACAAGCCGAACTGCTACTTTTCGTACACGGGATATTCATCCTAGTCATTATGGACGTATTTGTCCGATTACGACGTCCGAAGGAATAAATGTTGGACTTATTGCATCGTTATCTATTTATGCAACGCTTGGTCATTACGGCTCTTTACAAAGTCCATTTCATAGGATATCTGATAGATCGAAGGAAGAACATATGGTTTATCTATTACCGGGAGAAGATGAATACTATCGGATAGCTACAGGAAATTCTCTGGCATTAAATCAAGGGGTTCCAGAGGAACAATTTACTCCAGCTCGATTTCGACAAGAATTTATAGTTTTTGCATGGGACCAAATCCATTTCAGAAGTATTTTCCCTTACCAATATTTTTCCGTTGGAGTTTGCCTTATTCCTTTTCTCGAACATAATGATGCGAATCGTGCTTTAATGGGTTCTAATATGCAGCGTCAAGCAGTTCCACTTGTTCAACCCGAGAAGTGCATTGTCGGAACAGGATTGGAGGGTCAAGTAGCTCTAGATTCAGGAAGTATAGCTATAGCCAAGGAAGGGGGAAGAATCCAGTATAGTGATGCTATAAATATCACTATCACTTCATCTGTTGTTCGAGACACTATAGGAACAGAATTGATTCTATATCAACGTTCTAATAGTAATACTTGTATGCATCAAAAACCCCGAGTTTGTCAAGGAGAATATGTAAAGAGGGGACAAATTATAGCAGACAGCGCAGCTACAGTAGGGGGAGAACTTTCTCTGGGAAAAAATGTACTAGTGGCTTATATGCCATGGGAAGGATACAATTTTGAAGACGCAATACTTATTAGTGAACGTCTAGTATATGAAGATATTTTCACTTCTTTCCAGATCGTAAGATACGAAATTGGAGTTTATTTGACGAATCAGGGCCCTGAAATAATTACTAGAGAAATACCTCATTTAGATGCTCACTTACTCCGTCATTTGGACGAAAATGGCCTTGTAATGCTAGGATCTTGGATAGAAACAGGTGATGTTTTAGTGGGCAAATTAACGCTTGAAGCAGAAGAAGACTCACTATTAAATACTCCAGAAGGAAGATTATTGCAAGCTTTATTTGATATTAAGGCACCACCCACTGGAAAAGAAAATTGTTTTCGAGTCCCTAAAGGTGTAAGAGGCCGAGTTATCGATGTGAGATGTATCCAGGAAGAAGATAATTTCGGCGATATTGTGGAAAAAGTCCATGTATATATTTCACAAAAACGTAAAATACAAGTGGGTGATAAAGTAGCTGGAAGGCACGGTAATAAAGGTATTATTTCAAGAATTTTGCCCAGACAAGATATGCCCTATTTACAGACTGGAACACCAGTGGATATGGTATTAAATCCATTAGGGGTACCTTCACGAATGAATGTAGGACAAATCTTTGAATGTTTGCTCGGTTTAGCAGGAAAACTAATGAACAAACATTATAGAATAACACCTTTTGACGAAAGGTACGAACGAGAAGCTTCTAGAAAACTAGTGTTTTCTGAACTTTATAAAGCTAGCGAGCAAACAGCTAACCCATGGTTATTTGAACCTGATCATCCTGGAAAACATAGATTAATTGATGGAAGAACAGGAGATATTTTTGAACAACCTGTTACAATAGGAATAGCTTATATATCGAAATTGTGTCATCAAGTTGATGACAAAATTCATGCACGTTCCAGTGGACCTTATACAATGGTTACACAACAACCTCTGAAAGGAAAATCCAAACAAGGAGGGCAACGAGTAGGAGAAATGGAAGTTTGGGCTCTAGAAGGTTTTGGTGTTGCTTATATTTTACACGAGATGCTTACTTTAAAATCTGACCATATGGATGCTCGTGAAAGAGTATTTGGTGCCATTCTCACTGGAGAGCCAATGCCTAAACCTAGCACTCCTACAGAATCTTTTCGATTACTTAGTCGAGAACTACGATCTTTAGCTCTAGAATTGAATCATACTATTCTATCTGAGAAAGACTTTCAGATAGATAGGAAGGAAGTTTGATCAAAATGAATTAAAATTTTTATTTTATGAGTGACCAGGATAAACATCAACAACTTCGAATTGGATTAGTTTCTCCCGAGCAGATTCTTGCTTGGTCTGAAAGAATTTTACCTAATGGAGAAAGAGTCGGAGAAGTGACTACAGACTATACTTTAGATTATAAAACTTATGAACCAGAAAGAGATGGATTATTTTGTGAAAAAATCTTTGGACCTAAAAAAAGGGGAGTTTGTGCTTGTGGAAAATCTCGAGTGATCGAGAATGAAAAGGAAGACCACAAATCCAATTTTTGTGCCCAATGTGGAGTTGAACTTGTTGTTGATTCTCGAATTCGAAGATATCAAATGGGATACATTAAACTGGCATGTCCAGTTGTTCATATTTGGTATTTCAAACGGCGTCCCAGTTATATTGCGGATCTATTAGATAAAACTCGTAAAGAATTAGAAGACCCAGTATACTGCGATGTGTGACTTGATCATAAGCTCCGATTATACAGATCCGTAGGAACTGTCATCCTATTCAAATTGGGATGCCCTTAGCTCTGACACGTCCCTCGGGAAGAGTAGCATGAAGCTCAGAATTAGAAGCATCGTGAAGAGATGTTGATAAAGAGGAATGAATCTAGGGTTAATATCTTTTATATTAAAATTGCTAATTGGACTTCGTAAAAACACTTCTTTTCTTACTATTAATAAGAATGGACTGAAAAAAAAATTTTTCAGATTATCCTTGATTTATTCAAGATCAAAAAGAAGCTATGGTTATAGGAGTCTATTCATCGCACATATGCTTCAAATAGTATTGTAACCATCGAAGTAAAGCAGAAACCTACAGGATCAAATAGAACGAGATACAGACAAGTAAATCCCTTATGAGTTTCAAATGAATTGAAGGTCTTTCACAAAGAAATGTATCGTTCAAAAGGGAGGAGACTGCTCAAGAATTCCATATTTATGTCGTAATACGAATCGTAAACGAATATTAGAATTAACTTGGAACTTGAGCAAAGAGTAACTATTTAGTCTTTCTACAGAGCAATACCTAATCACTTTCGGTTTCGGTATAGTTACTTGAGCCGGATGAGAGGAAACTTTCATGTCCGATTCTGAGGGGGGGAAAAAAAATCCTAGAATAACCTATCCAAATGTTTATATTACTAGGTCCATGGCTAACAAGCCAACTTTATTGCGATTTCAGGGTTCACTTAAATATGAGCATCAATCCTGGCCAGAGATTATTGCTTATTATCTCTCTTGGGATTTTGGGCTATTTCAAGAGAGAGAAATAGCCACTGGGGGAAAAGCTATCAGAGACCAACTAGCGGGTCTGGATCTGCAAATTATTCTGGATCGTTCATATATGGAATGGAAGAGATTGGACGAAATAATATCTATACTATTTACGGGGACTACTAATGCCAAAAAGGATATAGTTTTTGATAAGGGATTAAAAAAGATGTATGATAAATTTAATGAGCAAGAACTTCAAAAACTTCGAAGAAGAAAGGATCTTTTGGTTAGACGCATGAGATTAGCTAAATATTTTATTCAAGCAAATATAAAACCACAATGGATGGTTTTATCCCTATTACCAGTTCTTCCTCCCGATCTGAGGCCAATGTTTCAATTAGATGAAGTTGGACTGATTAGTTCGGATCTCAATGAACTTTATCAAACAGTTATCCGTCGAAATAATCTTCTTATTCAACTTAGAAAAAATACTAATGTATTTGTAATGCCGGATTTATTGACTGATCAAAAGAGATTAGTCCAAGAAGCCGTAGATGCACTTCTTGATAACGGCATCGGCGGACAACCAGTGAGAGACAGTCATGATAGACCTTATAAATCGTTATCAGATTTCATCCAAGGCAAAGAAGGAAGATTTCGTGAAAATTTACTTGGAAAACGAGTTGATTATTCAGGTCGTTCTGTTATTGTGGTAGGTCCCCTTCTTTCATTGTATCAATGTGGATTACCCCGAGAAATCGCAGTAGAGCTTTTTCAAGCATTTTTAATTCGTGATCTAATTGAACGACAAATTGCTCCCAATCTAAGAGTAGCTAAAAGTATAATTCGAGATAGGGGACCCATTATATGGAACGTACTTAAACAAATTATGCAAAGACATCCCGTATTGTTAAATCGAGCGCCTACCTTACACAGATTAGGAATACAAGCATTTATACCTATTTTAATAGAAGAACGTGCTATTCGTTTACATCCATTGGTTTGTGCAGGATTTAATGCGGATTTTGACGGAGATCAGATGGCTGTCCACGTACCTCTATCGATGGAAGCTCAAGTAGAAGCTCGTTTACTTATGTTTTCTCATCTCAATCTTATCTCTCCAACTATAGGATATCCTATTTGCGTACCGACTCAAGATATGCTTCTCGGACTTTATAGATCAACTCTTCAAAAAAACCAAGGTATTTATGAAAATAGGTACCACCCAGATAACTCAAAAAAGAAGATCATTTCACCTTCGTTTTCTAGTTATGATGATGCACTCAGAGCTTATCAACAAAAACGAATTGATTTAGACAGTCCGTTATGGCTCCGGTGGGGGAGAGATATAGATATCCCTATTATAAATTCAGTAAACCGAGAAGTCCCTATCGAAGTTCAATATGAATCTTTGGGTACTTTCTACGAAATCCATCAACATTTTCGAATAAGAAAAGGTAGAATGGGAGAAATACTTAATAAATACATTCGAACAACCGTTGGTCGTACTCGTTTTAATCGAGAAATAGAAGAAGCCATAAAAGGTTTGTGGGCTTATGATATCCGACAAGAACTGTCACTATTCAGAATATAATATTATTAGAGATCAAGTAGAAATAGAGATCAAGTAGAAATAGAGATTAAGTAGAAATAGAGATAAAGGAAGCCTTCCGGCTTGAACCCATTGCTGAATCCTGCTACCCCAAATGGGAGGTTTTTTTCTTATGGCAGAACCTAATTTTTTCGAAGTGCTCTTTCCCTTTGAAGTGCCCTTTTATAATAAAGTGATGGATAAAACTGCTATAAAGCAACTTATTAGCAGATTCGTAAATCAATTTGGAATGACATATACATCCCATATATTAGATCAACTGAAGACTTCAGGTTTCCAGCAAGCTACTGATGCAGCTATTTCATTAGGAATTGATGATCTTTTAACAACACCATCTAAAGCATGGCTTATCCAAGATGCGCAGCGACAAGGTTTTGCTTCAGAAAAACATCATGATTATGGGAATGTACATGCAGTGGAAAAATTACGTCAATTGATCGAAATATGGCATGCTACCAGTGAATATTTGAGACGAGAAATGAATCCGAATTTTAGGATGACTGACCCTTTTAATCCAGTACATATGATGTCCTTCTCGGGAGCTAGAGGAAGTACATCTCAGGTTCACCAATTAGTAGGTATGAGAGGATTAATGTCAGACCCTCAAGGAAAAATTGTTGATCTACCCATTCAAGGAAATTTTCGTGAAGGACTCTCTTTAACGGAATATATTATTTCCTGTTATGGTGCTCGTAAAGGAGTTGTGGATACTTCTATACGAACAGCAGATGCTGGATACCTCACACGTAGACTTGTTGAAGTAGTACAACACATCGTTGTGCGTAAAGCAGATTGTGGCACTATCCAAGGTCTTTTTGTAAGTTTCATTCAAGGTCGAGAAAGAATAAAAAATCAAATTGTTCTACAAACACAAACACTAATTGGTCGTGTGTTAGCAGACGATATATATATAAATGGGAGATGCATTGCCACGCGCAATCAAGATATTGGGATTAAACTTGCCAATCAATTACGAAACCTCCAAACACAACCAATATATATACGAACCCCTTTTACTTGCAAAAGTATATCTTGGATTTGTCAATTATGTTATGGTCGGAGTACTACTCATAGCAACTTAATCGAATTAGGAGAAGCAGTCGGCATTATTGCAGGCCAATCAATTGGAGAACCAGGGACTCAACTAACATTAAGGACTTTTCATACTGGTGGGGTATTTACAGGTGATATTGCAGAACATATACGAGCCCCTTTCACTGGAAAAATTGAATTCAATGAAAATTTGGTTTATCCTACACGTACACGTCATGGACATCCTGCTTATATATGTCATAATAGTTTATGCGTGACTATTGATAGTCAAGATAAAGTAGAAAACTTAACCATTCCACCAGAAAGTTTGCTTTTCATTCAGAATCATCAACTCGTGGAATCGGAACAAGTTATTGCTGAGGTTCGTGCTAAAACATCGCCCTTCAAAGAAAAAGTGGAGAAACATATATATTCTGACCTAACAGGAGAAATGCACCGGAGTATCCCTATGTCTAATTTTATATTAAAGACAACTCATTTATGGGTATTATCGGGAGGTATGTACGAATCCGTTGTAGTACCTTTTTCTTCATTTCATAAAGATCAAGATCAAGTGGATATTACACCACTTCTTCTTGACAAACATCAATCACTTTCGAATTATTCAGTGGATCAAGTGAAACACGAATCAGTTGACTCAAACTTTTCAAAAAAAGAAAAAAAAAAAAACTTCAGTTATTCCGAAACTGATCGGACCATATCTAACGAAGATCAGAACTCTATTTATTCCACCATTCTTTATGAAAATCCCAATATGACGGGAAAAAAAGAAACAAATCGACTCATCGTACCCTTATGGTGTGATAAAGAATGGGTAAAGCGAAGAATCCCTTGTCCTGATTTTATTCTTAGAATACCCAGAAAAGGTATTCTACAGAGAAATCAGATTTTTGCTCTTTTGAATGACCCTCGAATTGATAATTCAAGAATAAAATATGGGGAGATCATCAGGGGTGATTCAATTGAAAAAAATTTGATTTCTCTTGAAAATCCATTAGCCGGAGGATTAAAACCAAAAATAAAAGAGGCTTATGCTTCTCTTATTTCAGTAAGAACAAATAAGATCATTATCAATATGATTCAAATTAGCTTGATGAAATACCCCTTTTTGAATATGGCAAAAGGGAAAAATACAGCAAGTTATAAATTTATGTCTCATAACAAATTAGAGCAAACCAATCCTTTTTCTTCCAATGATAAAAGTCCCTTACTTAGTAAGGGGATTATTCGTTCATTACCTAATGAGAATAAAAAAGGTGAATCTTTTATGGTTCTTTCCCCTTCTGATTTTTTGCAAATTGGTGTATTTAATGATTCAAAAGGTTTCAATACAGTAAAAAAATTAATTCGGAAGGATCCAATTAGACAAATCATTGAATTGTCAGGTCTCTTGGGTCACTTACATAGTATTGCTAACCGTTTCCCATGCTACCATTTCACAACTTCTAATAAAGTCTTACTAAGTAAACGTTCAATTTCTGACATTTATTCGAATACTTTCCAAGTACCTAAATGCTATTTTATGGATGAAAAGACGGGAATTTATAAATTCGATTCATGCATGAATATTATTTCCAATTTATTCAATTTTAATTTGTACTCCTCCTTATCCAATTTTTGTGAAAAAACATTTCCAGTAGTTAGCCCTGGACAATTTATTTGTGAAAGTGTATGGATATCCGAAGATGAACCACTCCACGCATCTGGTCAAATTATAGCCGTTCATGAGGAATCTTTAGTCATTAGATTCGCTAAACCCTATTTGGGTACTCGAGGAGCAACTCTTCATGGTAATTATGGAAAAATTCTCTACGAAGGAGATACATTGATAACTCTGTTATACGAAAGATTAAAATCCGATGATATAATTCAAGGTCTTCCTAAAGTTGAACAATTGTCAGAAGCCCGTTCGACTACTTCAATATCAAAAAATCGGAAAAAAAATTTTCAAAAATTGAATAAACACCTGGCAAGATCTCTTGGAAACTTTTGGGGGTCATTCATCAGTGTTAGGATAAGTATGGAGCATAGTCAGATTAAGTTGGTCAATCAAATTCAAAGGGTTTACCGATCCCAGGGGGTACAAATTTCTGATAAACATATAGAAATTATTGTACGCCAAATGACATCAAAAGTTTTAATTGTAGATGTGGACAATTCAGAAAATGGAAATTTGGAAAATGGATTGGGTAATGTTTTTTTACCTGGGGAACTCGTTGGATTATCACGAGCACAAAGAATGGATCGTGCTCTAGAAAAAGCAATCAACTATCGAACAATTTTATTGGGAATAACAAAGGCATCTCTGAATACTCAAAGTTTTCTATCAGAAGCGAGTTTCCAGGAAACTGCTCGGGTCCTAGCTAAATCTGCTCTTCGAGGTCGTATTGATTGGTTGAAAGGCTTGAAGGAAAATGTTATTCTTGGGGGGATGATACCTGTCGGTACTGGATTCAACCGTTTGGGAAAACGGAACGAAATGGATCCGAGAATGGGGAATAAAAATCTATTTAGCAACAAAGTGAAAGATATTTTATCTCATCATCAATATAAAAATAATAATCAATATAAAAAAGTCTCTGTTTTGTCCGTTAAGCAAAAAAAAAAAGTTCTTAAAAAATTAGTAAAGAAGAAAAAATCGAAACGACCAGTATAATAAATAATTTTTAGAAATGAAGGAATTTCTTAGGATATCAAATTAAATGGATATCTCATACCACGTATGATATGGGCAAGCAATCTTGGAAATGGAATTCATTCCATCGGAATGTATAAATTACAGTTCATAGTGAAAAAATAAATGAAAACAAAATGACGAAAAAAAAAATAAATGAAAACAAAATAACGAAAAGAAATTGGAACATCAATTTGAAAGAGATGATAAGAGTAGGAGTTCATTTCGGTCATCAGACTAAAAAATTGAACCCTAAAATGGCACCTTACATTTTTAAAGATCGTAAAGATTTTCATATTATAAATCTGACTCAAACTGCTCGTTTTTTATCAGAAGCTTGTGATTTTGTTTTTGATGGAGCAAGGAGAGGAAAACAATTTATGATAGTTGGTACAAAACATCAAGTAGCTGATGCTACTAAATTAGCTGCTTTAGCAGCGCGATGTCATTATGTAAATAAAAAATGGCTCGGGGGTATGTTAACTAATTGGTTCACTACAGAAGCAAGACTTGAAAAATTGAAAAATTTGATGAAAAAAAAAAATACGGGAGGATTCGATAGATTTACGAAGAAAGAAGCAGCAATACTAAAGAGAGAATTGAACAAATTGCAGGAAGATTTAGGTGGGATTAGATACATGACAAAATTGCCCGATATTGTAATCATTCTCGGTCAAAAAGGAGAATATACTGCTATTCGAGAATGTAGAACTTTGGGTATTCCAACAATTTGTTTAGTTGATACAGATTGTAACCCAAATCTCGTGGATATCCCAATTCCAGCTAATGATGATGGTAGAGGACCAATCCGATTGATTCTAAAAAAATTAACTTCAGCAATTCGCGCGGGTAGAGAAGCTAGAAAAAAGGTTAATTAAAAATGAAAAACGGGAAGCTAGAACTGAGTTGGCTTGGCTACTATTCCCAAATCTTAGAGAATAGATTAAAATGAAAATATTCTTATTTAAATACAATAAATCTCCTTAATCAATCAAATAATCATTCCATTATTTTATTTCATGGCCTGACTGATGATAGTGAAATAATTGAGGAATCGGTCATTGAACCAAAATCATTTTTTTTTTTAATTCATCTTTGTAAAGAACACTATGGATATTTTACAATTTCCTATTAAGACGCTAAATAATTTCTACGATATTTCTGGTGTGGAGGTAGGTCAACATTTTTATTGGCAAATAGGGGGGTTTCAAGTTCATGCACAGGTACTTATAACTTCCTGGATTGTAATTGCTGTCTTATTAGGTTCAGCTACTATAGCTGTTCGAGATCCACAAATCGTTCCGACCGGAGCTCAAAATTTTGTTGAATATGTTCTTGAATTTGTTCGAGACTTGGCTAGAACTCAGATTGGCGAAGAAGAATATGGTCCCTGGGTTCCCTTTATAGGAACTATGTTCCTATTTATCTTTGTTTCTAACTGGGCAGGTGCTCTTCTCCCTTGGGGAATTATTAAATTACCTCATGGGGAGTTAGCTGCACCTACAAATGATATTAATACTACAGTGGCTCTAGCTTTGCTCACATCAGTAGCCTATTTTTATGCAGGTCTTACAAAGAAGGGTTTAGGCTATTTTGGTAGATATATTCAACCAACCCCAATACTTTTACCAATTAACATTTTAGAAGATTTTACAAAACCTTTATCACTTAGTTTTCGGCTTTTTGGGAATATATTAGCTGACGAATTGGTAGTTGCCGTTCCTGTTTCTTTGGTGCCTTTAGTGGTTCCTATACCTGTAATGTTTCTAGGATTATTTACAAGTGGTATTCAAGCTCTGATTTTTGCAACTCTAGCCGCAGCTTATATAGGTGAATCCATGGAGGGTCATCATTAATCCAATTAGATTCTTTTCTAACCTTCCAACTCGTATATTAATTATTTAGATATTATTAAATATGAGGTGGGATGTGGAATGTTCTTTCCATTTTGATTATACCTTAGATAAATGGATTCAAATACCTAATCTCTAAGGTCTTAGTTATAAATATTTAGGATCAGTGAACTACTTAAAATGGATAGATAGAATAAATCATATTTGTTCCATTCATATCTATAAACAAAATTATAAAAACAAAATGGCCCAATTTCAATAATGGGAACTGGTGGAGTAAAATATGTACCCCGGTGTAGAACAATGAATTGACCCCGAAGGATTATAACTTATGTAATATAATCACATATAATGTCTATATAGATTATATGTATATATGATCTAAAGAGATCAATATATCGATAGAATTATTTTTAAATAGCCATCAAAATAGGCTAGCAGGATGTAAAATAAAAAAAATATGCCTATATTTCATAATGTATAAAACAGAATAAATATCTATTTTAAAGGCTAGAGAATTTTTCTATTTGGTCATATCATTATTTTTAATACCATTTCATCGGGATTTAGTTGTTCCAAAGAAATTGTTCTCTAGTTGGACGTGAACAATCAAATCAATAGATAAAACTATCGTAGTATCAACCATTTATAAACCTTAGTAAGAGGAGATTACCATGAATCCCTTGATTTCTGCTGCTTCCGTTATTGCTGCTGGATTATCCGTAGGCCTCGCTTCTATTGGACCTGGTATTGGTCAAGGCACAGCTGCGGGACAAGCTGTTGAAGGTATTGCAAGACAACCAGAAGCGGAGGGTAAAATACGAGGTACCTTACTGCTAAGTTTAGCTTTTATGGAAGCTTTAACTATTTATGGATTAGTTGTAGCCCTAGCACTTTTATTTGCTAATCCATTTGTTTAATCTCGGAAACAAAAATCCGTATACTTTGTTATTCTAAGTACCCTCCTCTAAGACCTAGTTCAGCCGATAGAGGAGGGGCTAGTCCAAATAATGAACAAACAATGAACTTATACTTCACTTGTTTCGATCAGAAAGATTCGTAACACTTGAAGGATTGGGTAGATCGAGCAAAGTTTTTTTATTTTATAATTGTATTAGTATTCTTATTTACAGTTATACGTGACCTGGGACTGACTAAGTACTTGAAATCTCCTTATCCGGAACTGGAATAATAGAGTCGAGTCAGAGAAAAAACTTTTACAAAGTTTAATATCCTTATCTATGAGGGGAGAGCGTATGAAAAATGTAACTGATTCTTTCATTTCCCTAGTTTATTTGCCCTCCGCTGGGGGTTTCGGGTTAAATACCAATATTTTAGAAACAAATATAATAAATCTTAGTGTGGTGCTTGGTGTACTGATCTATTTCGGAAAGGGAGTGTGTGCGAGTTGTATATATTGAATAATATAGCTGGGTCCAACCAGCTGCACTTTGTAGATAGAAAAGTGCATGATCTCAACGAATTACTTCTAAACGGGAAATAATAAATATGGAAGAACTATAGCATTTCGTAATTGATTGGAAAAGAAAGAAATTTAATTCTTCTACCAACCAATAAGAGAAAATCTTTAGAATGGTTAAAGCTAAACTGCTTGAAGTCCAAGCACAACTGGGTACTCTTTCCACCGCTGTGCCAATATGAGATGGGTTCAAAGGCATAGTTGGAGATTGATCCGATATATATAACATTCATATCAATGGAATTGATTCGATCTATCTACTGAAAAATAGTGCTAATCTCCCATCCAATTTTTTTGGTTTCAATGCGGAACCGACGACCTACACAGAAGAAAATTTATTCAAGAAAAGGTAAACAGGAAACACGAATGAAAAAAAAAGGAGAAAAAAGTAAAAAAGAAAAGAACAACAACTTTTTTGATAATCAAAAAATCCCTTTTGGCAAAAGAGCCCTTCGGAGATTTCGGTCTTTGATAGATTTATCTTATTCTTCCATTAATATGAACGGAAAGGGCAGGCTTGGTGGAAAAAAGGGGATTGTCCCAAAAAATCCGAGCAGGAGAGCCGAATGAATCGAAAGGTTCGTGTTCGGTTTGGGAAGAGGTTATCTATTCATAACTTGAATGAATTTATAATCTACTTTCATTAAGTAATCTATTAGATAATCGTAAACAGAAAATATTGAGTACTATTCAGAATTCCGAAGAACTATGTAAAGGAGCTGCTGATCAGCTCGAGCAAGCCCGGGCTCGCTTACGGGAAGTAGAAATGAGAGCGCACGAAATTCGTGTAAATGGATACTCTCAAATAGAACAAGAAAAAGAGGATCTCATCAATGTTGCTTCTGCTAATTTGGAACAATTAGAGAATTTCAAGAATGAGACTGTTCACTTTGAACAACAAAGAGCAATTGAACAGGTCCGACAACAAATTTCTCGCCAAGCTGTACAAAAAGCTCTAGGAACTCTGAATATTCGTTTGAATAGCGAGTTACATTTACGTACGATCGATCATAATATTGGCCTGCTTATAGCCATGAAAAACATAACTGATTAGTTTATTAATATACTATATATATTTTTTAATTTTGTTTTCAAAACAAAAATATATAGGTCTTATTTTTCAAAAGAGAATTAACTAGTGTTAATGGTAACTATTCGACCCGATGAAATTAGTAGTATGATACGTAAACAGATTGAACAATATAATAACGAGGTCAAAGTTGTTAATATTGGCACTGTACTTCAAGTAGGAGATGGCATTGCTCGTATTCATGGTCTTGATAAAGTAATGGCAGGGGAATTAGTAGAATTTGTAGATGGTACAGTAGGCATTGCTCTAAATCTAGAATCAACTAATGTTGGAGCTGTATTAATGGGTGATGGCTTGATGATCCAAGAGGGCAGTTCCGTGAGAGCAACAGGAAAAATTGCTCAGATACCAGTAAGTGATGCTTATTTGGGTCGTGTTGTAAATGCTCTAGCTCGACCTATTGATGGTAAGGGTAAAATTCCAGCTTCCGAATTTAGATTGATTGAATCTCCCGCTCCAGGTATTATTTCAAGACGTTCTGTATATGAACCTCTTCAAACAGGTCTTATTGCTATTGATTCTATGATTCCTATAGGACGTGGTCAGCGAGAATTAATTATTGGGGACAGACAGACCGGTAAGACGGCAGTAGCTACAGATACGATTATCAATCAAAAAGGTCAGAATGTAATATGTGTTTATGTTGCTATTGGTCAAAAAGCCTCTTCCGTAGCTCAGGTAGTTAATAATTTTCAAGAACGTGGCGCAATGGAGTATACCATTGTGGTATCAGAAACTGCGGATTCTCCCGCTACATTACAATATCTTGCTCCTTATACAGGAGCAGCTTTAGCCGAATATTTCATGTATAAAGAACAACATACATCAATAATTTATGATGATCTCTCTAAACAAGCACAAGCTTATCGACAAATGTCTCTTCTATTAAGAAGACCACCTGGCCGGGAAGCTTATCCAGGAGATGTTTTCTATTTGCATTCCCGTCTATTGGAAAGAGCAGCTAAATTAAATTCTCAGCTAGGTGGGGGGAGTTTGACTGCTTTACCAATAGTTGAGACTCAAGCTGGAGATGTTTCAGCTTATATTCCCACTAACGTAATTTCGATTACTGACGGACAAATTTTCTTGTCAGCCGATCTATTCAATGCAGGAATTCAACCTGCCATTAATGTAGGTCTTTCCGTATCTAGAGTAGGATCCGCGGCTCAGATGAAAGCTATGAAACAAGTAGCTGGAAAATTAAAATTAGAGCTAGCCCAACTTGCAGAGTTAGAAGCCTTTGCACAATTCGCTTCTGATCTTGATAAAGCTACTCAAGATCAATTGGCAAGAGGTCAACGATTACGTGAGTTGCTCAAACAATCTCAATCAGATCCTTTGACAGTGGAAGAACAAATAGCTATGATTTATACTGGAACGAACGGATATCTAGATGTATTAGAAATCGTACAGGTGAAAAAATTTACCCTTAAGTTGCGCGAATATTTATTAAAAAATAAACCCCAGTTTGGAGAAATTATACGTTCTACTAGGACATTCACGGAACAAGCGGAAACTCTTTTAAAAGAAGCTATTCAAGAAAATACCGAACTTTTTCTACTTCGAGAACCAAAATAGAAATTTTGGATTTGATAGATCGTTCGGAACAGGATAGAAGAGCTTTAATAATCACTTTGCTACATTTCCGAGCACAATAATCAATCTTGGACAATTAATTGAATATTATTACGTCCAATAGGATTTGAACCTATACCTAAGGTTTAGAAGACCTCTGTCCTATCCATTAGACGATGGACGCTCTTTTTTTTTTTTTTTTTTTTATTTCCTTCAAATACTTTATCGTTAACAAAAACAAATCCGACTTTTTATCCATCCACGAGGATGTTTGGGAAAGAAAGAGAAAGAATAGATATGTTGGACATCAAAAATTCATTTTGAATGAGGAGAAGTTGCCCCCGATAAAATAGAATAAGGAATATGAGCGGGTAGCGGGAATCGAACCCGCATCGTTAGCTTGGAAGGCTAGGGGTTATAGTCGACGTCGATTAACGCCTCTAATTCAGAACCGAACATGAAAATTTCATTTCATTCGGCTCCTCCATGGCAGAAAGATAGAAACGGGGGTCAAGAATAAGATTATTGACACACAAAAAATCTTTGTGAAAAAAGAATTCACATTCCAATTTATTACTTCTTTCTTTTTTTTTATCTTTTCTTATTAAAGAAAGATATATTTTTGCTACATAACATCTATGTTAGTTTATTTTTAGTTTTTTCTTTTACTCCACGGACCGAATACCTACTAACTTGATAGATGATCCCTATAGAAAGATCAAAATTTAAATTTGATCAATATTTGACTATCGAATCTTTCTAGTTACTTCGTTCCCTATTTCTACTTATTGTGATCCTCCAGGAAATCAAATTCCACCGAGCTCGAACGAAATGGCGGTGACTGAAGTAAACCAAAGTCACCGTTATCTAGCTAGTTAACTTTAACTTTTGTTGTTCTAGAAGTTGAACATTTAGTTACGATGAAAAATAATCTTTTGATATCCATAGATCATTGATTGATCCGATTGGAAAGATTGGTCTAATCTTTGAAAACATTCTGTTTCGTCATCTTGAATAGAATTTAAAATGTGTTTGTTCCTTTTTCTCATTCCAGATCCAAGTTACGAGAATGTGTACAATTCCTTTTCTAAACCAGGATATTCATAGGAAAGGTTTTGAACCTAGATAGAAATCTAGTTTTTTCGTAACTAGTGAGAGTTGAAAGAGAGATCCTTCAACTCTGCGAGTTGCTGATGGAACGAATCACACTTTTACCACTAAACTATACCCGCCACAATTTTATTGTATCATACAGATACATCTTTTGTCCAACAGGAAGATAAGGAACTATTAGCTGCTTCTAGTTAAAGTTTAGTACAAGTTCCTATTATATCTCTCTCTAATTCCCGGAAATTCAATAGGAGATAATTCTCCTTTACGGTTTTTACTTTTGCAGCGACAACACTTAGTCACGTGTTCGCAATAATACCCTATTGTTAAATTAATAATCAATATTCTTTCATTAATGATTATTTTAACAATTTGATCAACTCCTTCCTAGTCTTTGAAATATCTTTTTAACCATCCCAATCTGATCTAGAACATTTCATTATAGCCTTGAACAGCTGGAATTATTAAAATAAAATAAATAGAGGGCCCTATCTAGATAATAAGGAAGTGATTGGAGAGGAAATAAATAAATGATATCAGAGGGTCAAATTTTGATAGCCCTTTTTGCTGCTTTTATAACAAGCATTTTAGCTTTCAGATTAGGTAAAGCACTGTATTAATACATTCGGTACATTATTCTTATCTAGGAAAGAGAATGGCCTGGCCAGATACTGGCCGGGCTAGAGAAAGCAAAGAATCATTTGGAATGGAATGAATAATACAATTGGATTCTCGCGTTGGTCTTTATCTGAAGAAATGCTATATTCATTCTATATCTCCCATCTCGGAGAGATGGCTGAGCGGACTAAAGCGGTGGATTGCTAATCCGTTGTACAGACTATCTGTACCGAGGGTTCGAATCCCTCTCTCTCCGTTCAGTCATTTGAGATGAATCCTCAAAACCTATAAACCCCTTTTATATAACTATTATTTACGCCCAGGATTCCGTCCTGGATCGTTCGATAGAAATCCGAAGATAAAGAGAGAAACAAAAAATATCACTACTGTGTAAACGAACAGCTTGAGAGTAAGCATTATGTAATCTCCGGGATCCTTATTAGAATTAAAACGGAATAGATGATCAATCTTTGTATCATATATTGGTTCTTCAAGACCAAGCAATAGTATCATTTTTCGTATAAAATGATACTATTTTGATCTACACACATTGATGTGGAGATCAAATTGAAAAAAGATTAAAAATTTTGATCTATTCTGTTTCTCTTTTCCTCTTTGCTTGGGATTGACGAAGATAAATAGAAACTCAAGTCCTAGTTCAACTATCAACAAATTGACCATGTTTCTAAAAAATAGAAACAAGTATATCAATTGTCTGAAAGAGAAGAAAGATATTCAAAAAATGGAATACAGTATTACAAATACTCCGTTTTCAATTATATCTAACGGATATTTATGTTAATGGGAATAACATATTCCCTATCAATACCTAATAACCCGAACTCCACCTGTGATGGAGTCGGAACTGACTAAGACGAATTGAAAGGATTTAACCTGGAAGATAGGTATTTAAAATCTGTTGGGAACCAGAATGGAATTGATGCTTCACAAAATAAGTAGCAGAACAAGGGAAAAGAGTTATACAAAATTGGGTTAATGAAAGTAATCCAAGATCAATCAATATACTAGAATAAAAATATTGAAACACTATTTGAATGACTTTGCATCAAGTGAATGTTTCCTTTTTACAAAGAAGAATTCAATACCTTTTGTATAAGATTATCGAAAACTTACGGCAGCTTGCCAAGCAAAGGCTAATAGAAAAAAGAACAAAGGTATAATTGGCATTACATTCACAATTGGATCGGAAATCGCATAAGCCTCGGGCAATTTGGCAAAAAAGAGATTATTCAAATGAAAAGCGGCATCGTCTGGATAAATATTGAGGTTGAGGATAACTGGCATTTTGATTCTCCGATGAATAAAAATGATGTAAAGGCCCAAAAGTATTTTGCCAATCAATCGAAACTCTTCGGCAAGATTAGACTTTTAGTCTTGGGTTGGAAGGGATCATTTCTTCATACAATATTTTAACCATTCTGATAGAGAATGACCAATGAATAGATATTCTTGTTTCTTTTTTCATCCCCCATATAATGATATATCTGATTCGATCAAGAATCTATGTCCCTCCGGTTTTTCTAGACCGAATTGCTTAGCATCAGATAAGAATGAATCTATAATTGAAATGTATTCCAAAATTTGGAAATATTTTGTAATATTTTAGAATATGAGTATTTATTAGCACCAGATAAGAATGGGGCGTGGCCAAGCGGTAAGGCAGCAGGTTTTGGTCCTGTTATTGCGAAGGTTCGAATCCTTCCGTCCCAGCCAGACGGGACAAATATTTAAAGAATAAAATAATGGTATAAATTGGATTTCTACTTTCTTTTGATTTCTAGTCATTTCATAGACTATACTTATGGAAGGGAAATATGATTTTAAATAGGTATTAAATATAGAAAGGGATATTTTTATGGTGTAGGATGGGAACACAAATCAAATTGAAATAAAGTCTAATTTATCCGTAAAGATAAGGAAGAATCAAACGCTATAAAGAGTTTCACTAGTCCGAATAAAAAAAATGGATAAGAATATTGCATAAAAAATGCATAAAGAATATAATGATTCTCAGTCTCGATGATACAATGTTGAGAGAGAAGGAAGTAAGAGAGGGTATTCCACCGTTGAACGAATATCCAACGAATCAATTTATTAATTTAAATTAAATTGATGAGATGATATTATCTCATCATCTCGTTCTCCGAGAACGGGGATATGGCGGAATTGGTAGACGCTACGGACTTAATCGAATTGAGCCTTGGTATGGAAACTTACTAAGTGATAGCTTCCAAATCCAGGGAACCCTGGGATATTCTGAATGGGCAATCCTGAGCCAAATCCCTTTATAAGGGATGATAATTATCATTTCCCAGAAAGGGATAGGTGCAGAGACTCGACGGAAGCTATTCTAACGAATGAATATCATTTGAATTTGACCCAATTATCTAGAGAGTGCCCTCTGTATATAACACTTAATAAATGAAACAAAACTAACGATTAGAACTTGAGTCGTTCTAGGCTTTTTTTTTTAGGAGCCTAGCTCAAAATCAAATTGAATGAACTAATTCATTAAGTAATCCAATTTAGAGCTTCTTTAGAAAGAGAGTTAATTCCATTTTTTTAATGAATGATTGGACGAGGATAAAGATAGAGTCCAATTCTACATGTCAATACCAACAACAATGCAAATTGCAGTAGGAGGAAAATCCGTTGGTTTTATAGACCGTGAGGGTTCAAGTCCCTCTATCCCCAGGTTTATGTCCGAATAACATATATCTTATTCTTTTCATAATTCTGTGAGCAATTCGGAATTCTCACTTTATTTTAAATAGCGCTTATTGTGATTATCTATTACCCCACTATTTTTTGCTAAATAGCAAAATAGATCTTAAGACAAGTTGATCGTAGGAGCAATTGATATATTTTGTCACATAATCATGTACTATATGTACAATTACTATTATTACAATTGTAATACATAATTGTAATTAATTTTGATAATTATGCGATTATGACTTATCAATCCAAAAACAGGATCCCTTTTCAAAAGGGAAAAATTTTTCCCTTTGTCTTTTTAGTTGACACGAGTGCAGGTTCTGTACTAGGATAATGCAGAGGGAAGAGCCGGGATAGCTCAGTTGGTAGAGCAGAGGACTGAAAATCCTCGTGCCACCAGTTCAAATCTGGTTCCTGGCATGCGGAACCATCTTATCTAGATGGATAAGAAATAAAAAAAATATATATATATATTATATATGGGCATAATCCATACATGTAGATCTATGTCTACATACTGGTAAAAGCATCTTCCATTTTTTCCACTTTTTTTTTATAGCGTGCCTTCTCTGTTCTAATCAAATCTTGAAAGAACTCAGAAAAATTGAGCTTGGAACCAGTATAAGCTCAAATTGGAGCTTTCCTTTTCGTACATAAGATGTGGTGTGGTAAATAATTATTGATGTGCGAATAAAATACATTTTGTTCATCCTTCTTTCATTCAAGGATATAGTAGAATTTATAATGCGGCCAGAGTCGCATTTGATTTCATATAAAATGGAAGAGATTATCCAAAAGATAGATCTATCATTGCAAAAGTAAAAAATTTTTACTTTTATTCCATTCAATGAGAATCTTGTATCTCATAAAAATCAGGTGCAATATAATCTTTGCGTAAAGGCCAACCAATCCAACTTTCAGGCATCAATATACGTTTGAGACATGGATGACTTTCATAAAGTATTCCCAACATATCATAAGATTCCCGTTCCTGAAAATTAGCACCTTTCCAAATACGTAGAACAGACGGTATTCTGGGATTTTCCCTTGGGACAAAAACTTTTATACACACTTCTTCGGGTTGATCTGCATTATCCTTTATTTTTGTAAGATGATATACACTAGCTAATGATCCCCCTGGTGCTACATCATAGGCACACTGAGAACGGAGATAATTAAAACCATAAACATATAAGGCGACGGCTATTGAGGCCCAATCCTCAGATTTGATCTGTAACGTCTCTGTGCCTTGGTAATCGAAACCCAAAGTTCTATGAGCTAACTTATGCTTGGCTAGCCAAGCAGATAGTCGACCCTGCATTTGATTACTATTTATTGTCAAAGTATCTGTATAAGTATTTAACATTTAAAATGGAATTTAAATTTATTTTTCCTGTTCGTTACTTTCTACTAACGATTATTCATTCGCCAATTAGATAGTGAACTCTCGTATTTTCAAGTTTTTCAAGGGGTAGCTCTGAAATGGCTTCAGATGTTTTGGGGGGTATCTCTAAAGTCGAATCAAATTGATATTCATAAGATTGATGGAAAAACTTATCCTCTTCATTTTCAGTATGAATACCGGGTCCAATATGAAACCTATGCTTTCTAGAGAAATACCTCTTTCTTTGTTGAGACGCGGTCTTATATTCAGATAGCTCTCGAGCTATTTTTTCACGAAGTTTTATTATAGCATCTATAATAGCTTCTGGTTTAGGAGGGCAACCTGGCAAATAAATGTCCACAGGAATTAACTTATCTACTCCGCGAACGGTAGTATAAGAATCTGTACTAAACATTCCTCCTGTAATCGTACATGCTCCCATAGCAATTACGTATTTTGGTTCGGGCATTTGTTCATATAATCTCACTAAAGAAGGAGCCATTTTCATGGTCACAGTTCCAGCTGTTATAAGGAGGTCGGCTTGTCTAGGACTAGATCTCGGTACCAAACCGTAACGATCAAAGTCGAATCGCGAACCTATTAATGAAGCAAATTCGATGAAACAACAACTAGTACCATAAAGGAGCGGCCATAAACTAGAGAGTCTCGCCCAATTTGACAGATCGTTTAGAGTAGTTGAAATAATTGAATTTGGAATTGCTTGATCAAGCAAAGGTGACTCTATAGGATATATCGCTGGCTTTATGTAATTTTCTACTTCCCTTCTACCACCCAAAAATTTGGAAGTTAAGACCATTCCAATGCTCCTTTTCTCCATGCATAAACTAAACCAATAATTAAGATAAGCACGAAAAAAAAAGCTTCTATAAATGTATATAGACCCAAAATATCAAAACTCATCGCCCACGGATAGAGAAAGACTGTTTCCACATCAAAAACAACGAAAACTAGAGCAAACATATAATAACGAATTCTAAATTGGATCCAAGTATCTCCCATTGGTTCTATACCTGATTCGTAACTAGTGGCTTTCTCCGGCCCTTTATTTATCGGGGCCAAAGCTATGGAAATCGAGAATGCCATAATCGGTATAAGGCTGGATATTACTAAATATATCCAAAAAGTATCATATTCGGAAAATATAAACATAAATAGACTCCTGTGAAATAGATAAAATTTATCTATTTTATTGTCAATTTAGACATCGCTCCTCTACCCCCCCCCCAAAAAAATAATTGATTCTCATCGAAACATTAGAATTCCTGTTTCGTTCGTGACTTATCGTGAAATTTACGTAAGAATATCAATTTATGTTTCCTCTTTCGTATCGATTCTTTCTATACTTACATTCATCATCGCCAAATGATAACAATCTTTCCTTTTTAGGAAAGGGTTGTAATAGAACCCTTGCAGTTCGGCAGACCCCCATGTTGATTCGAGTTGTAATGTGTCATCAACATGAGTTGATGTAAGGGAATTTACAGGTCTTTTTTTAGTTATATGTTCTATCTCGATATAACAATTTTGTCCATCTAAATCAGATGGGTCTTTCAGGTTCGTTGTTTCTAATTATGCGGGATGGGTCAACAAGCTTCCTTTGTTCCAGACTCAAATTGAGTGAGTCTAGTAATCTGTCATTTGACTTCGATAAACCTATGATCTCTCGGAGTAATAGAAAAAAGGGGCTTATGTATCCCTTAATGTATCCATAAGCCTAATTCTGCCTCCTTGGGTCTATCTCATAGGGATAAAAGATAATAAAGTCCTTTGTCCTATACTTGCACAGTCGACGATACAAATATTCAAATAAAATAATTTATAGGCTCTCGCATCTATCAACCAAATAGTAAACATTCCACAGTATTGGGTTGAAGATGTTCAAGGGCGAATCCACTTCCGTTTTCAAAAACATTGAAATGAATCATCAAATAAATACATAATTTGATCGCATGTTGATGCATTCAGTTTATTATATGAATGGAATGGTTCGAGAAGTAGATTTTACTTAGTCAATTAATAGTATGCAGAGCTAATTTAATACTATTATAAAAAAGGAGCAATAATCTTAGGGTAAGAAAAAGAAAGAACGAACCCTCGGTTCGTTCTTTAGCTATGTTTAGCTAGGACAAACATTTTCGCCTTTCCGACCGGGTATTGAACATATTTATAATTAATAATGTATTACAAATTTCTCTAATATAGATCAAAAGTAGGTTTAATTTAATCTCACTTGATGCAAATAAAGTGATAGAATGATAGTTGATCAAGATCAAAGATATTGATCAACTATCATTCTTGTTTTTTAACTTAAAACAGATTCACAGATACAGAAAAGATAATCATTTTTCTGCTTTGTTGACCCCAAATGTGTTTGGAGTTAAAAGTTCCATGTCTAATTTGAGTTGACATGATCCGAAGACTCCTTCAAATTAGAGCTGGGTGATAGAGACACTAAGCAAAGAGGGGAAATATAATAGTTTAAGAACTGTATAGGGCTATACGGGCTCGAACCGTAGACCTTCTCGGTAGAACAGATCAAAGTTCTTATTACCAAAATGATTCGAACTGTTCCAAGAACCCAACATGCATTTTTATTGCATTGGGCTCTTTCATTAACTGATGGATTGATCAGTTAGTCTGCCATTCTCTTCTTTCCAGAAAGATAGATAATAAGATGGCTCCGTTTGCTTCAAACACAAATTTCAGAAGCAATCCCAAAGTTATTCAAAAGGTTTACTTGACGTAGGTCTGCCATGCTCAGACATAGATTAACTCAAATGAGTCTCTATCACCCCAAAAGTAGAATAATATGATACTTCATACACCTGAAAGTTCATAGAGCGAAAAGAATTTTTTTGAGGTCCCCGTATTGTACTCATTATGCCTGACATTGAATGCACCCAAGATTGACCATATCAACTATATTTATAAGTTCTAATCAGATCTAACTTCATCTTTGTCATGCTGTTGTTCTCCCAATTCATAGAGTAAGACTATATTAAGATATTTACGGATCAGACGAACTAAAAAACTCTCCTGAAAAACATTGGCGCACGTGTAAACGAGGTGCTCTACCAAGCTGAGCTATAGCCCTTCACAGTTTTGAAAATATACTAACAAAATATATCACTTTCTGTCAAGGTGGATATGATACTATTTAGTTAGGGGGCATATTGTTTATATGGTGAATTCCACCTAGAATCGTTTCTAGTTACGACTCTATCTATGATGATAAATCACCCACTTAACTCAGTGGTTAGAGTATCGCTTTCATACGGCGAGAGTCATTGGTTCAAATCCAATAGTAGGTAAAACTTATTAGATGCCATAGACGACTCAATGGCATCTTAATAAGTTTTTCTACAATTTTTACAATAAAATTATTATATTGTATTAATAATGAATGAACTTACAGATCATTATCGAAGTTGAACTTTATAAAGAGACCACTAAGTAAATTAGAAAGAGACCACTAAGTAAATCAAAGTGGTAACTCTCAGTTATTATTGACTGATCAACTCAGTCCAGAACATTTTTGTTTTTTAAATTTTTTGCTAGTATTAGCAATTTGAATTAATCTCCTTTTTTCTATTTTTTTGTATGAGAACCAATCCTCTTTTTTTTAGCGTTTCCGCACTTGTAGAAAAGAAGGCAGGATATATTGCTCAAATCATCGGCCCAGTACTAGATGTATCTTTTCCTCCAGGTAATATGCCTAATATTTACAATTCCTTGATAGTTAAGGATAATGATACAACTGGTAAACTAATTTGTGTTACTTGTGAGGTACAGCAATTATTAGGAAATAATAAGGTTAGAGCTGTAGCTATGAGTGCTACAGATGGTTTGATGAGAGGAATGAGAGTAATTGATACAGGAGCTCCACTGAGTGTTCCAGTTGGTGAAACTACTCTCGGGAGAATTTTTAATGTTCTTGGAGAACCTGTCGATGATTTAGGTCCTGTAGGTGCTCTCACAACATCTCCTATTCATAGATCTGCTCCCGCCTTTACACAATTGGATACCAAATTTTCAATCTTTGAAACAGGGATTAAAGTAGTGGATCTTTTAGCTCCTTACCGCCGTGGGGGAAAAATCGGATTATTCGGAGGAGCTGGAGTGGGTAAAACAGTGTTGATTATGGAGTTAATTAACAACATTGCTAAGGCTCATGGAGGTGTTTCCGTATTTGGCGGAGTAGGAGAACGTACCCGTGAAGGAAATGATCTTTACAAGGAAATGAAAGAATCGGGAGTAATTAATGAACAAAATATTTCAGAATCCAAAGTAGCTCTGGTCTATGGTCAAATGAATGAACCACCAGGAGCTCGTATGAGAGTTGGTTTAACTGCTCTAACCATGGCTGAATATTTCCGAGATGTCAATAAGCAAAACGTACTATTATTTATTGATAATATATTCCGCTTTGTTCAAGCAGGGTCAGAGGTATCCGCATTATTAGGCAGAATGCCTTCCGCCGTTGGTTATCAGCCAACTCTTAGTACAGAAATGGGATCTTTGCAAGAGAGAATCACTTCTACCAAAGATGGATCTATAACCTCCATTCAAGCAGTTTATGTACCTGCAGACGACTTGACCGATCCTGCTCCTGCTACAACATTCGCACATTTAGATGCTACTACTGTACTATCGAGAGGATTAGCTGCTAAGGGGATCTATCCAGCGGTAGATCCGTTAGATTCAACGTCAACTATGCTCCAACCTTCGATCGTGGGCGAAGAACATTATGAAACTGCGCAAGGAGTTAAACAAACTTTGCAACGTTATAAGGAACTTCAAGACATTATAGCTATTCTTGGACTGGACGAATTATCAGAAGAAGATCGTTTAACCGTAGCAAGAGCACGAAAAATTGAACGGTTTTTGTCACAACCCTTTTTTGTAGCAGAGGTATTCACTGGTTCCCCCGGTAAATATGTTAGTCTAATAGAAACAATTAGAGGTTTTCAAATGATCCTTTCCGGAGAATTAGATGATCTACCTGAACAGTCTTTTTATTTGGTGGGTAACATTGATGAAGCTACCGCAAAGGCTATGAACTTCAAAGAAATTTAATTTTAAAAATGAACCTAAATCTTCGTGTACTGACTCCCAATCGAGTTGTTTGGGATTCAGAAGTTCAAGAAATAATCCTAACTACCAACAGCGGTCAAATTGGTGTATTACCCAACCATACTGCGATTGTAACAGCTTTAGATATAGGAGTTATGAAAATACGTCTCAATGCGCAATGGTCGACTATGGCTTTAATGGGCGGTTTCGCCAAGATAGACAATAATGAGATCACATTATTGGTAAATAATGCAGAAAGAGGTATGGATATCGATCCTCGAGAGGCTCAAGAAAGTTATAGATTAGCTAAAGCGGATCTTGCACAAGCTGAAGGCAAGAGACAAGCAATCGAGGCTGATGTAGCTCTCAAAAGGGCTAGAACACGACTAGAGGCTGTTGATGCTATTTTGCCAAAATAAATATTTACATTATATAGAAGTTGAATTCATGAGCTAGTTTAACAGCTGAAAGGTCCTTGGGTTAATCAAAATAATAAATTGGGTTGCGTCGTACATACAAAACATGATACAATATTACTTGAAAAGTCTTTTTGACAATAAAGGACAAAATGATTATTTTGTAGAAAATTGATGCAAAAGTCTTTACGTTCAACACTCATGTCGAGTAGACCTCGTTCTTGTAAAAGTTATTAACCAATAAATCATAGGGAGGGACTTATTTATGTCACCAAAAACAGAGACTAAAGCAAGTGTTGGATTCAAAGCTGGTGTTAAAGATTACAGATTAACTTATTATACTCCAGACTATGATACCAAAGATACTGATATCTTGGCAGCATTCCGAGTCACTCCTCAACCCGGAGTGCCCCCCGAGGAAGCGGGAGCAGCAGTAGCTGCCGAATCTTCCACTGGTACATGGACCACTGTTTGGACCGATGGACTTACCAGTCTTGATCGTTACAAGGGACGATGCTATGATATCGAGCCCGTTCCTGGAGAGGAAAGTCAATTTATTGCCTATGTAGCTTACCCTTTAGATCTTTTTGAAGAAGGTTCTGTTACTAACCTGTTCACTTCCATTGTAGGTAATGTATTTGGATTCAAAGCCTTACGAGCTCTACGTCTGGAAGATCTGCGAATTCCTCCTGCTTATTCAAAAACTTTCCAAGGCCCACCACATGGTATCCAAGTGGAAAGAGATAAATTAAACAAATATGGTCGTCCATTGTTGGGATGTACTATCAAACCAAAATTGGGCCTATCCGCCAAGAATTATGGGAGAGCGGTTTACGAATGTCTCCGTGGTGGACTTGATTTTACCAAGGATGATGAAAACGTGAATTCCCAACCATTCATGCGCTGGAGAGATCGTTTCTGTTTTTGTGCAGAAGCAATTTATAAGTCTCAGGCTGAGACAGGTGAAATTAAGGGACATTACTTGAATGCTACTGCAGGTACATGTGAAGAAATGATAAAAAGAGCAGTATTCGCCAGAGAATTGGGAGTTCCTATAGTCATGCATGACTATTTGACTGGAGGTTTTACGGCAAATACTACGTTAGCTCATTATTGCCGAGACAACGGCCTACTTCTTCACATTCACCGCGCAATGCATGCAGTTATTGACAGACAAAAAAATCATGGTATGCACTTCCGTGTGCTAGCTAAAGCACTGCGTATGTCTGGTGGAGATCATATTCACGCTGGTACGGTAGTAGGTAAACTTGAAGGAGAACGAGAGATCACTTTAGGTTTTGTTGATCTATTGCGTGATGATTTTATTGAAAAAGACCGAAGTCGTGGTATTTATTTCACTCAAGATTGGGTCTCTATGCCAGGTGTCTTGCCTGTAGCTTCAGGAGGCATTCACGTTTGGCATATGCCTGCTCTGACCGAGATCTTTGGGGATGATTCTGTATTACAGTTTGGTGGAGGGACTTTGGGGCACCCTTGGGGAAATGCACCTGGTGCAGTAGCTAATCGGGTCGCTTTAGAAGCTTGTGTACAAGCGCGTAATGAAGGACGTGATCTTGCTCGTGAAGGTAATGAAGTGATTAGCGAAGCAGCTAAATGGAGTCCTGAACTAGCTGCTGCTTGTGAAATATGGAAACAAATCAAATTTGAATTTAAGCCGGTTGATACAATTGATACGCCGGTTGAAAAAAAAAATTGATAATTAATTTGTAATCAAGTGACTTTCGTCCGTTTGGTCCCTTAATCAAATCGAACTCGGCCCAATCTTTTAAGATTGAGCCGAATACTGAATGGATAAGAATAGATACCTCGGCTAGAAGTAATTATATTTATAAATATAAATCCATTTTATGGATCAAAAAATGGGATTGGTTCCGATCCAATCTTTTCTAGCCTGCGACCATAGTGGTCTGAAGAAATGTTATCTTGTTCAAATTCCTCATGATTGAACAGATTTAGCAAATCTGTTTTTAGCTAGCTAGATGATAGCTAATTCTTAATCAGCTTTGTCCACGAAGAAGGGATCTATAAGAAAAGAATAAATCAGTTTACAAAATTTTTATGTAAACAAAAAGTGTCAATCCAACAATCCGGGGTTGACAATGGCGCATTGTGCCAATATAATTCCTAATAAATATTTCATTAGGTCCACTATTCAGGATGTTTTCGAATCATTGTGAATTCGTTTGACGGATCAAAAATAACCTGATCCGTATCAATTTTAGAATTTGATTCATAAATGGTAGATCTAAATTAATACGATTCTTTATTTTTTATTTTTTCCATAGAATATATAGAATAGAAAGCTGGATTTATTCGAAGAATACAAAAAATATCTAGGTATCCTATATCTATCCAAATATCCAAAAAAGGGAAGTTTCTAATATTCAATATTAGAAACGCTCAAAAAAAAATCCGATATGGAAATAACTAAGAAATTTCGGAATTTGTTATTCTGTCATTGCGCCTAATTTTTTTACCGACCGACAGGTCGGAAGAGTAGAACATGAAACATCGTTAACGGAAATAACGAGTTCTTCAAGTCTTTCCAAGACTGCCTGCTTATATTATAACAAGATATGCAGATAAGAAGCATGTACAGATATCACTCGATTCACGAGGTTCTGATAGGTAACCTGTTGAATCAAAAAGATTTGTATTTTTTTCTTATAAAAATTTATCTTTTTGAATAAAAAGAGTTGTACATTAAAAAGGAAAAAAACCATGAAAATGTTTGAAGAAAACAAGGATCGTGAATATTTAGCAGAAGAAATCAAACAATTGAACCAGAAATCGAAGGAAACAGAAATCGAACAATCAACCAAGAAATCGACCGAAATTGACCAAGAAATCCAACAAGAAATTGAAGAGGATAAAAATATCGATTATAAGAAGTTGTGGATTTACTGCAAAAAGTGTTATACCTTTTACTTTAAGGAATTTTTACTAGAAGAAAACAGAACTGTTTGTACAACATGTAGAGCAACTCTGAAAATGACTAGTTCAGAACAAGAAAGCGGAGAAGAAAGCGGAGAAGAAATCGAACAAGATAAAAATATCGATTATAAGCATTTGTGGACTTACTGCAGAAAGTGTTATACCTTTTACTTTAAGGAATTTTTACTAGAAGAAAACAGAACTGTTTGTACAACATGTGGAGCAACTCTGAAAATGACTAGTTCAGAACAAGAAAGCGGAGAAGAAAACGGAGAAGAAAGCGGAGAAGAAAGCGGAGAAGAAATCGAACAAGATAGAAGTATCGAAGTTTATAATAAGTATAAGCATTTGTGGATTCACTGCGAAAATTGTGATACCCTTCACTTTAGGGAATTTTTTGTAAAAGAAGACAAAAATGTTTGTACAACATGTGGAGCAACTCTGCAAATGACTAGTTCAGAGCGAATTGAGCTTTTAATTGATGATGGTACTTGGTGCCCTATGGATATAGATTTCTATACTCTAGATCTTCTAGATAAAAAACATACGACGTCTTTATTTGACGTCACAATGGTTCGAAGGGTCTCGATTTTATTGTACAAAGTTATTTATCATAAATATTTTAACAAAGAATTTTTCATATACAACGAATTTTTCTCAAATTACACTAAGACTATTAAAACGTTATTATCATACAATAATACTGTTGTTGATATCCTTAGGGTTGTGCTAGATATTAATTTAATAAAATATTTGAATTCAGATTCAAAAAAAAGTATTAATAAACTGCAAGACATTATTGGTACAACGTTGAAAACGGTTAAATTGTTACTATTTGAAATATGTAACAAAATATATTTTGAATTTTATTTCTTTCCCTTTTCAAAGAAAGTAGAAACTAAAGTTTATCTCTTTTTTTTAGATGCTATAGAGAAACAGTTCTCAACTTCTTTGCAAGATAGGGGGAAGAAGTTGCTTCAAAAATATATATGTGAAAAAATACAGTCTGAAAAGAAAACTCTAGACATTCTTTACGAATTACGTAAAAAGTTAGCCGACTTAGGGGATGAATTACAGGTACAAGAGAAGTTAGTGAAAGTAGTGGCGCTAAATTTATTTAAAATAGGATTTTTTTTTCCGGAAGAAAAAATAGAACAAATATTTAATTATTATCCAGGATATTGTGTAAATTATCCACAGCCAAATTACCTTTTCTGGCTGCGAGAGCAGATGGCGATCTGTTTGATGGAAAGATACCTGGTCCCTGACCAATTTCAATATTGGTTCCAAAACCGTCATGGTTTTCCGAAAAAAGAAGAACATCGTTTTAGTTATGATGTTATGGTGGAACACATTAGAAAACAAGAAACTCATGAGTTTTACAAAAATATGGATGATGATCCATTGTATAGCTCAGATAGTGAGGAGCTATCTCACGAAATAGATAAACTCTACCTCCATCACAAGAAGAATGATTTTGTATTTGAAGAATTTATGTCCCTACTTTTAGAAGTAGGAGTAAGCAAATTAGATGAAACAATTAGGTCTAATAATTCAGAGGTGATGGAGTACACCATATTGGAAGCTGAGAACGATAATCTTGCTTTTGAATCTTTTCATACTTATAAAAAACCTATGGTAAAGCGTATAGAGTATGAAATTTTCAATGAACTTTTCAAATATTATGAGAATAACTTATCTGAATCTGAGGATACAGAAAAAATTTATCTGTATTTACTAGAGATAGTGAAAGAGTTTTCTGCACTAGCAATAGATAGAGTGAAAAAACTTTCTAAGAAGGAAGAGCTTTCTATAAAAAAAAGAGAAGATATAGAAGAAGAATCTTATGAAGATTATAACACTTCCTATCAAGAAGAAACAGGTTTACCCGACGCTATTCAAACAGGTATAGGTCGAGTAAATGGTATTAATGTCGCACTCGGAGTTATGGATTTTCAGTTTATGGGAGGCAGTATGGGCTCAGTAGTAGGTGAAAAAATAACCCGTCTAATCCAGCATGCTACTGATAATTATCTTCCATTAATTATCGTATGTGCTTCTGGCGGAGCGCGTATGCAAGAAGGAAGCTTCAGTTTAATGCAAATGAATAAAATAGCTGCTGCGTTGCATACGCATCAAAAGGAAAAAAAATTGCTATATATTTCGATTCTTACATCTCCCACAACTGGTGGAGTGACTGCTAGTTTTGGCATGTTGGCTAACGTCACGATTGTGGAACCCAATGCATATATTGCATTTGCAGGTAAAAGAGTAATTGAGGAGACATTAAACCAGATAGTAGAGGAGGATTCTCAAATATCTGATTCTTTATTTGATTTTGGAATGTTTGATATCATGGTTCCACGAGCTATTTTAAAAGATGTTCTGAGCGAGATAATGAAAATTTACATTTTCAAATTAAAAAAATAAATTATTTTCATAAAATTCGGAAATTGTAAATTTTCATTTGATTTTAAGATCCCCAAAAACAAGTCTTGATACTTTAAGAACTTTTTGGGGATCGAAATTCGATCAAGTTTTTCAGTATATACAAGGTACAAGTGTTAATTGTACATCTAGATGTATATAAGATATACATCTAGATGTATATCTATATGATTGAGTCCTATCTCCGCCCAGATTTAAATAAAAAAAAATTGTCGGATTCAATGACAAATGTCGGAACTTGCGATAAAAGATTTTGCTTTTGAAGAATACAAAAATACAATGTATACTTTTTTTTAAGAACACAAAATATATAAAAAAAAAATCCCCCTTTAAGAACACAAAATATATAAAAAAAAATCCCCCTTTAAGAACACAAAATATTATGATATGTAGGCACAGACCTCATATCAGACTACTCAAATATTATAGAGTTAATTGACTAATTATAATTCTCTATATTAGAATTTTCCTATAATAAAACTTATCTCAAACTATAACTATATAATTATTTTAAGTTTTATGGTAAAAATTGGATATGGGTATATGCCAAAAGGAATTTGGATATAGCTCAATTAAATAGAAAAAAGAAAAAAGCGCTAAACTGCTAAGAAGAAGAAGAAGAAGAAGAAGAAGAAGAAGAAGAAGAAGAAGAAGAAGAAGAAGAAGAAAAAAGAAAGAAATATGGATATAGCGAGTGTGCCAAAAGTGCCTTTTCAAGGACCCGGAGATGAAGAACCAAATTGGGTCGAATTATACCATCGTTTATTTCGAGGGAGATACCTTTTTTTAGGAAAGCCACTTGACAAGCAAGCTGCAGATCAAATAACTAAAAGTCTTATTTATTTGAATCAAGAGAATAAAGAAGAAGATTTTTTGTTCTTTATTCAATGTCGGGGTGGAGGAATGACATTGGGAGTCGGTGTTTATGATGCTATGCAATACGTAGAAGGGGAGGTATCTACGATAGGTATTGGTCTAAATGCTTCAATGGGAGCTTTCATCCTACACGGGGGGACTCTTACTAAACGGGCAGTAACCGAAAACGCGAGAGTTATGATCCACCAACCCCATATGTCTCCTTATGACAACCCCCCCGGGCCACTAGGATCTGGTTTCGATGCATTTTATATGCGCAACTTGCGGCATTATGTTGCAAGAATTTATGCAAAAACAACGAAGCAAAGTTTTAGACTAATCTATCAGCTACTAGAGAGAGATATGTATATGGGACCAGATGACGCCATAGAATTTGGCCTTATTGACCAAGTCGGCGTAGAAGGCCTCAATTGGCCAGAGTCACAATATGTAAATGTCGAATCGTTTGATGATAAAAACGGTTTAACATTTATGGATTAATTAGAAAAATAATCATATTTTTCTTTTTTTTTCCCCCAATAAAAAAAAAACAAGAGAAAAAAACCAAAGAAATAAAAAACCAAGAAATAAAAAACCAAGAAATAAAAAACCAAGAAAATAAAAATTATTTACAATAAATTAAGTACTCTAATTTAGAATATCTAAATTATAGGTTCGTCTTCAAATATGATAACGAAGACGACAAAATAAAAATTGTAAAATAATATACAGGCATATATGCCATTATCTTTAAATGATTTCTAAATTTATAATCTAAATTTAGTGGATATAGTCTCTTTTTAACGTTATATCCAAGCTTCTTGGTTGGCAATTTATATGCCATATTTTCATATGAGTATCAATTTCTTAGATAAATTGAAGAGTTAAAACTTTATGAAAAGTATTTTGTTAAGAATTAACAAAATAAAGTTTATTACTTGGCTAGTACTTAATTAAGTTAATTAAGTATTGAATTACTAATTTAATTACATGTTATCTCGTCATTTACGCCATTAATTAGTGGTACTCTATAAAAAACTTTAGTCTATAAACTTAATTTATATTAATAAACTATGTTACAATATTAACTATTATAAGTGTGGTTAGGATCAATCCGAACCATTCAATTTAGTACATAATTCAGAGTGCCGACTATTCAACAACTTATTAGAAACGCGAGACAGCCAATACAAAATAGAACAAAATCTCCTGCTCTTCGAGGATGTCCTCAGCGTAAAGGAGTATGTGCTAGGGTGTATGTGTGACTCGTTTGGATCGTAAGCTGAAACGGATCAGGAGAATTTTATATTAATAACTTTCCTGCTGTAGAAAAAGCACAGATCTATCATCTACTCTTACCGGGGATGAAATTTATGGTTTCCATTGGTGCAAATCCAATCATCTCGATGTGGGATGAAAAGCAGTTCCTCATTGGTAGCGAATGGTTATCAATCCATTGAGCGGGGAAATAATGCAAATTTAAAAAGCATAATGCTTGTATTGCCGCGAAAACGGACACAAGGTCAGCTACCTTGCCAACTCTCATAATTACATGTCGTCACTGTACGGATAAATACTATCATGGGAGTATTTCTTACTTAATTAATTCGGGGGGAGTAGAGCTGGAGATGGTAAACTGTACAAGTTACCAAATACTCATCTCATGTCTAATTTAGGGCTCCGGCGTATAGAGAGGATCTTACCGTTAGAGAAAGAACCATAGAAACGATGAAACCCATAATATAATAATATATATATATATATATTAATATATATTTTTTTCTTACTTAGTACAAGGTCCGATCCCTTGCTTACCTAGAAGGTGCCGAACTGAAGGGAATTATGGTTAGGAAGGTTGCAGTAGCAAAAGCCATTGGAATCTATATTTTATACATCAGAAAAATCAGTTTGATTTTTAATAAATCCAAAGAAAAGAATGACTAATCAAAAAATAGATTAGTCATTCATGAGAATCAACTTCAATGACCAGAGTGAAACGTGGATATATAGCTCAAAAACGTCGAAAAAATATTCTTGCATTTGTGTCAGGCTCCCGGGGGGCCCATTCAAAACTTTTTCGAATTGCTAACCAACAGAAGATGAGAGCCTTAATTTCCGCTCACCGAGATAGAATTAAACGAAAGAGAGATTTTCGTCGTTTATGGATTACTCGGATTAATGCAGCATCTCGTGCTAATGGAGTCTCCTATAACAAGTTCATACAATTTTTATACAAAAGGCAGTTGCTTACAAATCGTAAAACACTTGCGCAATTAGCTATATTAGATAGTAATTGCTTCTATATGATCTTGGAAAAGATTCTCATATCATGAAATATTCGAACCGAATCTCCCGGAGAAAATTCTCCGGGAAACTAGAGACAATGACAAAGTGATTCCTGTTCGGGACGAACAATTAAATCCTTTTCACTTACTGCGATCTGTTCTATCTTTGTCAGATATCCCAGATCCGATTCGATCCAGGAGTAAGTTCATTTCTTAGGTCCCGATTACTTTTTCATTATAAAGAAAGGGTATAAAAGATAGAATACGAGCTTGTTTAATAGCCCTAGCTATTAGGCGTTGTTGTTTCAAAGTTAATCGATTAACTCGACGAGATAATATTTTTCCTTGCTCGCTAATAAATCGACTAATTAAGCTAATATTTTTATAATCAATTTGTTCTCCAGACCCAATCGGTGACAAACGTTTACGAAAAGATCGCTGATTCCGAGGAAGTCGCTTAGATTTATTTCTAAAAGATGGCTTAGATGTATTCCTATAAATTCGTTTAGATGTAGATGTATTTCTAGAAATTCGTTTAGATGTAGATGGATTCCTAGAAATTCGTTTAGATGTAGATGGATTCCTAGAAATTCGTTTAGATGTAGATGGATTCCTAGAAATTCGCTTAGATGTATTCCGAAAGGATGGTTTCAATTTATTCATAGTTCGTTTCATGAACCTTTCAAATAATATTTATTCAAAATATTTCGAAAAGAAATATTGACAGTGACAGATTTTGTTATGATATACAATATCTTTCTATATTTTTGATCTATTTATATCCCTAGGTGGGAGTATTATATTTAATATACTATTTCTTTATTTCTCCGTGAATGGTATGCTTGTAACAATAAGGACAAAATTTATTCAATTCCAACCGAATAGGAGTATTACGGCGATTTTTTCGAGTCGTATATCGGGAGATACCTGGCGATTTTTTATCAAAACTATCTTGGGTACAACTAGTACATTCCAGAGTAATTGTTACTCTTACATTTCCACCCTTGGCCATAAACTTACTCCGAAGATATTGGATTTACTTCGCTTTTTCTGGAAAAAGAAAAGAAAGAGAAAGGGAAAGGGATAGAAGTTGTCGGAGAATTATTAAAGATTTTATTACGAGAATGAATTAAGTAATAAAATCTTTAATTAGGAGTTTTCAGTAACTAATTATTATAATTAATTTGTGGGAGGAACTTTTGGATCTAGATTTATATCTAACCTCCCCCCTTGAGTTCTGAACTTAGATAGGGATTGAATCCACTTTATTTATCCAATAAATAGAGAAGGGTCCAATTGATCTAGCATCATTTTAATCCTTTCGGATTCGCAGGAGAATTAGAATGAAAAAAAGGGAAAAGTCAGAGCATCTGGGAAAAAACGATTTATCTCAATTAATAAACCGGCTAAAGATCCCAACCATAAAGTAGCTAGCACAGGTGCTGTGGAAAGATATGTCTTTATATCTTGCATTGTTCGTAAGTTATCCTTCTCAATCTAAATACATATATTATATGGTCAACTACATCCGTAGTTGATGAATCCCTTGTCTTGTACAGGGAACTCTTAACAGATAGATATCTGTTAAATGGGACGATATCTATATTTCTGGAAGATAAATTCTTTGTTTTATAAAATACTGTAAATGAATAGACATCTTATTAGATGTTTTCCATGTATAGAATCTATTCACAAGATCAAATGAAAATGTAAATAAATGTGGAAAACAAAATATAGATTAATAATATCTATATATTATTATTATATATAGACAATATAATTGATAGGGATGTAGCGCAGCTTGGTAGCGCGTTTGTTTTGGGTACAAAATGTCGCAGGTTCAAATCCTGTCATCCCTACCTAGTCCTTTTTCTACAGAAGGAAAGAAACAGAAAGGAGCTCCAGTGATATCAATTCACTGGAACATCAACAATCAGTGATTGGGTCAGTTTTAAGAGTAAAAAGGCCCTTTCTTTTTTTTTTTTTTCTAAGAAAGCGCTCTTAGTTCAGTTCGGTAGAACGCAGGTCTCCAAAACCTGGTGCCGTAGGTTCAAATCCTACAGAGCGCGATCCTGCTTTTTATTGGTCCAATCTTCTTGATTGACCATTCATTTAAACTAGAATGGTAAATGGATTCTGATTCTTAAAATCAGAAGTAGACACATTTATGATAAAAATGTGATCAAATATCCAATTGATCACCACGTCGGTACTGTAAATATGCAGTTACGGATAAGCCAGCCAAAGTAATAGGAATTAGACCTAACACAATTCCGGATAATAAAACTTCAATCATATTGATTCAAATAAAAAAAAAAGTAAAGACTAATAGCTACCCCGGATAGTACCTCGAATTTACTAGGAATATCAAGAAATTAGAGAAGTTATAAAATTCTGAAGTGAACGAAGATGTTTTTTTATTTTTATTTAATTTCAAATAAGTCGTATATTACTTAAACCGATGAATAGAACTAAGGTGAAAATAAGCAAAGTGAATAAAAACCCGAAATAACTAATTGTAGTAGGCATAGAAGGACTCAATGGATAAAAATATGATTGATACATATCTTTATCAGGCAATTACCTAAAAATTCTCCCTTTATGGGAGATAATATCATCGTCAGAGTTAAAAAAGTCAATGGTACATGTATGAATTGATACCAATTCGTTAATTTTATATCCAACGATATGTATGAATGTTATCAACAAACATGGAAGGAATAGACGAAAAAAGATATTCTATTCATTTGAATAAGCGGAAATCCAATCTCCCAATATATTGAGCAGCCCATGAATAGAACCAATACCAATTATGTAACTACTCAACAAATTATCGAACGTGATATTATTTATAATAAATACGAAATGAATGAATTTGACAATGATTCTGATTAGATTACCTTACATTATTTCAGGCCCGGTCTGTTTGAACGAAAGAAACCTCTACTAAAACTAAGTATAGTAAAAATTCACTCATTCGTACGCATCTAATTTATAGATGGATTCACTTTTTTCCATATTATTTCTTAAGGCCAGTAATGCAAGCAAAGCTTGATATTCCATCCTGTCTATTTTGGAAAATAAAATAGGAATAGCTCGTATTATATTTAACATATCTACAATTCGATCAAGATAATATTCCACTATTCACCAGTTTATTCACGAAATTTGGTCATCCACACCCAAAGTGCTATGTTATTGAGTCATTAAGTTCATGGCATAATTTCACTCGCGATACTCTTGGAAATACACCATACAGTATAACAAATGATTGACTTCTTAAAGTGACATGAATGTATTCTAGTTATATAGAGCCACCCGTGCGAAAGCCATTACAATGATTACTGCTTAAATTCCCCATGATCCATATCTACAATTGTTACAATATGGAGGGTTACTATCGGACCTATAATGAAACATATGGGATTCTATCATTTCTGTCCAGTGAAAAGAAAGCAAAGAGATGGATTCAATTGAACAAACAGAGCTGGAATAACTGGCAGTAGCAAGATCCTTCTATCCCGCTCCCTTTCGATATTAACCACAATTGTATTGCTATGTTAGAAGAAGGCTAGTTATACTGATTCAGTATACTTCCAATATACCCTTGGTATAATATTGACAATCAAACAAGGATTGTAGAAGATATCAGTAGTTTTCCATTTCCTGATCTCTCTCTTTCATGGGATCAATTTCCCCTTGACTTTACAATAATATATGGAGCTTAGCATGTCTGGGAATACGGGAGAACGCGCTTTTGCTGACATTATTACCAGTATTCGATACTGGGTTATTCATAGCATTACTATACCTTCCCTATTCATTGCAGGTTGGTTATTTGTCAGTACGGGTTTAGCTTATGATGTCTTCGGGAGCCCCCGGCCGAATGAGTATTTCACAGAAAGTCGCCAAGAGGTTCCATTAGTAACTGGCCGTTTCGATTCATTAGAGCAACTAGATGAATTTACTAGATCTAAATCTTTTTAGGAGGTAATAATGACTATAGATAGAACCTATCCAATTTTTACAGTGAGATGGTTGGCTGTTCACGGACTAGCTGTACCGACAGTTTTTTTCTTGGGATCAATATCAGCAATGCAGTTCATACAGCGATAAACTCTATATAAACTAAATAACGAAGCTATTTATGACACAATCAAACCCGAATGAACAAAATGTTGAATTGAATCGTACCAGCCTTTATTGGGGGTTGTTACTCATTTTTGTACTTGCTGTTCTATTCTCTAATTACTTTTTCAATTAGGAACAGTGAAAATCTTCTTTCTCTCCCAATTCAGAGAGATCTAATACTCATAATAATAATAGGATTGTTTATGTCTTGAGCATGACTACTTAATAAAATTTGAAAGGGAGTAATAGAAATGGCTGATACCACCGGAAGGATCCCTCTTTGGTTGATAGGTACTTTAACTGGTATTCTCGTGATTGGTTTAATAGGTATCTTTTTCTACGGTTCTTATTCCGGATTAGGATCATCCCTATAGTAATGAAATATATTTCATATCTATAAGGAATACTTTACACATGAAAGTAAAAACTAAAAAAGAAAGATAAGACCTTGCCCTTTTTTGAACTCAAAGAAGGGCAAGGTCTTATCTTTCTTTATTTTCGAAATAAATTGAATCTCTTTGTAGATTCACAATTGGACATTTAGTCAAATACTATGACTATTTTTTTATAAAGAGAATTGGATCGATCTTCCAAACAAAAAAAGCACAAATTAACGTTTATTCTGCATAATATTCTCAACTATTTGTTCATTTCTAAGAGATTCCGCAAAATTTGCGGAAGTTCAAAAAAAAAAAAAATAAAGAATATAAAATTTTTTCGTTCTAAGAAAAGAACAAGGACTATTGGATTAGAAAAGAAGCGAACTGTTTCATTCAAACGTTTGCTTTGCTAAATAGGCCGGGCCCCATTTGCTCAATGAGCAATATTGCCTTTGCCTTTGCTGCTCTTTTTCTAAGAAATTTAAGTACAACATGGAGGAATGGGATTAGAAAACGAACGAGCTCCTCTTACTTTGAGGAGACAACGTAAAAAAGCTATATATTTCTTTTACCTTTTCAAGGAGTAAGATAAGGAATAAAATGAGGGAGAGTATTAAGTCAAGACTGCTTAATTCTTTTCCTCCTTATATTTATGTTTTGATCATTTGTCTTCGATATGATAGATTAAGATGATCTAAATATGACATTTATTTAACTACATTATGTCGCATTATTACTAGGGGACTGTTCGACAAGTCTCATTCCTTATTCAAGAGATACATATATCTCTATTTTTTCATCCTTGATATATTAATAATTCGACCAGAAGGAGAGGGCAATCAAAAGCTCTCCATCTACGAAGGGGTATGACTTAATTATTACATATATGATTACATTAGTCGTTGACAAGACGTAAATTACAATCTTTCAGTCAACTTAAGGGTTCACACATTAATTAATATGCAACTAAAAATTAATCTCGACTAATTGAACTTTCTCAAATTGTTTCTTCTTAAGAACCAGAAATATCTGTGCCAAAACGACAGATGCTAAAAATAATAAAAGACCTTGAACACGTAAAGGATCTTGAAGTACTATTTCTGCATCTTCCTGACCAAATCCACCTACATTGGGATTATTCGTTAACGACTGATCCGCCTTGATGAATTCGCCTTCTGAGACAAGAAGTTCCGGTCCCAGAGGTACAAAGTCAACCACTTGTCGACCGTCTGATGAATTTTCAATAGTTATTTGGTATCCGCTCTTTTCTTTACGTGCAATTTTACTTATTCTACCTGTTGCTGACGCGTTATAGACTGTATTGTTGCTCTTGCTCCCATCGGGATAAATTTGTCCTCTTCCTCTATTGCCACCCACATATATGGGATATTTCAGGAAGTTGACTGCTTTATTAGTAGCAGGATTTGGTGAAAGGATGGGAAACACAATTTCACTATATTTTTGACCAGGAACAGGACCTATTACGATAATATTTTTTTGATTGGGCCGATAGTTCTGAAAATAAAGATCACCCATTTTTTCCTTAATTTCAGGATAAATACGATCTAGAGGAGCTAATTCAAAGCCTTCGGGTAAAATAAGAACAGCTCCTACATTTAAAGTTCCTTTCTTACCATTAGCAAGAACTTGTTTTATTTGCTTATCATAGGGGATCTTAACGACTGCTTCAAATACAGTATCGGGAAGCACAGACTGTGGAACCTCGATCTCCACAGGTTTTTTAGCCAAATGACAATTGGCACAGACAATACGTCCAGTCGCTTCTCGAGGATTTTCATAACCTTGCTGTGCGAAAATGGGATATGCATTCGCAATAGATGTCTGAGTCATTATATGTATCATGATCAAGACGGAAATTGATTGAGTTATCCACTTTTTCACCCAGTCATCATAAGTATTTCTATTTTGCATGTTCAATTTTTGGTTCCAAATCTTTTGTTTAAACAATAAGTGGGAATAAGTAGCTATCATAGTTACTTGTTTGCAATTCTGCTACTATATTAAACCCAAAGCTAAAAAATAAGAAGTATTGCCCTAAAAAACGTAAAAAAAGGAGCAAATAAATTTGCTATTATGAATGAATATGGCAAAAACAATTTTAATTAATTGTGTGATAAACCCATTTGTCATTCATTCATCGAATGATAAATTACTACAAGTGAAGGAGATGTACGATTGAAACGTCGGAAGATCCAATATTTTAAAATTGTGTCTAATATGACTGGAAAAGTTGAAACTAGACCAGATATTATTCGTTCGTTATGGCCAAATCCATAATTTTCAAAGATCAAATCGATCATCAATTCCCAACCATGGGGCGAATGAAACCCAATACATAGATCGGTTGCTAAAAGAATGGCAAAAGCTTTCATTGTATCGCTTAGGCTATAGAAGACTTCTTGGACCCAAGAATTAAGAATGCCAAGTTTCTTCTTACCCAGAATGAGATAAACACTTAGAATAAAAAAACCTATTAGATTTGTTAATAAATGCGAGATGATTTGTATACAATCTTGATTATATATTTTGACCAATTGGATCATTTTTTTCTGCATCTCTATACAAATATATTGTGAATGCGTTTCCGAATAATCTTCCACCATTCTTTCTAACAGGAATAGCTCTTCTATTTTCTCAAATTTTCCTAGAGCGTTTTCTTCTTGTAGATAATCAAAAATTTTCTTGGATTGACCAGTATTCCACCAATTTGTAACCCAGGACTCTAAACCTTTCTGTAATGAAATTGAAATTCCCCAAGGTAGTACTACTAAACATGCGAGATATTGTAGAGAAGCTAATGCTTTATATTTGGCCACTTCCAATTCGTGAATCGCTAACGAACTCGATTGGCTCGTTAGCTCTGTCCGAAATCTGAACAAAGTACGAATTATAGAACGAGGTATGGGATCCATAGAATGATCTAATGCGTAATTCTTCGACCCCGAGAAAGAATATCTTTCGGATGAGGGATAGTTTGCTCCGAATGAGAAGTAGAGTAAAAGGGAAATTGATCCCAGCCGGATCAACCACTTGAAAAGTGCTTTGATTTGGGCTAATTTATTAATGCTTTTCTTATTTGACTTTTGCCCGAAGAAAGGAGCAGCAGCATAAGTCTTAAAAAAAAAATACTTTTTGAATTAAAGGGATGGATGTTGATTAGCACAAGAGAGGCAAACTACCTTACGGGATAAAAGCCATATATCTATTTGATAAAAAGTCTAATAATAATCAATTCTGCACTCCAAAAGGCCTTGGTAGGTATGGGAGATTAAATCTTCTAATTTAATTTCGTACACGTATGTAAAAAAATTTTATATTATTAATAATAAGTAATTTTATTAAATATTAATTATATTACTATAACTGTATCCTCTTGAGTATCGGCCCTTCATAAATATAAAGAATGCTATGGAGTGTTTTGCAAACTGCCAAAAAATGCCAGTATGCTTCCATAAGTACCATTTCGTGTTGGTGGAAATAAACTGACTGTACGATCTTCCCCCCTCCCAGACAAATATTCTATCAACATTTATTCTTGTATCTACATTTGTATGTTCAAGAAGAGATCCCATTTCAAAATCCTTCAATGGATACACGCAAAAAACGGGCTAATTCGGCAGCTTTTTGTTCCATTTCACGCAAGGTCAAATTTTCTTCAGCACGAGTTAAGGGGATGTCTTGTTGGCCCTTTATTTCCATATAAAGAACACGACGAGGAGAAATACCTTCTTGAACTTCCATTTTTATCGCCTGAATATCCTTCATAAGAAATTGGAGGAAAATACGACGATTTCTTCCGGGAAATCCCCAACGAAAAAGACATACAATTCCTTCTTTTTCATCAAACTTATTATAGCCACTACCTACATTGTACAAAATTGTACACCACAAATAAGAGCTAATAAACAGACCTGCAATACCATAAAAACACATTACAATTCCTTGTGGAACAAAAAGTATTTGCTGCGATGACAATAAAGGTATCAGGTTCCTACCAAGGTAACTTGAAATTCCGACCAAGAAAAATCCTAGTGAACCAAAAAAAAGGATACAAGCAAAAAAAAAATTGCTTATCTTTCGAGACCCTGTTATGGGTTCTATCCAGAGCCATTTGGATCGACGATTCATAACAAATTGCGTCCTATTTAAGTTGAGGGAGCGGCCAAACACTTACTCTTTTGACTCCCAAAGTCACTCTCATAAATTAGCTATATAAATAAACTAGCCATATACATATAAGCATCTCAGTAGAAAATGAAATATCAAATATCTATATATATATATTATATATATTTTTTCTTATTCTTTTCCCATGCCTTTTTTTGGAGGGGGAATTGGTCCTTATAATACATACTTCATTGCAGAAGTCGAGTATAAATAACACTCTCTATATTACAAATGTATTATATATACATCGTATTAAGTAAGAAAGACTTATTCATTCACACACGCGTTATATATGATATGTATATGATATGTATATCAATAATATATGATCTACATATCATATACATTCAGACTCTATCCATAGATTATATCTATGATGTATAGACAATACGATATATCTCCATATATTCATCAATATTATGAATAGATCTAAATAAAGATGAATATCTATTCAGATCTATTTTGTTCGTGTGTAAAATAAGTTTTTATGTTATATCATCCAAAATAAATATTTTGTTCTACGATTGAGAGATTGGAATATGAGATCTGATTGGATCAGATTCATAAAATCTCGTCGTTTTGAATATAGAAATAAAAAAAAACCATTGTAATTGCCGGAAAAAACAAGCCCGCCAAAGGCACGAAAACAGAGGGTAAGTTGGGATTTATCATAAAAAAAATATCTTAAATATTTCTCTCTACTAACAAAGATAGATTATAAGCCCAAATGAGCGATAAAACCAAATCAGCGGACTTACCTTTCAAAATACCTATTTTGAAAAGTACTTTATTTTACTTGTTTGATAGAAATGGGACCAATTTCCACATTGTATATTGATACATATACAGGATAAAATATATCCGCTTCTCGTTGCTATATTGAACATATTTTAACTGTTCCATTAATGTTCTTGAATAATTGTTCACCTTTGAGATAAGGGTCTAACTCCACAGCATAATCTTCTCTAATGCGAGAAAGTTACATAGTGTCTACTTTTTCTGATAAAGGGGTATTTTCATGGGTTTGCCTTGGTATCGTGTCCATACAGTCGTATTGAATGATCCTGGCCGGTTAATCGCTGTGCATATAATGCATACAGCTTTAGTTGCTGGTTGGGCCGGTTCAATGGCTCTTTACGAATTAGCAGTTTTCGACCCATCTGATCCTGTTCTTGATCCAATGTGGAGACAAGGTATGTTTGTTATACCTTTTATGACTCGTTTAGGAATAAAGGATTCGTGGGGTGGATGGAGTATCACCGGAGAAACTGTATCTAATCCAGGTATTTGGAGTTATGAAGGTGTGGCCGGGGCACATATTGTGTTTTCTGGCTTGTGCTTTTTAGCAGCTATCTGGCATTGGGTATATTGGGATCTAGATGTATTTTGTGATGACCGTACGGGAAAACCTTCTTTAGATTTGCCTAAGATTTTTGGAATTCATTTATTCCTCTCAGGAGCAGCTTGTTTCGGATTCGGAGCATTTCATGTAACGGGTTTGTATGGCCCTGGAATATGGGTGTCTGATCCTTATGGACTAACTGGAAAAATACAACCTGTAAATCCGGCGTGGGGAGCTGAAGGTTTTGATCCTTTTATTCCGGGAGGAATAGCTTCTCATCATATTGCAGCAGGTATATTGGGTATATTAGCAGGTCTATTCCATCTCAGTGTTCGTCCTCCCCAGCGTTTATACAAAGGATTACGTATGGGGAATATTGAAACTGTCCTATCTAGCAGTATTGCTGCTGTGTTTTTTGCAGCTTTTATTGTGGCCGGAACAATGTGGTATGGTTCCGCAACCACTCCGATCGAGTTATTTGGTCCCACTCGTTACCAGTGGGATCAGGGATACTTCCAACAAGAAATAGATCGACGGGTTCGTGCCGGTTTGGCCGAGAGTCTAAGTCTATCAGAAGCTTGGTCAAAAATTCCAGAGAAACTTGCTTTTTATGATTACATTGGGAATAATCCAGCTAAAGGGGGGTTATTCAGGGCGGGTGCGATGGACAATGGAGATGGAATTGCTGTTGGTTGGTTAGGACACCCTGTCTTTAAAGACAAAAAGGGACATGAGCTTTTTGTACGTCGTATGCCTACCTTTTTCGAAACATTTCCAGTCGTTCTAGTAGATGAAGAAGGAATTGTGAAAGCCGATGTTCCTTTTAGGAGAGCAGAATCAAAGTATAGTGTTGAACAAGTAGGTGTAACTGTTGAGTTCTATGGTGGTGAACTTGACGGGGTTAGTTTTGGTGATCCTGCTATAGTCAAAAAATATGCTAGACGTGCACAATTAGGTGAAATTTTTGAATTAGATCGTGCTACTTTAAAATCCGACGGTGTCTTTCGGAGTAGCCCAAGGGGTTGGTTTACTTTTGGACATGCTACATTTGCTCTTCTATTCTTTTTTGGACACATTTGGCATGGTGCTAGAACCCTATTCAGAGATGTTTTCGCTGGTATTGACCCGGATTTAGATGCCCAAGTAGAATTTGGGGCATTCCAAAAACTGGGGGATCCAACTACTAAAAGACAAGTGGTATAATATAACATTGCTTCGATCGATAATAAATCTCGAGAGATTCCATCTCAGTGAATATTCATTCTCAATAGATTAAAAATATTTTGATTACATTTTTTTTCTGGAAAATGTTGTAATTAGTACGAAAGCTATCTCCATAAAAACTACGATCGAATCTATGGAAGCATTGGTTTATACATTCCTTTTGGTGTCGACCTTAGGGATAATCTTTTTCGCTATTTTCTTCCGAGACCCCCCAAAAGTTCCGGATAGAGGAGGAAAATAATTTATTTATTTTTCGAATACTCTTTCTTATAATCAAAGAATGACCTTCCCGATCGGGAAGGTCATTCTTTCAACTAGTCCTCGTGCTCTTCAAAAGGATCTCGAAGTTGTTCAGAGGGTTGCCCAAAGGCAATGTATAGGGCATAACCAGTAAAGCTAACAAGTAAACGAGATATGGAGATAGCGACTAAGGTTGCAGTTTCCATTGGTAGGTAATCCTTCCTATGTATGTATATATACATAATAGTATACAAAGTTAATAGATCTCAACCAATACTATTGTTTTTATGGCTACACAGACCATTGATGACACTTCCAGAACCGGGCCAATACGAACTAGTGTAGGAAATTATTTAAAACCACTTAATACAGAATCTGGTAAAGTAGCTCCCGGATGGGGAACTGCTCCTCTCATGGGTACGGCAATGGCTCTATTTGCAGTATTCTTATCTATTATCTCGGAGATTTATAATTCTTCTGTTTTATTGGACGGAATTCCAGTTAGTTGGGTCTAGAGAAACTAGAAGATCCGCCCGGATCTTTAGCTAATCCAAAAGAAAGAAAAAAGAACTAAGGAAGACAATATTTTGCAAAAACTTTAGTTTCTAGATTATTAATGTTCCGGTAGTTTGATCGTGTAATTATTTTTATCTAAGGATTTTTGGAATATGGGTGTGCGACTTGTTAAAATTGATCTCAATTCTAGTACAGAAGACCGATCTGTTGTCGTCATAAAGATGGTCTTCCTACCTCGTTGGATATTGATCCAATAGTTAATATCTAGAGCACGAGGTATATAAATAAATAATATAATATATTCAATAAAATCTTAACTATGGTTTATAACTGTTATTTATATCTCGTGACCAGGCTTCCAATTCTTTGAAAGAATTATGATCAGAAATCGAGGGATCTCTTCTCCTCTTTTTTATGCTGACTTTGACTGAAGAATGAGATAGTATTTCATTTCTCTTAGTTAGTATATTTCATTGAGGAAATAACAATGAAATTGAAAGGTTATAACCCATAAAACCTTTTGGGTATAAAAAAATCATCGGGGTAAAATTTAAATCTAAGGTTTAGATTGGTTCATCTATTGAGATCTCGACAAGATAATTCCTATAGATCGTCCATACCTATTTGTTCTATAGGTGATCACGAATAGGATAAAAGATCGTTCAAAAGGCCTATAGCGATTCATTCTGCATAATAATGAGCCGACTTGAAATTTGAGCATTATGAAGTCTTTCTCCCTTCTTATTGTATAAAATCATGGATTATTGTGAATTCTCTTCCTTCATATTCGCTAAGTAGCGAAGTATTCATTATTTTCATGTTTTACAAACAATATACTTTGTTCAAAAAGGTATTTGGGTGTTCTTGTTTAAGCCGTATGAAAGTAAATTTTCATGTACGGTTTTCAGAGGGGGAATTTTAGTTGACCTATCTCAATAAAGTATATGATTGGTTCGAAGAGCGTCTTGAGATTCAGGCGATTGCGGATGATATCACTAGTAAATATGTTCCTCCTCATGTGAATATATTTTATTGTCTAGGAGGCATCACACTGACTTGTTTTTTGGTACAAGTAGCTACTGGTTTTGCTATGACTTTTTACTATCGTCCCACCGTTCTAGAAGCTTTTGCCTCTATTCAATACATAATGACTGAAGTAAACTTCGGTTGGCTAATCCGATCGGTTCATCGATGGTCGGCAAGTATGATGGTTCTAATGATGATCTTGCATGTATTCCGTGTTTATCTCACAGGTGGATTCAAAAAACCTCGTGAATTAACTTGGGTTACGGGTGTCATTCTAGCTGTACTAACCGTATCTTTCGGTGTAACTGGTTATTCTTTGCCCTGGGATCAAATTGGTTATTGGGCGGTCAAAATTGTGACCGGTGTGCCTGAGGCCATTCCTTTAATAGGATCTCCTTTGGTAGAGTTATTACGCGGAAGTGTTAGTGTGGGTCAATCTACTTTGACTCGTTTTTATAGTTTACACACTTTTATATTACCCCTTCTTACTGCTGTATTTATGTCAATGCACTTTCTAATGATCCGCAAACAGGGTATTTCAGGTCCTTTATAGAAAGGAAATATACATTTTAAATGAGTACTCAAAACCTATCATTTTGAGCAACGATATATCATTGCCGCGAATATTTCTTATTGTAAATATGGAAATAAGAAACCATGTTTCTCGGATTTCGCCTTTTAATTCTTAAGTATTCTTTATCTAATACAAAGAATTAACGTAGATACTCATCTCAAATGGAGAAAATAGATTATGGGAGTGTGTGACTTGAACTATTGCTTAGGCCGTGCAGATACATTCTTCGATCTGCCATATAAAGATTAATCAGAAATGTGTCTCTGTCCCAATTTTCTTCCCAAAAAAGGAAGTTTAGAACCTGGAGAAAAGGCATCGGGCACTTTGTTGCGTCCCAAGAGAGTTATTTCTATGATCGAATCCGAATTAGGCTCCGTAAGATCCAGGTAATGGTAGCAACATAATAAGTAAAACTTATTACTTGTCCTTTCCTTTTTATAGTATGAAAATACATGCATTTCCCTTGTATTTCCATAGGGTAAACTATCGGAGTAAAAGAAGGGGTCTAAGGAAGGAGAAAGGCCGGATCAGTAACAAGTCAATACCTTGTATGCAAAAAAATTGTGTAGGTCGGGATAAACACGGATTACAAGGAATAAGATGGTCCAAAAGGCATATTGATCATGATCGAATTTATGAGCTTACTTGGGTACTGAGCACTTAATCCAAAATAATAAAATTATCAAGAATGGTATAGATCTTTGTAATTCTTATTACTGACGATATGCCCTTCATTATTTTTATAAGTTATTGTTCGAGCCGGATGATCAAAATTGGCATGTCCGGTTCTTTAGGGGGATAGATTCATAAAAATCTACTTATCCCAATAACAAAGAAACCTGACTTGAATGATCCTGTATTAAGGGCTAAATTAGCTAAAGGCATGGGACATAATTATTATGGAGAGCCGGCTTGGCCCAATGATCTACTATATATTTTTCCAGTAGTAATTTCAGGTACTATTGCATGTACCGTAGGTTTAGCGGTTCTAGAACCATCAATGATTGGCGAACCGGCAAATCCATTTGCAACTCCTTTGGAAATATTACCCGAATGGTATTTTTTCCCCGTATTTCAAATACTTCGTACAGTACCTAATAAATTATTAGGTGTTCTTTTAATGGCTTCAGTACCTGCAGGACTCTTAACAGTCCCTTTTTTAGAGAATGTGAATCAATTTCAAAATCCATTTCGTCGTCCAGTAGCTACAACAGTATTCTTAATCGGTACCGCAGTAGCTCTTTGGTTAGGTATTGGGGCAACATTACCTATCGATGAATCTTTAACTCTAGGTCTTTTCCAATTTGATCTAATTTAGAATATCTGAATCTCGAAAGAAATCTTCTGTTCTTATATCTAGGGAGTAGTTGCTTCAAGACAAATGATCTCTCCCTAGATATATTTTGTCAGATTTAAAATATATTTGTATGTAATAAATAATAAGGGATTTCTTCAAATTTACTTTAAAGAATAACTTAGAAAAAGGGAATGAATGGAGAGATGAAATAGAACCATTTCATGAATCTAAACCCGATTCCCGGGTAAATCAATTCCAATATTTCGTAGAAATTCCAATATTTCTTTGACAGATTGTTCCCCGAGGTGTTTAATTCTCATTAAATCTTCCCGACTGTAATTTGATAGGTCCGATAATGTTTTTATATTGGCCTTTTTGAGGCAGTTATATATCCTAGTAGAGAAGTTTAATTGGTCAATATACATTTGGTCGAAAATGATTCTCTTCGTATCGGTCGATATATGTGAAGGAGGTAGGGAAGGAGTCAGATTATCACTTAGACTATTTATTCCATTGATGTTTTCCTCCTCTGCACGCAGAAAAGGAAGGAAAAAGTCAATCAAATTCCGAGAAGCTTCGTAAAGTGCCTCTTTAGGAGGCAATCCTCCATTCGTCCATATTTCAAGAAAAAGGATTTCTTGTATCTCATTTCCGCTCCAATAGGAATGAATACTATAATTTACATTTTGAACAGGGATAAAGGCAGCATCTATAGGAAAAATTCCATCCTGAGAATTATAATTATTATAATTTGGATTTTGGGTAATATACCCGCGGCCTTTTTCAATTTGTAATGATATATCTAAGGTAATTGATTTTTTTATGTTAGCTATATGTTGTGTAGTATCAATTATTCTCACAGAAGGTGGTAATATGATATCTTGCGCAGTTACTTTTTTTGGTCCAACGATATAGATATACCCTTCTCGAATTCCGTATGCATCACTTCTAAGCACAATTTCTTTCAGATTCATCAAAATTTCATGTATCGATTCTTCAATACCTATTAACACAGAATATTCATTTTTTATGTTTTTAATTTTGGCATGTGTGATACATGTTCCTTCTACTTCTCCAAGTAAAACTCTTCTTATTGCACTACCTATTGTATTAGCTTGACCTTTGCGAAGCGGAGATAGAGTGAAACGACCATAATGAAGACGCTTACTGTCTGCTCTGGATTCGACACACTTTAATTGTGGTGTCTTAATAGAGACTAATATTTCATCCTGAATCATAATTATTATTTGAATAGATAATTTAAATATTTTTTTCTCTTGAAATTCATTCAATTCTTACACACGTCTCTTTTTGGGAGGTCTACATCCGTTATGTGGCATAGGAGTTACGTCACGTATATAACTCAAAAGTACACCACTTTTAGCAATGGCTCGTACTGCTGTATCTCTCCCTGGACCAGGGCCACTTATCATAACTTCTGCTTGTTTTAGCAGACCTTGATCCATTAATGTATGAATAACATTTTCTGCTGCAGTTTGAGCAGCAAATGGTGAACGTCTTTTTGTGCCTTTGAATCCACAAGCACCAGCAGAAGACCAAGAAACCGCTTGTCCTCGTATATCTGTAACAGTAACAATGGTATTGCGAAAACTTGCTCGAACGTAAATAATTCCTTTCAGTATTCGATGTTTAGTTCTACGCGGTAAAAATCTTCTTGTAGTTCTACGTGTCACAAATCTTTTTGTAGTTTTTGACACAAATTTTCTTGTAGTTTTTGACACAAATTTTCTTGTAGTTTTATAAATATTACAATTTAATAGTGAAAAAAAATCTATAAATTTATATCTAACTTTATAGATATAAATTTATAGATATAAATCTATAGACCAAATTTATAGATCAAAATAATAAATCAAACTTTTTTTTATAAATGCATTTCTTTCTTGATATAGATAAGGATTATCCCTGTCTTTGTTTATGTCTCGGATTGTTACAAATTACCAGAAGGCGTTTCTGCCTACGAATTAGGCGACACTTTCCACAAAATTTACGAACAGAAGCACGGATTTTCATTAATTTGTGGTCTTTCAAGGAATTACTAGGATCATATTCCATTTTGTTTTCTGAAAAACAGAGTTTATCTAATGAATGAGGCTCATTATTGAGTCATATCAGATGTTCAATCAAAAACATTACGATTTCTAGTTGGTAGGAAATATATAGATTATGCGTCCCGCACAATTACGCTCGGGAAAAAATCCGACCTTGACCCTAACTCCTAGTAGTAATTCTTCTCTACTAAATTGGTGTTGAATCTTATCTGAAATAAACGCTTCAATATCAAGGCCATTATCTAAATGAACCCTAAACAGGTCGTTAGTCAATTTTTCAGTAATTATACCTATACCCATGGTTTGACCATTAGGATTAGGACCTCTGACCCCTCCATTAGTTTTCATAATTTATACACAGCTCCTCCCTAGCATCTTATTATTTCAATATTATTTACTTCTTTATTAACGTTATATAGGTATTAACACTTTATTAACCTTAATAGGTATTAACATAATACTATATTAGTATTTTCGACGGACGCACAATAGCATAATAAAATTTTAAACAATTATTTATAATTACCCAATATTGATCCGTTATAAGAATATTCGATCAAAAGATAACATCAGCATCATCATCATAACCATTTATAGATTTGGGGGGACATCTAAAAATTATACGTCCTTTCCTTAAATCATAAGGAGTTAATTCGACCTTAACTCTATCCCCTCTTAGTATTCGTATAGATTTGTATCGAATCTTCCCCGAAATACACGTTAAAACATCTTCGCCATTATCCAAATGGACTGTAAACATGCCGTTGGGAAATGCTTCAGTAACTAAACCTTCGACTATGATATAGTTTTTTTTATTCATTCAATTTGTTGCTCGCCCCTCCTGGCTTACTGTTTCAAATAACATTGTCATTAATGTAGCACAAGACTTTTCCGGAACGCATATTCTGATGTTTATTTTGTGTTTAGGAATACGTTTATAAATTACCATAAAATACATAATAATTCACCTCCTATTTTTTTTTGTCGAGCTTCTCGATCAGTCATAATTCCTTGGGAAGTAGAAAGGATTACGATCCCCATTCCACCTAGAACTTTAGGGATCTCCCGATAATTGGAATAAATTCTCAAACCAGGTTTGCTAATACGCTTTGGAGCAGTTATATATCTCTTTTCCTTCCTTTCTCTAGATCTTGAAGTTAAAACCAAAAGAGATTTCTTACCTTCTTTATGTTCCCTAACATCCTCTATAAAACCTTCTCGTAGAAGGATCCTTGCAATGTTATCGGTCATAATAGTAGATGTTACTCGAACTGTTTTTTTTTTTCCCATGTCAGCGTTTCTTATAGAAGTCATTAGATTGGCAATAGTATCGTTACCCATGACGAACTAATTCTTAGGAATTCCCGGTCTCTAATATAAAAAGGCATGTTTATCTTTTTTAAAGAATATACCTGAGATTACAAATTATATCTATTAATGTATCTATTAATTCCACATGATCTATCAGTATTTATAATACTTCGGGGGCCAATGATATTATTTTGGTGAAATTCAATTCTCTCAATTCCTCAGTAACTGAACCAAAAACTCGAGTTCCTTTTGGATTTCCTTTCTGATCAATGACAACTGCTGCATTGTCATCAGATCGTATTATAATTCCATCGTCACGTTTAAGTTCTTTACACGTGCGTATAACTACGGCTCTAACTACTTCTGATTCTTCTAGGGGCATATTAGGTGCCGCTTCTTTAATTACAGCAATTATAACGTCACCAATATTAGCATATTCCCGATTATTTGCTCCTAGAACTCGAATACACATTAATTGTCGGGCGCCACTGTTGTCTGCTACATTCAAATAAGTTTGAGACTGAATCATTTTTCCTCCAAAAGATTTGTTGCTTCGGCATAAAAAAAAGAATATTTCTGACAATAATATTTTTCAGCCAGAAATATTTCTTTGGTTCGGTATTATATAGGAGAACTAATAATAAATTGAGTATGTATAGGCATTTTGTATGCAACAATTTGAAAAGCTGTTCTAGCTATAGTTTCTGATACTCCGCTTATTTCATAAAGTACTCGACCCGGTCTGACGACAGATACCCAATATTCGGGAGGCCCCTTTGCTTTCCCCGAACCCATACGTATTTCTGCAGGTCTAATTCTAATAGGTTTGTCCGGAAATATACGTATCCAGATTTTTACACCACGACGGGCATAGCGGGTAATTGCTCGTCGTCCTGCTTCTATCTGCCCAGATGTTATCCAAGCAGGTTCCAATGCCTGAAGAGCGAATCTACCAAAACAAACGCGATTGCCCCGGGAAGCTACTCCCTTCATTCTTCCTCTATGCTGGTGACGAAATTTCGTTCTTTTTGGGTTATAGTCGATGGCTGTATTAATACTATTTGAATCCTATCTCTATTTCAGAACCGGATATGAAAGTTTCTTCTCATCCGGCTCCTTGTGAAGAATCTATGGCAAACTTATATATACAATATATATAACATGTGTTATATAGATAACACAGTATGGATATACGCATAACACATAATACATATATATATTGTACTATAATTGACGAAACACGTAGCAAATATTTATCTCTTTTATTTACATCGATAGTGCCCAATACGAATTTCACAGGCGAATATTCACTCTTCCAGTATTTGCTTCATCGGGCCAATTTATAGACAGACTCCAATGAGATGAATTCTTTCTTGGTTTATTTCGCCATCCTATCCAATGAATGATTAAGATTCCTATATGATCTTAATGCAGTCACAGGTTCCATCGTTCCCATAGCTTTCTGTCAAATGGCTGCTCAGGTTTACCCTCTGCAATGGAGCTCTTATTTCATTTCTTAAAGAATCAATTTCCTTAGTTTCCATTGACCCGAAGCTCTTTTTTGATAAACCCAATCCATTTAATTCTAAATAGATCAGGATAATTCTTATGCTTTATCACAATGCTCTTTGGAGGTGATTTATTAACCATACAATACTGTAAGGAAGAAGATTTAATTCTTTCTTTTTCTCCTTCCTCCTTTTTTTCTTTTCTTGCATTACCAAAGACCGTTTTCGCTTCACGAGAGATATAGATCTTATTTTATTTGTCTCTTTGTGGAAGAAAGTCTTTCGTTCATTTGATGGAACTATCTATTAGATAATTTATTGGTTTTTAGTAATATGAAAGAAAGAATGGGTTTCTAATTATATATCAGAGACCAATTCGTTCTTATTTCGATTTCTCCATCATTTTAGAAAAGATCGCAAAAACTTGATCTCAACGAGTCGCACACTAAGCATAGCACTGCTCCAAGATGGTTAATCTAATTTTTATTTGATCTTATAGAATTGATGATTTATAATCGGTCAGATTGTAGAAAAGTATTACTCATTTTTATCAAAGATCCAAATTTTGATACCCAATACTCCATAAATGGTTTGAACCGCATAATAACAATAATCAATTTTAGCTCGAAGGGTCTGTAGGGGAACTCTACCTTGCATGGCCGATTCTTTACGGGCTCTCTCAATTCCGTTGAGACGTCCTTTGATTTTTATTTTAATACCTTCGACATCTGCCTTTTCAGCCAGTTCAATAGCTTTGTTCATTATTTTTTTTATTTCAACTCTCTCCTTTAGTTGTATAGCAATATATTCCGCAAGAATATTAGGTTCTCTATAAGGTTTATCAACTTTTTCTATAGAAATGAGAAGTTTTCGGTTCACAGAATCGAGCATATTCTGTACAAGCATATTTTGCACTTCGTCTCTTAATTGCTCAATTTCTTTATCTTTTTCTTTATCTTGACCCCGTTTTTCGATGAACAAGTCGGTAAATCCGATATATATGTTGACCTTAATCAAATCAGCGTTTTTTACAATTTCTATACGTGTAATTCCTCCATAATTTGAGGAACCTTTTATATGTCGTACATAATTTACAATGCAATTATGTATTTTCTCATCTTCTCGTAAATCTTCGGAATAATTCCTTTGTTCAAACCAAAGAGAACGATGGTTTTGAGTAAAACCAAGTCTAAAACCAAGTGGATTTATTTTGTTTCCCATATATTTCTATCTTTTTGGTACTTTTTCCAGGTATTCTACTTGCAACATAAATGGATTATTATTCCATCTAATTTGGATATTTTATATTTTGTATTTTTCTTCCAATACAATAGTTATATGACAAGTGGGTTTCTGTATGGGATAACCCCGTCCCCGGGCTCTAGGTTGAAATCTTTTGAAAAGAGCACCTTCATTCACTTCAGCTCTACTGACAAATAAATTGTCTTCGTTTAAACCCATATTGTGATTAGCATTTGCAGCTGCAGAACGAATTACTTTTAATATGGGATAACATGCTCCATAAGGCATCCAACTCAGTATAATAAGTGCTTCTTTATAAGAACGACCACGAATTTGATTAATTACTCTACGTGCTTTATTAGAAGACATACGTATATGTTTGGCCAAAGCCCGTGTTTTTGTACTTGGACTCTTATTTACCATCTTCATCCTCCACAATGAATTATGTGTACTATTCACAACGATATTTTTATTGTTTCTCTCTAAATAATTGTTTTATTTTTTTGCTTTTTTATTGTTTCTCGCTTTTTTATCTTTTTTCGCATGCCCCTGGAAAATAAAAGTAGGTGCGAATTCCCCCAATTTGTGGTTTATCATACCATTTGTTATATAAATGGGTAAATGTTCTTTTCCATTATGAACAGCAATGGTATGACCAATCATTGCGGGTACAATGGCAGATGCTCGGGACCAAGTCACTATTATCTTCTTTTCTTTCTTCATGTTTAGATTGTCTATTTTCCTCAACAAATAATTAGCTACAAAAGTATTTTTTCTTAGTGAACGTGCCATGGTCAATTACCTCTCTTTTGATTTACCTTTCTTTTTTTTATAAAAAATGGATTTCCAACTACTCCTACTTACGTCGACGAAGGATTGAAACATCACTATATCTATTTCTCTTCCGACTCTTTCTTCCAAGTGCGCTATAACCCCAAGGGGTTAGGGGTTTTTTCCTACCAATTGGGGCTCTTCCTTCACCGCCTCCGTGAGGATGGTCCACAGCATTCATAACTACTCCTCTTACTTCAGGACGTTTACCCAGCCAACGTTTTGATCCAGCTTTACTCAAAGTTCTATTTTTCCATTTAACGTTGCCTACTTGTCCAATTGTTGCTGAACAGTTCTCAGATATTAAACGAACCTCCCCAGATGGTAATCTTAATGTGGTTAATCGGCCTTCTTTTGCGATTAGTTCTGCTACAGCACCCGCCGCTCTAGCTAATTGTCCACCTTTTCCAACTTGTATTTCGACATTATGTATAGTCGTACCTAAGGGTATATTGGTTGAAGTAGACCTTTAGTTTGTAAAAATCCCTTCCCAAACTGTACAAGCCTCTCTCAGGGCATACAGCTTTCTGGATGTTAATTTGTACATTATTCTAGTAGTAAATATACTATCTATATAGTATATTATCTAGGGATCTAGGAGGGCATATTTAAAATCCCTTATGTCCTGATTCTCTACATCCTAGGTTTCTCTATTCCATCATCTGGCTTATGTTCTTTTTTCATGTAGCATTCAGAATGAATGACTTTATCAAATTACGTCAATACTTCCGCATTTTCCGGATAACGTAGGAGGCATTTTAAATAATAATATTTTTTTTATTTTATAAAAAATATTCTCACTGTTCAGCTCCGAATCTGCCTTTGACCATCAAATCAAATGTGAGTTACTTGTCTTTCTCTTCGTAACAAGGGTTCCTTTACCTTATTTTTTTATGCTTCAGACAACTCGGTCTTCTCCATATTATCATATCTCGGTAGCCAATAATTACAGAAACTATTGAACTCAATCACCCGCTGTTCTTTATCCTCAGTTTCCCTTTGGGGTTGATCCCATCAAAGTATCCTAGTTGGATCAGTGATAGATTTTTAGGTTTTGCTGTAAACCTAATCGGTTGCTTCCGATTACGTAAATTAATAATTCAAACCGCACTCAAAGGTAGGGCATTTCCCATTGATATAGGAGCTTTTGGACCAGAAAAAATATTATCTCCAATCATGACCCCTCTCGGATGCAAAATATATGTCTTTTCACCATCTTTGTAGTGCACAAGACAAATATATGCACTTCTATTAGGATCGCTTTCTATTGTTACAATTTTCCCCAATATGTTTTTCTCATTTCGCCGAAAATCTATTTGGCGATATAGACGCTTGTGACCTCCTCCTCTATGTCGTATGGTAATAATTCCTCTGTTATTACGACCTTTCCCACAACGATGCTGACCAGAGGTCAATTTTTTTTGTGGATGAGACTGGACTCTCCCATCGAAACCTGATAGGGATTTATAACGTGTGCCTGGAGTAAAAGTTTGGTTGGTCATGTTATTTGTTATAAGTTTCATTTATAAAGGAAAAAGTGGAATAGAATAACCTGTTTTTAGTGTAATAATCATACGTTTATAATGCATTCGATTTTTCATTATTAGCTTTATCTTTTCCCTTTTTTCTCTCTTTTGCGGGGGTCGATAACTATTAACTCCTATTACTTTAACATTGAAGAAAAGTTCAATCCAATTTTTGATCTTTGTTTTAGTCGATCCCGAATCGACATTTAAAATATATTTATTTTTTTCAAATAGACAAATACTTTTTTCTGTAAATACTAAATCTAGATATTGAACCTCATCCATAAATATTTACTCCCTTACTATCTTTTAAAAAGGAAATACAAATGCCTATATCCACCAATCCATATTTAATTATAGATAAATATACATAAACTATATTGTATGAATATATCATACTTAAACTTATATGAATAAGTTAGGAATAAAAAACCAGTACAGACCTAATGTACTCTCGATATTTAATTAATTAATTGAATATTAAATAGTCTCGCTGTTTGCGATTCTTCCATCTAAAAGTTATTTATTCTGAGTAGAATGCAATAACTGTTTATTCTGAGTAGAATGCAAGTGCATCCAGCAGGAATTGAACCCGCAACTTCCCAATTATGAGTTGGGTGCTTTTACCATTCAGCCATGGATGCTAAAGCAAAAAAAATAATAATAAGTCAATATTAATAATAATAAGTATTGACTCAGATTAACCAATTTAATTATCTCTTCTTATACTTAATTAAAATAATGCTTATTATTTTCAATAATAAATAGATATATATGACACATCTTTGTCATTTTTAAATGATAATACATTCATGTAGACTAAAATAGTCTAATTTGACAATTAGACTCTTAGATAGATATAATAGATCTATAGATACCAAAAAATATCCAAAGAGAGTTGTTTCTCCTGTTTACAGAGATGGAGATATATTTTATCAAAATGCAATAATTAATTATAGTAGTATAACATATCTGCTTCTATATAGCAGAAGAGAGGAAGATTATTTGTGTTTACTTTTTTTAACAGGAAACAGGGATAGTGTTGACAATACATTATCGATCTATATATAATATATAACAGATGTATATATATATATATATCTACATCTATATCAATCTATAGATACCAAACCGAATATAGAAAAAAAAAAAAAAAAAGAGAAGAGGATTTATCTATTACGTTTACAATAATAGAGATTTATTATATACGGACAAAAACAAAGTTCTTGAATCTATTGAAAGATCGAAATCTTTCCAAATCAATTATTAATAGCAATAAACTATCTTGCTAAGATAGAATTAGAAAAAACTGTCTAAAAAGTTGTATTAACTTAATTAATTATTGTTCTAATTAACTTATATTTTCTAATAATATTATTAAAAACTATGAAAAAACACCGAAAAACATTTTGGTTATATAGCATTCAGTCGAGATTTCAAGTGAACATGATGGGAGTTTTCAATCCATGGACCGAATCCAATTTGGTGAGATTGATAACTCAAATATTTTCTGGTCGAGAAAGTGTTATTAAGCTCTTTGACTTTCGGATTCTTAGTACTTTACTTATACGTGATCTACGTATATTTAGTTTAAAGGGTCAAGCATTAAAAGCTTTAATGGTACTTACATTACCATTACTTATATATTATTTAAATAGTCGCTCTTTAGTTCAAAGAAATAGATTAAATTTGATACAGATGGAAATATCTGTACATCGTTTTGGGTTTGGAAATAAAAAAGTGTTGCTATTTCCGCATATGTTTATGTCTTTGCCAAAAAACAAAAGAAGATATCAACGTTGCTTGCTCAATCCAAAAGAACATGTTTGGGTTTTCTCAAGTTCCGACACAAATTTTAATTATAAAAATGATATAATCTCAGAGAACCCAGGACCAATAAGTTGGGAAAGTCATTCGGAGAACGATTCGAACGATATCGAATGGCAGATTGATTCAACTTTCAATTCGACTCCAAATGAGTTTTGGGAACCTATAAAATTTAGTGAATGGATTAAAATAAACGAATCTATTAATAAAAACGGAACAAAGCAATTAGAAGAAGAATCAGTTCAAACAAGAGAATTTAATTTATCTCCAAGACCAGAAGATTCTAAAATTGACCAAGAAATTGAACAAGAAATTGAAGAAAAATCAGCTCAAACAAGAGAATTTGATTTATCTTCAAGGCCAGAAGATTCCGGAATTGGAGAAATTGAACAAGAAATTGAAGAAAAATCAGTTCAAACACAAAAGCGAAAACGTCCTAGTCGAAAGCTATTCAAATGGATGAATATAGTCTTTAATTTTCGAATTGAAGAAATCGAACAAGAAGAAATCGAACAAGAAGAAATCGAACAAGAAGAAATCGAACAAGAAGAAATCGAACAAGAAGAATCAGTTCGAACAAAAGAATCTTATTCGTTCTCAGAGTCGGAATTTTGGAAAGGATTGTCTGATCATTTTTCAATAGATCAATCATGTATTGATCATTTTTCAATAGATCAATCATGTATAAATGTTAGTACTCCCAAGAAACCCATTGAAAAATTAAAATTATTGAAAAGGCGACAAGATGCTTTTCAATATTTCAGGAGATCAGAAAGGAATAGGATAGTTGATCTATGGAAGGTCAAAACATATCTTCAAAGTTCTTCTGCAAATTATGATATTTCATCAGATCCCGGATGGAATATTAGAAGAGATATAAATCAATTTAATTGTATTCGATTTGTGAACCAGAGTTTACCTTCGATATCTTCTTCATCCTGTGATGAAACCAAAGAACAATTCCCGTTAAACAATGATTTTAAATTTAAAAAAATTATTCTGAAAATAACGGATGAATTTACTCTATCAATAACTAAGCCTAATCAGGCTTACGATAGTGAAATAGCCCTGGATATGGATTCTCACATGAATAAATTTTATGAACTGAACAAGAATATATTATTGACTCAGATCTTCAACTACAAAGATCAATTAAAAGAGAATTCTTTCTTTGTGTTACTCAATATTATTGATAAAGAGAATCAATATGTAGATCGAATAATAACAAAGAATGATGAAACTGAAACTTCGGTACGACTAATATTGAATCAATATAAGATTAAAGCTGACGAGCATCTTGAAAAAGCATTCAAGAGATTCTATCTTTTGAAGAACGCATTAATTAAATACTCTTTATCCAAAGTATTTAATGAGTACGCTAAGTACTCTTTAGGATCGGATCCTGCATTGGACGATTTAGAATCCAAAACTGCATTAGATGAGTATCCTTTTTCAAAAGTGTTCCAGAAGTACTATTTGGAATGGAAAAAAATATTTATTCTATTATATTTAGAATTGACAAAAGGATTTAATAGATTCTATTTAATCAAAAGGTTCAGTTGGAATTTGAAAGATCAAATTCGAACAAATTGGATAAGAAAAGATCTTTTGAATAATAGAACAAAAGATGCAATTAACCAGCATTCATCAAGTTGGAAAAAATATCAGAAAGAATGGTTCAATCACTCTATTCTTCGAACTTCCAAAAATATAAATCGGAGTTTGAATATTAATGCATTGTCCATTCAGATCAAATATTTAAAAAAAGGGTTGAAACGTCTTGTGTCTATTTCTAAACAAAACAATTTGAAAAACAGAGTGTTAGATCCAATTGAATTATGTGCTACTCAATATTTTGGTTGGTCTGGAAGTACCAAAAAATTTTTTGGTATCATTTTGGACGATAATGATAAAGATATCAGACCGATTAAAAAGTCAAGCAAATCTAAATCAATCCCCAATTTTTCACAAAGATTGGAATCCTTGATCGATGAAGGAACAATAGCCTCATTAGGTTTGAATGAGAAACCGCTGAATCAATCGATTATTGACTTATTCGATAATGAAAAAAATTACATGGAATTATTTGATAACAGTGGTATTTCGACAATATTCAATGATCGAGACAATTGGTTAAATCCTTTAAAACTATCTAATCAAAACTCATTGAGAGTTGCTTTTTGCAAAGCAAATACATTTGAATTTTTAGATTATTTACATCATCCTCGTTTAAATTATAAAAAAAGATTAGCTTCTTACATGGAAAGGATTCATATCAAAAACAAGAATCTTATATATGGACAATTATTCAATCTTGTTCCCATCCATAACAAGGTCTTGTCTATTAGACCTATTAACTCAGAGAAAGAAACTATTTCACTCATCAAGTCACAAGTAAATTTATTATTGGCTAAATATTTACTTGACCAAGTGTTAATCCATGACTTGTACAAATCGTCAAATTTACTTACTCAATTGAATTCATTTGTTCATAGTAAAATAGATATTTCCTCGATTGAAAAGATATATAGAACTCCTTTAATAAGCCAACAAATCGTCAATTTTGACAAAAGTTCTTGCCATCCTTTTTTTACTAGTTCACATTCAGAAGAAAACAACCCCAATCAGTACCCTAAAAAGGGTGTTAGTTCGAACATGGGTCTGATTCAAAATCAATCTTATCAAGATGATTTACTATCAGAAATCTCTTTCAAACTGAAAAAATTTGCAGAAAAAGAAAAATATAGTTCGGCAGAAAGTCAAAAAAAAATAATTGAAAATAAAATCATAGTTGATAATTTGAAGAAAGAAAAACGAAAGATTCTCCTATTTTATAAGATCTCTCAAATAGATATGCTTTTTGAGAAATGGGATTTGTTTCAAACATATACATCATGGTTTTTTACTTCTACATGGTGGAAATATATTGATAATTTATTTTCTATTACTTTTCCGCAAATACTAATAAGTATTAGTGATCAATTCAATATCATTTTGCACGATATTACGGATAATTGGAATCATACTTTGAATATTTTGTGGGCACTCTCTCATCAATTTTGTAAACTTATAGAATGGGAAGTTAGAGCGAAATTTATTCCTAAATTGAATATGTTTTTATCCTATTGGAATCTTTTGGATTGGAAAGAACCAATTAATCAAACGGTATTTGAGGGAAAGGATAAGTCAATATCATTTGATACATGGAAAAATATACGAAATGTTCGGGAGTATGATAAATTTATTTTTATTTTCATTGTATTTTTCTTCTATGTTTCCTGCGGAGTTCCCTTATGTTTGATTCACTTTTATAGCAATGTCGAGCTTCTCAAAGATTTAGAGTATGAGCCCTACTTTATGAAGGTAGGAGAAATCATGCATTCTTTTAAAATGCTCAGATTTTATTATAATTTCTCTTGGTATGGTTGCTGGCTGACATTCCTCGATTTTGTAAATATGGAGAGGGATTATAATGATATAGGATTATCCCAAATATTGGAAATTTGGTACGTCAAAAATTGGAAATGGTCTTCCTGGCCTTTCAAAAAGTGTAGGAGATTGAAATCACTTTTAAATAGAGTTTTGTACGAATACGGAGCGGATGATTTCTTTTTGAAAGAGAATATATTGTTTTCAGTACAAGAACGAATCTCTCAATTTGAATCGAAGTTAACTCCCCCTAATGGTTTCTTTTCTCAATATTTCGAGAAAGGGAAACACCCGGGACTTCTTTACTTTAAATATCTAGCTGAAACTATTCAGCTAGGTCAAATGAATAAAATAGGTCTAATGAATTATGAGTTTGATTCCTTTTCTCTAGCAGAAAGGTGGGTCTTCCGTGTTTTTCAGCAGCAGATGACCTCTCTGCCAACTCACCCATCTCTATCTCACCAAGTGAGATTTTTCCAACTCTACCCGTTACCGTCCCTATCAAATCGAATTTTATTGATAGGGCCTAGGGAAACTGGACGATCGTATTTGGCCAAAAGTCTAGCAGCAGATTCTTATCTACCTTTAATAAGAATATCTCCTAAAAATTTTTTGAAGCAGGAGAGACTTCTGCTCAACTATGAAGCTGAGTATACATCTTCAGCTAAGAAATCATACCTTGAGCATGAAAAGGTCCTTAGGTCTCTAGGCTGGTCAGGTAGACCGCAAGACGACATAAATGAAAATGATTCTTATGAAAAAAAACCAAAAAACTTTCGGCATGATCGAGGAGAGCATTTATCTCCGGAGTATTATGCGAGAAGATTTTGCCAATTCATGTTTGCACTAAAATTGGCAAAATTGATGTATCCTTGCGTCATATGGATTCCAAGCATTCATGAACTGAATGATAACTTCTACCTTACTGCATTATTGAGGGAACTCCTTGGAGATACATATCATATTGGTGATTATGAGGAAGAAACCAATATAAAACAAAATATTGTTGTTATTGCTTCGACTCATATTCCTAAAAAAGTGGATCCAGTTCTAATAACTCCTCCTTATGGTAAACGAAGATTCGATACATTTATCAATACTAAAAAGTTTCCTGCCCCACATCGAGAAAAGGAATTTCCTTTGCTTCTACATAGCAAAGGGCTCTATTTGAAAAAAGATTGGAACTGTTATGATGAATTTGGATTAACGACCAGAGGTTTTACTACACTAGATTTGGCAAATCTTGCCAATAACATCTGGCTAATTAGTATTAGCCGAAACACTTCAGCTATAAGCAATAGGATAATTGAAGAAGCTATGTATAGACCAAGTTGGGCTCCAAACAATTTGAAGTTTAAATTCAGTAATATTTATAAAGTACTTCCTTATAAGATAGGAAAAGCTATTGTACAAAATAAACTGACGTATTGCAGGAATTTCCTAAATCTTAGAACGGACTTACAGGGTCGAAGAGCATACTATTTGCATGACTGGTATTTAGAACCTTCAATTGCTGGAACAGCTGTGAAGGAATTAACCATATTCTATCATATTTTGGGTTGCTTGGCCGGATCAGTAGCTCAAGATTGTTGGTTTCTATCGGAATCAAATAGAGAGAATTGGACTCCTGTTGATCTTTTCATTGCAAATGATTTCGCTCTAGCTTCCAGTCTTTTACAGAGTCTTCTGGAAGAGTTTCCATGGTTGGTAACAATACATCGAAACAATTCTGATAAAAATCACATCACAATTGCTCCTCAATTCAAAAGAGATATGATGCAAAAAGGATTATCTTCTATAGTAGATAAGATCGTTCTATCTAAAGAATTGAAGTACTCCTACGTAGGAGAATTACGCACTGACATAGTTTGTTCTCCTAGGACTTGGCGTTTTAGTTTTATTCGCAGTAATCGATTCGATCATATAAAAGATATAACAATAGATAACCCTTTATTGGATTATCTTCATCTGTTCGGAGGGTTTCAAGAAAGGCCAACCCGTCTTTCCAGTTTGTTTTGGAAGAAATTTCTGTCGTCTTACGACCCCTTTCCTGTTTATCATGATCCTTCCGATGTTCCACAAAGAAAGCTAGATGCTTTCTGGGAAGCAAGATCATTATACAATAGGTTTAAAAATATGGGAATATATCAATTTGATACAGAAGAGTATGCAAAGGAATATAAACCTTTAGATACACCAATAATCTGTCTAGCTCGGCGATTTCTTTGGGATCCCGTGAGTATTCGCTTTACAAATAAGCACCCTGCTTTTTTACGAGGAGAACTTTTTGTTCCTCAAGAACTCCTGAAAAGGATTTATCTTACTTACTCTTCAGCAAGAGTAATAAGGGGCATAAAAAAAACGATAAAATCTATAGTAAGAAAAAAAAGGGTGAGGAAAATAGCCTTAGGAATTAAAATTGTGGATAATAACAATGATTTGTCTCCTAACATTAAGATTGAGCTTAAGGAGCATTTTGAGGCTTTCAAACGCTTTCAAGAAATTGGTATCCGATTGAGACGTGTGTATCCATATCGTCCAATGTTAATGTATGACCGTTGGTTGCGTGAAAAGACAAGAGATAATAAATTCAGACAATTTTTGATTGAAGGAGAAAGGGAAAATATAGATTTATTATCTAATGAATGTTTCATTTATAATACTTTATCCGAAAGTTATGAATATTTATCAAATTTATTCCTCACTAACGGAATGTTATTGAAAATTTTCAAGACATTATTAAAAACAAAATGGCTTTCTCGGAATGACATTAATTGCTTATTAGCGGAAGGATTGAATAAGAATAACAAGGACTAGATCAATCAAGATTTATATTGCGACCATTTAAGAATAAGCATAGTAAAAAGAGTTAAGTTAGTTTTTTTAACTTGCTGAGCAATTATTTATTGCTCTACTATGCTTACTCAATATTTATTATTATTGTAGTTATAGTATACTTTTCTCCTACCCTTTTTATTTTGAGAAAGGGATACTTGTAGAGGGATACAACGTCGGTATATTTGTTAAATATATTATTACAACTTCCAGATCTTTCAAGACCTTGAAAGGGATTTATAATAGATTCTTTTCAATTTAATTCCTTCATTCAATCTAATAATGATTAGGAAAAAAGATACATTTATTAATGTAAAAAAAATGTAAAAAAAAAAAAGCAATCCACCTTAAATTTGTTTATTTTTTATTACTTTTTTAATCAAAGTAATTTATAAATTTTATAATGAATTTTATTTCCTATTCTCATTAGTTATAGCCCTATGAAACAAGAATATTAGGGCTACCATGGTGGAATAATTTAATTGTTCGATGAATTATTATTTATTCTATGTATGAATTGCTTGAACAAACATTATGAAATAACAAACATTTTATGAAATATTTTTTTAGTATCAAAAAAAGATAAGGAAATTATTATTATTATTGCCTGATTAATTTTATATAATATGATCGAATTGATCAGGCAATAGGCATTACAATATATATGCCTTGAAGAGGACTCGAACCTCCACGCTGTTTAGCACGAGATTTTGAGTCTCGCGTGTCTACCATTTCACCATCAAGGCATCCCAAAAGTTAATTTTATTTCATGAATAAAATATCTATCAATATTATAATCACATATTGTTATATGTGGAATAGAAATGGCTAACAAGGATAAAGTATTCGAGTATTACAATATTGATCCGTAATATAAGTCATGGTCTAATATTATTAAGATCATCCAATTATTTTGACTTTTTATTATCGATAATTAATATTTATAATATTACGATATATTATCGATCAAACACTTTTTTTTCGATTCAATAGAAACCATAAGTATTGTGTTGCCCAAATAACTAATATGTTAAGTTTAATCCTATGTTAAACTTATCTCTTAGAACCGAGAGATGTATAATCTATTTACAAACGTTTGAATAACATAAATAAAATGTTTATTTAATGGTATAGAATAATGGTATAGAATGAACTTCTAATTATAATTACAAAATCAACTTGAATTTTAAATTAGAAGTTCATTCTATAATTTCAGCCTATTCCCTGTAATTTTAAGGATATGAGTAAAAATCTACTATTTCTTTTAGTTCGTAAGAAAAAGATTGACTAAATAAATAGATCTTAAAATAATGTATCCTGAGCAATTGCAACAATTGGATTCATGACTATTCCCAGTAGAGCAGATGCTATTACACATACAATCATACTGAATTCGATATAATTTTTCGAGATTGAAGAAGATAATCTATAATTTTGCACGTGGGGAGTTATTTCTTTGTTTCGTTCAGTCATTAATAACTTAATTATTTTAAGATAATAATATATTGAAATAACACTCATAAAAAGTCCTATCAAAACCAATAAATAGGAACCTGCCTGCCATCCACACCAGAAAAGATAAAGCTTTCCAAAAAAGCCTGCTAATGGAGGAATACCTCCTAGAGATAGCAGACATAAAGCTAAAGACAAAGCTGAAAAAGGATCTTTCGTATATAATCCTGCATAATCCCGAATGTTATCTGTTCCTGTACGTAGACTGAATAATACAATACAAGCAAAAGTTCCTATATTCATGAAAATATAGAACAGCATATAAGTTATCATGCTTGCATATCCATTATTTGAGTTTCTATCAATTATTCCAATAAGGATATATCCAATTTGACCTATGGATGAATATGCAAGCATACGTTTTATGTTTGTTTGAGTAATAGCTATTAAATTTCCTAATATCATACTAAGAATAGCTAATATTTCCAAAAGAAGATGCCATTCGTTCAATGAAAAATAGAAAATAATATCAAAAATTCTAGTGGCTAAAGCTGAAGCAGCTACTTTTGAAATAACAGAAATAAAAGCAACGACTGGAGTGGGAGAGTTAGAGTCGAAAAGGGGATTCCTCCCTCCTTTCTCTCATTCAGAACCGTGCGTGAGACTTTCTTCTCGCACGGCTCCTAAGTGTTAAAAAAGAATAGCTTAATCGTTTGATTATTATTATTATTTTTTTTTTTTAATTACCTTCCTCGTGTATGTATAAGACTGAATCTATTCAATCGATAGAAAGAATTACTAATCCTTAACTTGACGAGGAATCCTTCCTCAGCGGTTCCTATGGTAAATCAAAATTACTTATTTTTATTTCTGATTTTTCGACTTTGGGTCTGAAAGATTCAAAACTAATAAAAAATAAAGAACCATCTAATTTAATTCGTTCTGAATAGCCATGAGATATTCATCTTAGGGTAATCTTTTTGTTGACGGATGCCCTTTTTTTACACTCGTAGTCTTTGAAGAATGAAAACTGACTATGTAGCATCTACGTTGAGAATAAAAATATTGTATACGTCATTAGTCTGATCCTTTGTAAGAACTACCCGTAATAACTAACTTTAAAAATTTAATTGTTTATTCAAACAATTTAGTTTTTTGACTTTGCTTTACCTTAATTCAACGAAAAAGCAATTTTTGGTAAAAGTGATGTCTTAGTCCGAGTGGGCTTTTCTTCCACATGTCCACAGAGTTTTTATTTATAAAAACACCTCTAAAGAAGAGATTTATTCTTAATTAATTTGTAAAACGAATCGCACTCCTTCATATACGTCGGGGGTCCATTGATGAAAAGGAACTAGAGAAAGCTTGAATCCAATTCCTACAGTTATAGATATAAGCGCAATCCAAATTCCTGGAGAGTTATACATTTGTGTATTTATAAGACCATTGGCTATTTCTTGAAGTTCAATCTCTCCACCGGATAGACCATATAGCCAAGAAAGACCATAAACAAGAATAGAAGAACTTGTCCCACCCATAAGTAAATATTTCATAATAGCTTCATTAGACCGTACATCTCTTTTGGTATATCCCGATAATAGATAAGAACATAAACTGAAACATTCTAAAGCTACAAAGATAGTTGCCAAATCATTTGCACCACATAAAAACATTCCTCCTAAAGTAGCTGTTAATATGAATAACAGAAATTCTGTTACAGCCATTTCTGTACATTGAATGTATTCCACGGATAGAGGAATACATAAAGTTGAACATAGTAAAATGAGAAATCGAAATATTTTGCTAAAATTGTTTGTTTGGAAATTACCAAAAAAACTGATCATAGGTTGTTCTCTCCATTGAAATAACAAGACCGCTATGCTTAGTACTAAACTTGTTAAAGAGATGGAATAGAACCAAGCTTTATCTTTCTGGTCAAAAATAAAATCGATCACTAGAAGAAGAAATAGGCCTAAAATTAAGATACATTCTGGAAAAATGGAACTTCCATGGAAGAGAAGCAAATGAAACTCTTTCATATTAAAATGATCTAAAGGTATAATTTAAAATGAAGTTTTCATTTTGTAAATGTCAGACCATGATTTAGTAACTTCAGTTAATCTCCGATCAATATTCATTTAATTTAAAATTTATCTAAATGATCCTGAAGAATAAGATTTAATATTAATCCACAAATATCCTTTTATCGTTTTATTATAAAAAATTTATTTTTAATTCTTCTTTTTCTTTTGCTTTCCTATCAATAAATATCTGTATCAATTTTGATAAAGTTGACGTTATTTTACTGATTAGAATAGGTAGATCCATGGATCTTTCCATACATTGGATTAACGGTAATGTGCAAAAGCTTTATTGGACTCTGCCATTCGATGAGTCTCTTCCTTCTTGCGTATAGCATTGCCTTTCTCTCTGGCAGCATCCATTAATTCGTAACTCAATTTGAAATGCATATTTCGACCAGAACGTTTTCGAGATGACCCTAATAACCAACGAATAGCAAGTACTTTTCCTTTTTTAGATCTTATTTCCATGGGAACTTGATAAGTTGATCCACTTACACGTCTTGATTTTACTATCAATTTGGGAGTTACTTTGTGTATTGCTTGCCGTAGAACAATTAGTGGATTTTTCTCTGTTTTTTGTTGAATTTTTGTTAGAGATTGATAAAGAATTCGATAAGCCAATGATTTTTTTCCGTGTTTAAGAATACGGTTAACGACCATATTAACTACTCGATTATGATAAATCGGATCAAATTTCGCAATTTTTTTTTCTGCAGTACTTTGCCGTGACATGAGTGCGAAAAAGGTTCACAAATTTTTTATCATAAAGACTAATGATAATTTATTTCGGCTTTTTAACTCCATATTGTAGGGTAGATCTCTAAAGCTATGAAAGATCTCCCTCCAAACCGTACATACGCCTTTCGTCGTATACGGCTTTCTGCATGATTCTATCTGCATATATGAGGTCTATTCCTTATGCATAGAATTATGTTTACTCATTATCAATTGAGTATCCGTTTCCTTTGTTTTGCTATGATTAGAAATCTTGTATTTTCTATATCTATATGATTAAGTCCTTAGGTTAAAAAAATTGCGTATTAAAAAGGTGTTTCAAATCATTGCTATTTGACTTGAACCTGTTCTGAAAAGGTCAAGGCATTTTAATTTTTCGTTGACACACGCAAAGTAAGGGAAAACTTATGAAATGAATTCAATATTGAACCTTAGACATAGAAGTAGTTCCAAATTGACTTTAAATAATAAATAAGATTGTTTGTTTTAGCCTGCTCTAGTCCCCTTACAAAACGTTCGTTATTAGGTTAGC